TTTTTCCAGAATACTTTCAATAACTAACAATTAAAATAAGACTCTCAAAGTACTAAGTATATGTAATTGTAATAGATCATCTAACTTTTAACTGCTAGACTTATTTTATTAAAAAATAATTTGTTAATTCAATTAATTAATTTCTGAAAATAGAATAATATAACCAGCCTTGAATTGTCAAGTAAATAACAATATAAAAACTAATTTTTATACCTTTCCTAAATATAATAAAAGTTAGTAGTAAACTTGACCTAAGTTTAACCATAAGATATCTATAGGAATTATATATATTTATAATCTTTATAAAAATTACATGGGTATATATCTAATTATATCATTCTAACATATCTATTAAAATAAGGTAAAAAAATAATAATACAAACTAGCGTATCCTCTGATAGTATCTAGAAAAATCATCAAATAAAATTCATCTTATAATCATCAATAAACAAGTATATAACTACTTTATTCTAAGGTAATTCGTATTAAATAATACAAAAAATGTAAACTAAAGAGATTAAGTAACTAAAACAATGCAATAATAACTACTATTACTATATTAAGGAAACAGAAAATTGGACACTCAAAGAGACAAAATACTAATAGTTGATGATGAAACAAGTATAAGAAGAATATTAGAAACTAGACTATCAATGATCGGATATGAAGTGGTTAGTGCGTCTGATGGAGAGGAAGCACTAAGTATATTTAGAAAGGAATATCCAACTTTAGTAATACTTGATGTGATGATGCCAAAGTTAGATGGCTATGGGGTATGCCAGGAGCTTAGAAAGGAATCAGATGTACCTATAATAATGCTAACAGCACTAGGAGATGTATCTGACAGAATAACTGGACTAGAACTTGGAGCAGATGATTATATAGTAAAGCCTTTCTCACCTAAAGAATTAGAGGCACGAATAAGATCTGTTCTTAGAAGAATAGACAAAATAACAATTAACTCTTCTATTCCAAGCTCTGGAATAATAAATATAGGTTTTTTAAGAATTGATACAAATAAGAGACAAGTCTATAAAAATCATGAAAGAGTTAGATTAACAGGTATGGAATTTAGTTTGCTAGAGCTACTTATAAGTAAAGCAGGAGAACCTTTTTCGAGGTCATCAATTTTACAAGAAGTATGGGGATACACTCCAGAAAGACATGTAGATACAAGAGTAGTTGATGTACATATATCTAGACTTCGAGCTAAATTAGAGGATGATCCAAGTAATCCAGACTTAATCTTAACAGCCAGAGGAACAGGGTATTTATTCCAAAAAATAATAATAAAAGAACAAATAATTTAAAACAATTGCCATAAAAAAGACAACTAAAATCTCCATAGTAAATCATAAATACTTAATGGATATAAGAATTTAATATCATATAAATATAACTAAACACAATATTTTATCTTTATTTAACTTAGAGAACTAAAATGCAGTTATTATGAGATTAATGTAATTTTGATAATATTAATCTTATAATAATATATAACTGAGAAGACAAGTAAAATCATTTTATTGATTTAAAACAATCAAATTGAATAAAATAGACTGCAAAGTAAATTTAATAAAACAATATTAAATGATATATTTACTTACATAATTTGCCTTGGAGAAATTATATATGACAGTCGCAATTGGACAAGAAAAAAATCGTGGAAGATTCGATTTAATTGATGATTGGGTCAAAAGAGATCGTTTTGTATTCGTAGGATGGTCTGGATTACTATTATTTCCTTGCTCATACCTAGCACTAGGAGGCTGGCTAACTGGTACTACATTCGTAACTTCTTGGTATACACATGGACTAGCTAGTTCTTATCTAGAAGGATGCAACTTTCTAACAGCAGCAGTATCAACACCAGCAAATAGTATGGGCCACTCATTGCTATTACTATGGGGACCAGAAGCACAGGGTGACTTTACAAGATGGTGCCAAATTGGTGGATTATGGTCATTTATTGCTCTACATGGTTCTTTCGGACTGATTGGTTTTTGTTTACGTCAGTTTGAAATTGCCAGACTAGTAGGAATTAGACCATATAATGCTATTGCATTTTCTGGGCCAATAGCAGTATTTGTTTCAGTATTTTTAATGTACCCACTAGGACAAGCAAGCTGGTTTTTTGCCCCTAGTTTTGGTGTTGCAGCAATATTTCGTTTTTTATTGTTTCTACAAGGATTCCATAACTGGACACTAAATCCTTTCCATATGATGGGAGTAGCCGGTATACTTGGCGGAGCTTTACTATGCGCAATACATGGTGCTACTGTACAGAACACTCTATTTGAAGATGGTGATGCAGCTGACACTTTTAGAGCATTTACTCCAACACAATCAGAAGAAACATATTCAATGGTAACGGCTAATCGTTTCTGGTCGCAAATTTTTGGAGTAGCTTTTTCAAATAAGAGATGGCTACACTTCTTTATGCTATTTGTACCTGTAACAGGATTATGGACTAGTGCTTTTGGAATTGTAGGATTAGCTCTCAATCTAAGAGCATATGACTTCGTATCTCAAGAGTTAAGAGCTGCTGAAGATCCAGAATTTGAAACATTTTATACAAAAAATATCTTATTAAATGAAGGTATTCGTGCATGGATGGCAGCACAGGATCAACCTCACGAAAACTTTATATTCCCAGAGGAGGTTTTACCACGTGGAAACGCCCTTTAATAATAGCAATATAGTTGGCGGTAGAGATTTAGAATCAACAGGTTTTGCCTGGTGGTCAGGAAATGCGAGACTAATTAATGTATCAGGTAAGCTACTTGGTGCACATGTTGCACATGCAGGAGTAATGGTATTTTGGACAGGAGCAATGACACTATTCGAAGTGGCACACTTTGTACCAGAAAAACCATTATACGAGCAAGGATTTATTCTAATGCAGCATCTAGCAACATTAGGCTGGGGAGTTGGTCCAAGTGGTGAAATAGAAAACACATACCCTTACTTCGTTGTAGGTGTATTACACTTAATATCATCAGCTGTCCTTGGATTTGGAGGTCTATATCATTCTTTAATAGGACCAGACACTTTAGAAGAATCATTTCCTTTCTTTGGATATGATTGGAGAGATAAAAATAAGATGACAACTATACTAGGTATACACTTAATCCTACTAGGTATAGGATCATTTCTACTTGTTATAAAAGCTCTATTTTTTGGAGGTGTTTATGACACATGGGCACCAGGTGGAGGAGACGTAAGAATTATAACTAATCCCACTTTAAATCCATCAGTAATTTTTGGCTATGTGCTAAAATCACCTTTTGGAGGAGACGGATGGATAGTAAGCGTTGATAACATGGAAGACTTAATTGGTGGACATGTATGGATAGGCGTAATATGTATAGCAGGAGGAATTTGGCATATTCTTACAAAACCATTTGCATGGGCAAGAAGAGCTTTTGTATGGTCAGGTGAGGCCTATTTATCATATAGTCTAGGAGCACTATCTATAATGGGTTTAACAGCATCTAATTACGTGTGGTATAATAATACGGCTTATCCAAGTGAATTTTATGGGCCAACTGGACCAGAAGCGTCACAAGCACAAGCTTTTACATTTCTTGTAAGAGATCAAAGATTGGGCGCGAATGTAGCATCTGCTCAAGGACCAACTGGATTAGGCAAATATCTAATGAGATCACCAAGTGGAGAGATAATTTTTGGTGGAGAGACAATGAGATTTTGGGATCTGAGAGCACCTTGGGTAGAACCACTAAGAGGACCTAACGGATTAGATTTAAATAAAATCAAAAATGATATACAGCCTTGGCAAGAAAGGCGAGCTGCAGAATATATGACACACGCACCACTAGGATCATTAAACTCGGTTGGAGGTGTAGCAACGGAAATTAACTCTGTAAACTATGTATCACCACGTAGTTGGCTAACAACTTCACATTTTTTCTTAGGGTTTTTCTTATTTATTGGTCATCTATGGCATGCAGGAAGAGCAAGGGCGGCGGCTGCTGGATTCGAAAAAGGAATTAATAGAGAAAATGAAGCAGTATTATCAATGAGACCTTTAGACTAAATACTAAATTTCATTTAGAAATCATCCTTAAGTTTAAGGATGATTTTTTTATTGATTACAAATTCTAAGAAGGATATAAAGTAAAAAACCTACACGAAAACTATCTACTATTTAACAATAAAAAAAGTACAATTGATATAAAATCATAGCAATGCAATTAAATATATATAAAGTATCTCACCCTATAATTCAAATACTATCAAACTTAATTAATAATGAGAATAATAAAGTACAGAACACTGAATTTTATCATAGATACACAGGACTTTTACTAATATATGAAACTTTAAGAAAATATATTAAAATCAATGTAGTCTACATCAAATGTATTAATTCAGTTGAAAATATCAGTGCAATTGATTACAGACAAAAATATTATATCTTAACAAGTTTAAGCAATACATACCAAATGGTAAGTGATATAAAAAGTATTTTACCTCATATTGAAATTATTGACATAAGCAAAGGAGATATAATAGATATAGAAAAAACAAATAATCAGTTAAAGACTAAAAATCATAGCATAAATTGTTTTATACTAGAAAAGAGATTAAATAATTTTCAAATAATTAATTTAATTGAATATCTAGAAAAGGATAAAGGTATACCACCTGATAACATTCAAATTATATGTTTGTCAAGTCAAAATGACATACTAAATAAATTAGGATATCACTATCCAATGTTAAAAGTCTATACAACTCAAATTAATAGATAAATTACAAAAAACAATATAAAAAATGACTATTCTAACATATTCACTAAATTTAGTATTTACATCTGTAGCTAATTTTTCTGAGATTTATTTAATTTTAATTTTACTTAAATTATCTTTAGCATGGTTTCCAACAGTTAATTGGTATAATGAACCATTTTGCTCTCTCAATAGATTAACTGATCCATATCTTAAATTATTTAGAGGAACAATACCAATGATATTCGGAATGGACATGTCTCCAATGCTAGGAATTATATTTCTACAGTGCTTAACCGTAATATTTCACAATATTAGATTAGAATCAATTACTTAATAAAATTTAGTAAAAAATATGATACAATAACTAGCAAAAATACGTAAAGTAAATTAACAATTAATAAAAATATGTTAAAAATAAGACTAAAAAAATTAGGAAGAAAGAAAAAGGCTTGCTATAGAATAATAGTAATAGATAGTAGAAAAAAGAGAGATGGTAAAGCAATAAAAGAAATTGGCTTTTATAATCCATTAAACAAGCAACACCAAATAGATATTATAGAAGCTAATAAAAAGATAGGAGAAGGAGCAAAAACCACTAAGACTGTTAAAAATTTAATAAAAAATAAATAAGGAATTGAGCATTGCATCAGTTTACATTTCGTATATTATGGCTTGATAATAATGTAGCTATAGCGATAGATCACATTATAGGAAGAAGCATTAGTCCTTTAACATCATATTTTTTTTGGCCTCGCAACGACGCATGGGAACAATTAAAAACAGAATTAGATTCTAAACCATGGATATCTGAAGATGAAAAAATAAATTTATTAAATAAAGCTACAGAAATTATCAATTTTTGGCAAGAAAAAGGAAAAGATAAATCATTAGCAGAAGCAAAAGAAAAATTTCCTGAATTTACTTTTGCCGGAACTAATTAAATATAATTAATAATATAGAAGATGAATGCAAAATAAAATGTATTGGAAGAAAAGACTAAACTTGCTAATTATAAGTCTTGAAGCACTAAGCACTTATCAAAGTAGTAGCTGTTTAGAAGAAATAAAATATTTACAATATAGATGTAATAAAAACGTAAGCACTATTTCAACTAAATTCTTCCACATAAAAAATTATTCTCAAAACAGTTTTATTCAACAAATAATAGATATTTTTATTATTTATATAAATATATGTAAGAATTCACCAAGTACGATAGCAACAAAAATTTTAACAGATTATGCTAAAAACAAATCATCCCATGATATGGCACAATACGTAAAAAAATTTAAATACATTTACTCTATTAGAAATGAATACTACATTCATAAAAAATCTAATAGCTTTTTATATCATAAAGAAACAAATAAAATTGCCATAACAACTCTATATTTATTAACAAAATTAACAAAAAAGCAAGGCCTTTACTTTTTGATAAAATACTTAGATATATAGCATACAGTTTTTTTGATTACTTATTTTCATTATCAGCTATAATACATTCCGTTGTAAGAATCATAGAAGCAATAGAAGAGGCATTCTGTAGAGCAGAACGAGTTACTTTAGCTGGATCAATAATACCAGATTCGTGCATATTAACTACCATATTTTGACTGACATTATATCCCATTGGAAAATCAGTTTGCTTTACTTTCTCAACAATAACAGGGCCATTCATACCAGCATTTTCAGCTATTCTAATTAAAGGACAAGATAATGCTTTTTGGACAATAGTAGCTCCAATCAACTCTTCATCAAGTAAATTGCTATTGGCCCATAATCCTAACTCTTTAGATATATGGGTATAAGTAGAGCCTCCTCCAGGAACTATACCTTCTTCAATAGCAGCACGAGTCGCATTTATAGCATCTTCTAGTCTTAATTTTTTGTCTTTCATCTCGGTTTCAGTCACTGCACCAACTTTAATAACAGCAACTCCACTAGATAATTTAGCTAATCTTTCTTGAAGCTTTTCCTTTTCATAGCTATTACTGCTAAGCTCAAGCTGTTTACGAATTTGTATACAACGAGCATTAACTAAGTCTTGATTACCATCAGCTATTATTGTAGTGCTATCTTTTGTAACTTCAATCTTTCTAGCGACGCCTAGTTGAGACAAAGAAACTTTATCTAATGTAACACCAGTATCTTCTGTAATTAACTGACCAGAAGTTAGGATAGAAATATCTTCAAGAAGAGATTTTCTTCTGTCTCCAAAACCTGGTGCCCTAACTGCCACAACATTTACAATACCTCGCAACTTATTTACAATCATTGTAGCTAAAGCTTCTTTTTCAACATCCTCTGCAATAATTAAAAGCGGCCTTCCCGTTTTGGCAACTTGCTCCAATATAGGTAATAACTCTTGTTGTATTAGAGTAATTTTTTTATCAGTTAACAAAATATAGGCATTTTCTTGTAGCACTTCCATCTTAGAGGAATCAGTAACAAAGTATGGGGAAATAAAACCTTTTTCAAATTTCATACCTTCCTTTATTTCTAGATAAGTATTCGTAGATTGCCCTTCTTCTAAAGAAATAATACCTTCCCTCCCAACTTCTTGTATTGCTTGAGTAATCATTTCACCAATATTTGGATCATTACCAGCTGAAATTGAAGCAACTTGCATTATATCACGTGAATTACTAATAGGACGAGAATATTCACTTATTTTTTTTACAACAAATTTAACAGCTTTATCGATTCCTTTTTTAAGAATTATTGGATTCGAACCTGCTGCAACATTTTTTAAACCCTGTTTAACAATAGCATGAGCTAAGACAGTTGCTGTTGTTGTACCATCACCAGCAACATCATTGGTTTTAGACGCAGCTTGCCTAATTAAGGAGACACCAGTATTTTCAATTAAATCTTTTAACTCTATTTCTTTTGCAATAGTAACACCATCATTTATAATCTGAGGAGATCCAAATTTTTTTTCTAATACAACATTTCTACCCTTAGGACCTAAAGTAATTGCAACTGCTTCAGATAAAATATCCATTCCTTTCTCTAAGGCTTTTCTAGCATCATCATAATAAAGTATACTTTTACTCATAAGTTACTACCTTTTTCAGAATTTTTAAGTTAACTAATATAAATTTATGCTATAGTATAAAATATAAACATATTGGCAAAAGGTCAATCAAGTACAGGTTTTGCATAATAGAATGTTATCATATTATCATCATGGGCTTGTAGCTCAGTGGATTAGAGCACGTGGCTACGAACCACGGTGTCGGGGGTTCGAATCCCTCCATGCCCGTTATCGAAAAAATAAGTATAATCAGATTATAAAAGTAAATCAATAAATCATCAAAAACTCTTAAAAAACTATGCAACCCCTAAGAGGAGTAAAAGATATTTTACCTTACGAAATACAAATGTGGCAAGAAATATATTCTATAGCATCAAATATATTAAAATACAATAACTATCATGAAATTAGAACTCCTATTTTAGAAAACACAGAGCTATTTAGAAGAAGTATAGGAAATTTTACTGATATAGTAAACAAAGAAATGTATAGCTTTCATGATCAAGGAGAAAGGAATATAACATTAAGACCAGAAGGAACAGCAAGCATTGCTAGAGCATTTATAAGCAATAAATTATATAAATACAAAAAATTACATAGACTGTGGTATATGGGTCCTATGTTTAGATATGAGAGACCACAAAAAGGTAGACAAAGACAATTCCATCAATTAGGTATTGAATGTATTGGTAGTGATTTACCTATAGCGGATGTAGAGGTAATTAGACTAGCAATCAAAATATTAGAATCACTGAAATGTAAAAAATATCAATTGCAAATAAATTGTATAGGTAATATTAATGAAAGAGAAGAATATAAAATAGATCTAATAAACTATTTAGAAAAATATTACAATGAGCTTGATCAAGACTCACAAAAGCGCTTAAAAACTAACCCACTACGAATATTGGATAGCAAAAATAAAAAAACACAAACCATATTAATAGATGCACCAAAGCTTAAAAGATATTTAAAAATATCATCTAGAAAGCACTTTGAGGAAGTCTGCAAAAACTTAAGTTATTTAAAAATTAATTATAGCATAAATGATAGCTTAGTTAGAGGATTAGACTATTATAATTATACCGCATTTGAGATTAAAACGTTAAGTAGTAATCAACAAAATACTATATGTGGAGGAGGAAGATATGACAATTTAATAGAACAAATAGGAGGACCAAATACACCGTCTGTTGGATGGGCAATAGGGATTGAAAGACTCATTATGATCGCTAAAGCAGAATTGGTAAAATTAACAAATGAAAATATCATATATATAGCTAACCAAACTAAGTGTACTTATTATATATGGGATATTATTGGCGTTATCGAAAAATATAAAATACCGTTTAATCTGGACCTAAGTCTACATAGTTTACATAAACAGCTTAAAAGAGCAAATCAAACTGGGTCAAAAATCTGTTTCATCGTTGGAGAAGATGAAATAAAAAATAGGTACATAACAGTGAAGTGGCTTGCAACTGGTACACAACAACAGATTTATATATCTCAGCTACATAACTACTTAAAGTATTTAAAACAGTATATTACAACTTGACACAAAATAGTAGTTTATTGTTAAGATGTAGTTATAGCATTGGGGTATAGCCAAGTGGTAAGGCAGCGGACTTTGACTCCGCCATTCGCAGGTTCGAATCCTCCTACCCCAGATTAAACTACATAAAATAACTATAAAAGTGTATTCTATTTCTATACAGTAAAATAAACTTAAAAATAAAGGAAAAACAATGGCAGTCATTCAATTTATTAATGGCATTAATGAAACGGTTATACCCAGTATTAAATTAACAAGATCTCGCGATGGAAGCACAGGAACAGCTACATTTAGATTTAATAATCCGGACATTATTAATCCAAATATGCAAGAAAAGGGAGATATTAAGGGCATGTATCTAATAGATGAAGAAGGACAATTAGTAACAACTGATGTAAATGCAAAATTTATTAATGGTAAACCTCAAGGAATTGAATGTATTTATATTATTAAGAGTCCTGCTGAGTGGGACAGATTTATGCGTTTTATGGAAAGATATGCGAATAACAATGACTTATCATTTACAAAGGCATAATATATCAAAAAAATACACATTAAAATAAACAGCAAGATGAAGTTTTCATGGAAATTACTTAGCACTTTTATAAACTTAGAACAAATACCATTTGATAAGCTTATAAACAAACTAACATTAGCAGGAATAGAAGTAGAACAAATAAATTCAACAATAGATAAATTAGATCAAATTATAGAATTAAATATAACTTCTAATAGAAGCGAAATTTGCTCAACTATAAGTTTAGCAAAAGAGCTTAGTATCATCTTAGATATACCATTAAAAATATGGCCCATCAATTCAACAAAAAATTTAGTCAATGAAAGGATAGAAAAGCATGAATGCAAAGCATATTCAGATATTATGAATATAAGTGCAATGCAAATTGATAATATAAATATAGAATTCAAATCTACGCCACAGTGGATAGTTGATCACTTAAAAACACATGAGATCAAAAGCTTAAACATACTTTACGACATAAATCAATACATAAAGATAAAATGGGGACAAATATTTTATATATTAGATGAAACAAATATAGATAACATATTACATAGAAAAACTAAAAACCTGGATATTAAAAGTATAATAAGTCAATTACAACAAAATTCATTGTTTAAAAACTCTAAAATAACAAATAAGTACCCAAAAATCTTAATATTCATTAATTTTCAATTAAATAAAGAGAAGCAAAAAATAGATATTTGTAATACATATGATCTAGAATATTATAAAAATGCACAAATAGATGCAATACAACTAATTACAACATTTACCCAGTGCAACATAAGTAAAGTATATAATTTATACAATATAAATCAAAAATCTAATAAGATATTAAAAATTAGTAAAGATGATATTGATACAATACTAGGACAAATAAATCAAAAAAACTATAAATTTTTATCCCATAAAGAGATAATTAACACTTTAAAACAATTAAAGTTTTCACCTACATATAATAAAAAATTAGAACAATTTACTATAAATATTCCACATAATAGGCAACATGATATAAAACGAAAAATTGACATAATAGAAGAAATAGGAAGAATATATGGCTTTAAGTGTTTTTCTAACAAAAACATATTAAACAAAAAAATAGGGTATATTTCTGATTCTTCAAAAAAAATAAAAAAAATACGAAAAACTTTACGTGATTTAGGGTTAAATGAGGTAATTAATTGTTGTATAGTAGATGGTCATAAAGATAGGAAAAAACATATCAAGTTACACAATCCACTAAGCCAAGAACAAGGAGAACTTAGATGCAATATAATAGAAAATTTAATTAATAATTGCCAAAATAATCTTAAACATGGTAATAACCGCATTGAGGTTTTTGAAGTAGGTAAAATATTTGAAAAAGGTACACAAAACAAATATATCGAAAGAATTTCTTTAGGAGGCCTTATAAATAATGATTTTTTAATACAAGCAAGTTGGTCAAGCAAACCACAAGCCGGAAATATATTACATATCAAAGGAGTTATTGAAACATTTATCGAAAATATAAATGCTCAAGTAAATTTAAGAGATGTCTACAAAGTTAAAAGTAACGGAACGAATAAGTATATAAACAGCATTAAATATTTATTTAATGAACAAAAGATTATAGGTATATACAAAGATAGTAATCAAAAACTTATAGGTATCATAGGTAAATTAAATAAAACATATTCAAAGAACATAGGGAAAAGTAATGTATATATATTTGAAATTGATATTAATCAACTAAGTCAGACAATTAGCTCAAGCAATCATTTAAATCATATTATTAGATCTTACTCAAATTATCCAAGTGTTACAAGAGATATATCAATAAAAGTTGATAACGTAACTCAATTAGATGAAATTAAAACAAGCATTCTAAATACAAATATTTCACTAATAGAATCAATAGAAATATTCAATGAATATATAAATAAGGAACTAGATCTGAAATTTATAGGAATAAGAATTACTTATAGAGCAAAAAATAGAACATTAAATAGTACTGATATTCAGTATATTGATGAAGAGTTGAAAAAACTAACAAATCAATATAAGTAAGACATAAGCCGGGTTTTGTTCTTTTTGTAAAAAAAGTAATAATAGTCAAATATATACAAAAAGGGTAATCATTAATCTCAAGTAACTTCACCTTATAGCAGTATCTTAATAAATCACTAAAAAATATAAAGATAGCTTATAAAAGCTAATATATAAAAGGGATCACTTTGCTCTAATATGGGGTTTACCTAACAAGTATCTTAAAAATACTTCTGGTACGCTCTTACCGAACCATTGCACCCTTACCTAATTATAGTTATAGGCGGTATATTTCTGCGGCACTATCCTTATGGTTGCCCACACTATATTTTATATAGCGATAATTTTATAAACAGAGCCCGGACTTTCCTCAGATTTGTAAAAAATCCGTAATTACCTACGCTTACTCAATAAATATTATACATGAAAAACAAGTGAAATATCCTCGATAAAATAATATGAACAAATTTGCTAAAATTCTTAAAAGATATAAATATAACTTAAACACAGGAGACATAGTTGCAGGAACAATCTTACATGAAGAACATTCAGGTTTCTTAGTAAATATAGGAACACAAACAGCAGGATATTTACCTAAAGAAGAATTAGAAATAGCATCAAAAAGTATATTTAATAATAATTTATCTTTAATAAATGCAACTAGGGAATTTTTTTTACTTACAACTCATATAGATAATAAACAATGTATTTTATCAATTAAAAGACTTGAGTACATGAGAGCTTGGAAAAGAATTAAACAAATATATCTAGAAGATGTACTATTTACTCTAAATATAAAATATGTTAATAAAGGAGGTTGTATTACATATTTAGAAGGAATTCAGGGATTCATACCAAGATCACATATAAATTTAACAAGAAGAAAAGAGATCAAAAAAACATTAATATATAACAAAACTATAGAGTGCAAATTATTAACAGCTAGTGAACAAAAAAACCAATTGATACTGAGTAATATAAGTGCTTTATTAAATCTATGTATACACAAATTCAAGTTAGGAGAATTAGTATATGGGCAGATTATACTAATTAAATCTTACGGACTATTTATAGATGTATATGGTATTAAAGCACTGTTACATATTTCTGAAATAGGATCGAAATATATAAAAAACATTGATTTTTTTTTCTATATAGGAAAAATGATAAAAGTTAAAATCATTTATATCAATAGTAAACATGGGAAAATATCTGTATCAAGACGTAACCTAAAGTAAAAAAAGTCATAGATTTAACCACCACCAACAATTGTAATAATCTCAAGACAATCATGATTTTTGAGAGATAAGGAATTAAAATATGCTTTATCTAAAATTTTATTATTATATTCTACTAAAACATGGTCAATATTAATATCCAAGTATAATAAAATATTTGTTAAGGACATTGAATTATTACAGTTAAATGGCTCACCGTTAATAAAAATAGTTAAGTAATTTTGCATGACTAAGTAAATTGATCTTGAAAGTAGACTGATAACACAAAAAAGATTATAATATTATTATATCATCAATCGTAAAATATGGCGGATGTAGCCAAGAGGTTACGGCAATGGATTGTGGCTCCATCATACGCGGGTTCGAATCCCGTCATTCGCCCTTTAATCAAAATTAAAAATAGATCTAATTAATTCAATACGATTACGAGAATTTGTTTTATTTAATAAGCGACTAATATACTTTTCAACATTTCTTAAACTGATGTTCAAACTTAGAGCTATTTCTTTGTTCATATAACCTTTAATAACTAGATTCATTATACGCTTCTCTCTAGGAGTTAAAGAATTAAGTAAGCTTGAATTAAAAACCTTTATTTTTACTGGATCTAAGTACTTTTGCTGAATTAGACCAATATTATAAAATATATTGTTAATAATAGCTAATAATTCTTCCGGATTAAAGGGTTTTGTTATATAAGCATGACAACCCAAATTATAACCTTTAATACGATCTGCTGTAAGACCTTTGGCAGTTAGAAAAATAACAGGAATATGAATAAACATTTTGTCCAATTTTAATAGCTTAATAAAATCGTAGCCATCCAAATCTTTTATCATAATATCTGAAATAATTAAGTCAGGACAATCAGCCTTAAGGACAACTAAAGCAGAATGAACACTATCTACTGCACCTATAAAAAAACCTTCTGCACGTAAATAAGAAGAAACTAAACCTCTTAAATTATTATCGTCATCAACTAATAAAATTTTTTTTGTTTGTTTCATTTTTTCACAAATTAAATATAATATATTTATTATTATGCAATAAATACTTACAAAAATTTTTAATGAAATGGCTCAGTTTTTTATCTAGTCAAAAAATACCTTACTATGTATATAAACTCAATAGAGAGGATTCAATAATAATACATAAATACAGTTTAGAAACAAATCAATCAATCATTGTAGCATATGGTAGCATATATGTCTCTAAAATTTTTACAAATACAGAAACATTACCAATAGCTCTCTTAGGTAAAAATAGTATATTCATTAAAGAAAATAATAATATCAATAATGAATTTTATTATCAACTAACAGCACTAGAAACAACATATATTATAAGCTTTAAAGAAGATGATCTAAAAGGAATAGTAAAATTTCGTATAAACTTAATAGGCATTCTAATTAGCAGCTATAAGAAAACCATAGAAGAATATGAAGCAATGAACCAAGTTATGTGCCAAAGGTATTTAAAGAATCGAATTTATCAACTTATTTTACTAATATGTTTAAAATTTGGCATAATAAGTGATACAAAAATTCAAATTCCATTTCAAGTATCAAATAAACACATAGCAACAATAACAGGAACTAATACAACAAATATTAGTAAACTCTTGAGAAATATTTCGAAAAACTTATTTATCAAAATTTCTAATAAAAAAAAAATATATATTAATAATATATTCGAAATTAGATTAAAATAATATAAAGTGAAGTATAAAAAAATATAAATGTTATAATAAAAATATGCATGCAAACTTAAGCATAGATATTATCAATAAATATCGGCAAATAAAGTAAATAAGAAGTTTAAACGCAACAAGACTTTAAAAATATATAACATTTATATGGGCAAAGTATATGACTGGTTTGAAGAAAGGCTAGAAATTCAATCTATAGCAGACGATATTTCAAGTAAATATGTACCACCACATGTCAACATTTTTTATTGCATTGGCGGAATAGTATTCACTTCTTTTTTAATTCAAGTCGCTAGCGGGTTTGCAATGACATTCTACTATAGACCAACAGTAGCAGAGGCATTTTCATCAGTAGAATATATTATGACAGAAGTAAATTTCGGCTGGTTAATCAGATCAATCCATAGATGGTCTGCTAGCATGATGGTATTAATGCTAATATTGCATGTATTTAGAGTATATTTAACAGGTGGCTTTAAAAAACCACGTGAATTAACATGGGTTACTGGAGTTATATTAGCAGTATTAACAGTATCATTTGGAGTAACAGGTTATTCACTTCCATGGGACCAAATTGGATATTGGGCTGTAAAAATAGTAACTGGTGTACCAGAAGCTATACCAGTAGTAGGAAGTACAATAGTAGAATTATTGAGAGGTAGCGTAAGTGTAGGGCAAAGTACTCTAACAAGATTTTATAGTTTACATACCTTCGTTTTACCCTTATTAACAGCTGTTTTTATGCTAATGCACTTTTTAATGATACGTAAACAAGGTATATCAGGTCCATTATAAAAATAAAAAAGGATTACAAAATATGTCAATTATAAAAAAACCAGATTTAACAGACCCAAAATTAAGAGCAAAATTAGCAAAAGGAATGGGACATAACTATTACGGAGAACCAGCATGGCCAAATGATTTATTATATATTTTTCCGATAGTAATACTAGGAACAATAGCATGCAGTGTAGGTCTTGCTGTACTAGAACCAATGGGCATAGGAGAAACTGCTAATCCATTTGCTACTCCGCTAGAAATTTTGCCAGAATGGTATTTTTTTCCAACATTTAATTTGTTAAGGGTTATACCAAACAAACTAATTGGAGTATTATCTATGGCATCAGTACCTCTAGGCTTAATTATAGTGCCTTTCATAGAAAATATTAATAAGTTTCAAAACCCTTTCCGTAGGCCAATTGCTACAACAGTATTTTTAATAGGAACATTTATAACTGTGTGGCTAGGTATAGGAGCAACAATGCCTCTATCTAAAGCAATTACATTGGGATTATTCTAGAGAAATAAAAAATGCAATAGTCATATAAAAAACAGAAAAATGTCAAATATAACTATTGCATTTTTTTATTTAATAGAAACTTTAGCCCCTACTTCTTCTAACTTTAATCTAATTTCTTCTGCATCTTCTTTTGAAGTACTTTCCTTAATAGCTTTAGGGGCAGATTCAACTAGCTCTTTTGCTTCTTTCAGACCTAATGATGTTAAGGAACGTACAACTTTGAGAATAGTAATTTTTTTAGGAGCAGGCACTTCTTCTAAAATAACATCGAATTCTGTTTTTTCTTCTTCTTGCTGATCAGATGATGAAGATGAATCGGTTGGCATCATAACCATACCTGAACCAGTAACAGCAGATGCATCAACACCAAAAGTATCTTCTATTTGCTTAACAAGCTCAGCTGCTTCTAATAATGTTAGAGACTTTAACTCTTCTATAATATTATTAATTTTATCAGTCATAGTAAATTAAAAAAATAAATATAATCAATTATCCTACTTTTGAATCTCGTAAGAGATTAATATTAACAGGAATACCTGGTCCCATTGTACTAGATAAGTATAAAGATTTCCAATATTTTCCTTTAGATCCACTAGGCCTATTTTTATCAATAGATTCCTGTAGAACTTTTAAGTTTAAACTTAAATCATTAATATCAAAATTCAACTTACCAATAGGTACATGGACAATACCAGTACGATCAACCTTATATTCTAATTTTCCAGCTTTAAATTCATTAATCGCACTTTTCACTTCATTTGTAACAGTACCGGATTTAGGCGAAGGCATTAATCCTCTAGGTCCTAAAATACGTCCTAATTTTGCGATTAATAACATCATATCAGGTGTAGCTATTAGTTTATCAAAATCTAACCTGCCTTTAGCTATTTCTTCAATTAAATCCTCCGAACCTACTATATCTGCTCCAGCAGATAAAGCTTCATCTATTTTATCACCTTTAGAAATAACTGCAACTCTTATTGATTTACCAGAACCTCTAGGAAGTATAACAGTCGATCTTAATTGCTGATCAGCATATTTAGGATCTAGTCCTAGTACAATATGAGCTTCTAATGTCTCAACAAATTTAACAGACGAATATTGCTTAAGAAAGTTTAAAGCTTCTTCCGGGCTATATAAAACATTTTTATTAAGCCGTTTTAAAACATCGAGAAAACGACGAGAACGTTTAGGCATAAATCAAAATCTCTCTTATTACATATTATTTAAGTATTTCATTCAATCGCAATACCCATACTACGAGCAGTACCACTTATGATACACATTGCTTGACTTATATCATCAGTATTTAAGTCAGGTAGCTTAGTTTTTGCTATTTCTTCTAACTGAGTACTAGAAATAGATCCAACTTTTTTTAAATTAGGAGAACCAGAACCTTTATCAACACCTGCTGCTTTAGCTAGTAAAACAGAAGCTGGAGGAGTTTTTAAAATAAAAGAAAAACTACGATCTTCATAAATGGAAATTTCAACTGGAATAACTAATCCAACCTTATCAGCTGTCTTAGCATTATATTCCTTACAAAACATTACGATATTTGCTCCATGTTGACCTAAAGCAGGTCCAACAGGAGGAGCTGGGGTTGCCTTACCAGCCATTAATGCTAATTTAACAAAACCTACTACTTTTTTAGGCATAACTTATATAAAATGTGGTCAATGTAACTAATATTATATTTCTTATCGAAAAAATAAAATGAGTATTTATAAATAACAAAGTATTATAAAATCAATATAGCATTTTTCCAAAAAATAAAAAAATATAAACACGCCCTGAAGGATTTGAACCCTCGACATTAGGTTTTGGAAACCTACGTTCTACCAACTGAACTAAAGGCGTACTATATTAATTATAAGATGAACAATCACAAAAATAATAGGTTGTAAATTATGCTTAATCCAAAAACCTACCATATTCAACTAGATAGCGAAGAATATACCATATACTCTAAACATTTAATTTTAGAACAAATTGGAATAGAAGGTCAAAAAAGGTTAAAAAAAGCCAAAGTTTTAATAGTTGGAGCAGGTGGATTGGGCTGTCCAATAATGATATATCTAACATCATCTGGAGTAGGATATCTAGGAATTATAGATAAGGATACTATAGAAGCATCTAATTTAAGTAGACAAATTTTATATACTCAAAAAAATATAAACTGTTCAAAAGTTGTGTCAGCAAAACAAAAATTAAAGGATATAAATAATAAATGTAAAATTATCACACATAAGTACGAACTCAATGAAAAAAATAGCCTAGAAATTATCTCTTATTATGACATCATAATAGATGCAACAGATAATTTTCAAACAAGATATATAATTGATAAAACATGTCATAAATTACACAAGATTCATATATATGGATCCATCAATCAGTTTGAAGGTCAAGTTAGTATATTTCATTATAAAAATGGCATTAGATATACTAACCTATATTCAAAAAGTTTAAATTTAAGTGACCATAATTGCAGCAACAGTGGAATTATGGGTATTACATCAGGTTACATAGGAATTTTACAAGCTATAGAAACAATTAAAATAATTATAGGTATTAAACAAAATTTGGATAACTCAATTTTATTGTGTAATCTTATAAATTCAAAAAAAATCATAAAAAAAATTTATATTTCAAATCAACAAAAAACGCTAGCAAAAAATATCGAAAAGGACAAAATACCTCATCAATTACTGAAAACCTGGGCATTAAAAACAAAAAAAAATATAATAATTGTAGATATAAGAGAAATAAATGAATTTAACAAGAGACACATAAAACAAGCTATTAATATTCCCTTAAAAAAACTAAAATTAAGTAGGACAATAAAATTCATACAAAAATATAGCACAAGGAAAGCTTTAATTATATATTGTAATACAAATAGCCGTTCAATTATAGCATCATCATTATTAAAAGTATATAATATAACACACTACATAACACATTAAAATAATTGGTGCAAATTCTATAAAGCATAAAAATCAAAACGCTAAAAACTATGACAAAAAAAATTGACATAATAATAACTAAAGATAACTTCAAAGAAAACAGCAGTGGAACTATATTAAGTGTATCTTATGGATATGCTTTTAATTACTTATTACCGAACAAAATTGCTGAGCTAGCAACACCTAAAAAAATAAAACATATACAAATGTTCAAAACAATTGAGCAAAAAAACAAAGAAGCTCAAAAAGTTGCAATTAATGAACTTAAACAAAAAATTGAAAAAATAAAAAAAATATCTATTCATAAAAAAACCGGAGAGAATAGTTTAATATTTGGTAGAATTACAGAAAAAGACATTGTTAACTGGTTTTTTAAATATACCAATTTAGTGATAAATAGAAAAGATATAAAAACAGTAAATATAAAAAAGTCAGGAATTTATTATATTGAAGTATATTTAGGAAAAGATATAACACATAAAATGATATTACGTGTTGTTCCAACTAACATTTAAAAGAATTTTATGAATAAAACTTATAATAATAAATTTATTCCACAAAATAACTTAGCAGAAGAAATACTATTAGGCATTTTTTTAGTATACCCTAACGTATTTTTTCATACTATTAATATAGTAAAAAAGGAACATTTTTTTTTAGAGTCACATGAATTAATATATATAAATTTAATAGAAATATACAAAGATGAAAAAATTAGTATTATAGAATTATTTTATCGTTTAAAGATTAATGGTACGCTTAAGAAGATAGGAGGATTAAATAGAATAATAAGTATAATGAGACAAAGTCAAACTTTTGTATCATCATCACAGGTTAATACCTATGTTGAAGGATTAATTAATATATTAAATAATCATTATATTAAAAGATTAGTAATACAATATGGGTATAATATAATTAAATTAGGCCATATGTATATCACAAATAATAAACATATATATTATAAAATATTATTTTATCTCAAATTTATAGAACAAGAAATATTAGGAAATGATGAAACAATAACAAACATTAAGGACTTAATATCTCGCAAGTTATTAGAGTTAAAAAGTATCACTAAATACTTGAACAAGAATAATACTAATTTTATATTAAAGTCTGGTTTTCAACAATTAGATAAAATTATTCAAGGGTTTTCGCAAGGAAACTTGATTATATTAGCAGGCCGTCCTTCAATAGGAAAAACTTCTTTTGCAATTAATATAGCATATAACACTTTTATAAATCAAAAAAGAAGTATATGTATATTTAGTCTTGAAATGTCGTCCAAAGAAATACTAAATAAACTAATATGTATAGCATGTAAACAACTTATAGACGAAAGAACTATAAAAAAATTAAGTAAACACAAATGGCAATGTATTACAAAACTATGCAATCAATTAATAAATCAAAACATATATATAAATGATAAATATAATATAGAAATAAATAATATTGAGACTATATCAAAAAGTTTAAAAAAAAAAAATCAAAATATATGCTTAATTATTATAGATTACTTGCAACTAATTGAATTCTCATCAAATGATTCGTCTAAGTATAATAGGAGCCAGGAACTAGGATATATAACCAGAAAATTAAAACTTCTAGCACAAATTTTAGATCTCCCTATAGTTGTTTTATCACAGTTAAATAGAAATATAGAAATTCGCCACAATAAAGAACCACTACTTTCGGATCTAAAAGAAAGTGGATGCATCTCTAATTACAGTAATATAAATATATTGGACTACTATAATAATAATATTAATATAATGAATGTTCCAAGTATAAAATTACAGAATATAACCGTAAAAAGCATAAAGGGCAAATTAATCCAAGGTAAAAGCAATACGAATAATTGTAGAATAAATGAAACAAAAGAATCTTTATATTTTTTTCAACAATATATTTTTAACTATACTACAAAAAGAAATCAACTAAAGTTAACTTATGATCATAGACATTTATTACAAGAATCTTGGCTAAAAATACAAGATAATATATTATCAACAACTGTAAGTTTTTTAAGCCAAACATGTGAACACTTAAAGTATGTTATGCTATATAAGAAGTACACGATAAGCATCAATATTAAAGATTACTCAAAAACATATGATATAAACAAAAATAGTAGCTTTAATTTGATATGCAAAAACTTTATACTACATAATTCCATAGAACAAGATGCTGATATAATAATCATGTTATATGACAAAAAAGAACAGAAAGATTTACTTAGGGAGGATAAGACATTAGATATAAAAATATCAAAAAATAGAAACGGAAATACTGGTGAATGTCAAATTATTTTCACTCCAACAATATCAGTGTTCAAAGACATTAACAAATCTGAAAAGAATATAGATAGCTACAAAGAGAAAAGAATAATATAAATTTATAATAAATTGGTAAAATATTCAGTAATATAATATAATTGAGATATAAGATAGCCGGGATAGCTCAGTTGGTAGAGCAGTGGACTGAAAATCCTCGTGTCACCAGTTCAAATCTGGTTCCTGGCATAAAAATAGTAAAAATCTTTATAAAGATTTTTACTATTTTTCATAAGTTAAACTTCTAACTTATCACCAAGCAAAACTTTCACATCTCCATTATCAGAAACATCAACTACTGCACTATCACCACTCTTAATTTTTCCTGCTAAAACTTCTTCAGCTAAACTATCTTCAAGTAAACGCATTACAGCACGACGTAGCGGACGAGCTCCATAACTTGGATTATAACCTTCATCAACCAATTTGTTTTTAAATCTTTCAGTAACACTTAAGTGGATATCTTGTTGTTTAATGCGTTCGAAAACCTCATTTAACATTAAATCCGCAATTTCTCTAACTTCTTCTTTCGTTAATTGTCTAAAAACGATAATTTCATCCAGACGATTAAGAAACTCTGGACGAAAATATTGCTTCAGTTCCTCATTAACTAGAGATTTAATGCGACTATACTGAGATTCAACTTGAGATTCTGCTAAATCAAAGCCAAGACTTCCACCTCCTTTCTCAATTACTTTAGAACCAATATTGGAAGTCATAATTAGTAAAGTATTTTTAAAGTCTATTGTACGTCCTTTAGCATCAGTTAGTCGACCATCTTCTAAAATTTGTAATAACAAATTAAATATATCTGGATGAGCTTTTTCAATTTCATCAAATAGAATTACAGTATAAGGTCTCTTTCGAACAGCCTCTGTCAAATAACCACCTTCACTATAACCAACATAGCCAGGAGGTGAACCAATTAACTTAGAAACTGTATGCCTTTCCATGTATTCAGACATATCTAACCTAACCATAGCTTCTTGAGCCCCAAAAAAATATGAGGCTAGAGCTTTAGTTAACTCAGTTTTACCAACTCCAGTAGGACCAGAAAAAATAAAACTAGCGATAGGACGATTAGGATTTTTTAAGCCAACTCTAGCTCGTCTAATAGCACGTGATACTGCTACAACTGCTTCTTCCTGACCAATAATACGATTATGTAGTGTCTCTTCCATATGCATTAATTTTTCAGACTCACTTTTAGTTAACTTAGTAACAGGAATGCCTGTCCAGAACGCAACAATTTCAGCTATATCTTCTTCAGTAACAATAGGATCTTCTATACTCAGATCTGTGTCAGAATCCTTACTTTGAGCGATAGCAGCTATTTGAGCTTTTATTTCCATTTCACGAGTTCTATATTGTTCAGCTTTTTCATACTTTTGAGCTCTAATAGCCTCATCTTTTGTTTTCAAAACAGATCTAAGTTCTCTATCTAATTCACGAGCAGCAGGAGGCAACTGAGAATTTAGAAGACGAACTCTTGAACCAGCTTCATCAATTAAATCAATAGCTTTATCAGGTAGAAATCTATCAGAAATATACTGATTAGCATATTTAGCAGCAGCAGCAAGAGCTTCATCTGACATTTTTAACTGATGATGCTTTTCATATCTATCCCGTAAACCGAATAATATTTCAATTGTCTCTTCAACAGTTGGTTCGCCTACTAATACTGGCTGAAAACGACGTTCAAGAGCAGCATCCTTTTCAATATGCTTACGATATTCTTCCAGTGTAGTTGCACCAATACATTGTAACTCACCCCTTGCAAGAGCAGGTTTTAATAAGTTAGCAGCATCAATTGCCCCTTCAGCAGCTCCAGCACCTATTAATGTATGTACTTCATCTATAACTAAAATTACATTATTAGCAGATTTAATCTCATCCATTATACGCTTTAGTCTTTCTTCAAACTCTCCACGATATTTTGTACCAGCAACTAATAAGCCAACATCTAAAGTAATAACTAGTTTATCCTCTAAAATAGAAGGAATATCTCTATTAGCTATTCTTTGAGCAAGTCCTTCTGCAATTGCAGTTTTACCAACTCCAGGCTCACCAATTAAAACAGGATTATTTTTTGTACGTCTACCTAAAATTTGGATCACTCTTTCAATCTCTTTTTGCCTACCAACAACTGGATCAAGCACTCCTTCCACAGCTAATTCAGTTAGATTAGAACCAAACTCCTCTAAGGTAGGAGTCTTGCTCCTAGCTTGAACATTATTACTGCCATTAGTACTAACTTCAGCATTATCACCTAGCATTTGAATTACTTCAGCTCTTATGGAAGAAACGTTAACAGCTAAATTTTCTAATACTCTCGCTGCTACTCCTTCTCCCTCTCTGACAAGACCCATTAACAAATGTTCTGTACCAATATAATTATGGCCTAATTGCCTAGCTTCCTCTAAAGATAATTCTAATACACGTTTAGCTCTTGGTGTAAACGGTATTTCCACAGCAACAAATCCAGAACCACGACCAATAATTTTTTCAACTTCTATACGAGCATCTTTTAAATTAACATTCATTGATTTGAGTACTTGCGCTGCTATTCCGGTACCTTCACCAATTAATCCCAATAAAATTTGCTCAGTACCAACAAAATTATGGCCCAATCTTCTTGCTTCTTCTTGAGCAAGCATAATTACTTTAATAGCTTTTTCAGTAAAGCGTTCAAACATAAAAACATTAGAACTAGAAATATTAAACTACCTTCGATAGTATAAGATTATAACACAATAATAACAAAAACTAAAATTATTTAATGAATTACATAAAAATAGTTGACTAAGTAGATATATTTTAAATAAGATAGTATTAATATATGATTTTTTAGATGAAACTATGATCAAAAATAAAAGTAACTATCGCGCAATAATAAAAGAAGTTGAAAGAGATTATTTGAAAAGCAAGATACCTTTAATTGAAGTAGGAGATAATATTAGAGTAAAAAAAATAATACAAGAAGGTACTAAGCAGAGAACTCAAACTTCAGAAGGAGTAGTCATTGCCAAAAAAAATTCTAGTTTAAATACAACAATAACAATCCGTAAAATAATACAAAATATTGGTGTCGAAAAAATATATTTAGTGCATTCTCCACAAATCCTTCAAATAGAAATAATACGTAAATCTAAAATAAGAAAATCTAAGCTATACTATTTACGTAATAGATCAGGTAAAGCAACTAGACTAAAGCCTAGAATAAACAGATAGATGCAAAGGATATATAACTCAGTAGGTTAGAGTATCACGTTGACATCGTGAAAGTCACTGGTTCAAATCCAGTTATATCCAAATTGAATAAGAAATTTTAATTTATTATATTGATTTTTTGTTGTAAATTTACTATACTCCCTATATATTATATGGGTCGGTGCCCGAGCGGTTAATGGGGGCGGACTGTAAATCCGCTGGCTTAGCCTACGTTGGTTCAAATCCAACCCGGCCCAATAAAAGAATCACAAATATTAGTTTAAAGTTGCTTGAACTTCCTTATCTATTTGACTCTGTTTAACAATACCAATCATCTGAGAAGTACTTTTACCAGGAGCAACCATTGGATAACAATTTTCTTCTTCCTTTACTTTACAATTCAAGATTACTGGTCCTTTGTATTTAGAGAACAAACTTAAAGTTTTATCAATATCCTTACGAAATTCTATTTCAAGACCAAGAATACCAAAAGATTGTGCAAGTTTTACAAAATCAGGAGATCCCTTCTCCATATTAGAATGAGAATATCTTTCTCCATAAAAAGCCTGCTGCCATTGGCGAACCATGCCTTGCCATTTGTTATTAATAATAACAATTTTTACAGGTAAATTATATTGAGAAATAGTAGCAAGTTCTTGTAAATTCATTTGAAAACTTGCATCCCCACTTATACAGATAACATGATTCTTTAAATGAGCTATCTGGACACCAATAGCTGCTGGTAAACCATAGCCCATTGTTCCCAAGCCAGAACTTGACATCCAATGTCTAGGCAAAACGTTTACAAATTGTGCTGCCCACATCTGATGCTGTCCCACATCCGTAGTAAAATATGCGTCAGACTCCATCTGAGAAATTTTGCATAAAATTTCTTGAGGCGATAAAAGATCAACGTTTTTAGGAATTAATAGAGGATATTGCTTCTTCCATAATTGAATTCTTTGCTTCCAAGAACTTGTTTGATCAATATTAGGAGTAAAATTAGAACAAGAATTAATGTAATGCATAAATTCAGCAAGAATTACTTTTACATCTCCTATAATAGCTAGTTGGGGTATTCTGTTTTTTCCTACTTCCGCTGGATCAATATCAATATGTATAACCTGAGCATTACATGCAAATTCATCTAATTTACCAGTAACCCTATCATCAAAGCGTGCACCTAAAGCTATAAGTAAATCACATTCACTAACAGCAAAATTAGCATAAGCTGTTCCATGCATTCCTAACATACCCAAAGATAAAGAATTATTTTCGTTAACTATACCTTTACCCATTAATGTTGTAGTAACAGGTATTTGAAATAGGTCAGAAAACTCTTTAATAATATCTGAAGCATTTGAGATGATGGCCCCACCACCAACATAGAGAAGAGGTTGATTAGACTGTTGAATTAGATCTAAAAACTTTGAAAAATGCTTACTTTTATTAGAAATTAAGGGTTTACAACCGGGTAAACAAACATTTGACCTTGGAAAAAACTGATAACTAAATTGTTCTAAACCAACATCTTTGGGAACATCAATTAAAATAGGACCCGGTCTGCCACTAGCTGCAAGATGAAAGGCCTCTGCAACAATTCTACTCATATCTCTTGGATCCCTAACAATATAGGAGTGCTTAACAATAGGCAAGGTAATACCAAATATATCAACCTCCTGGAATGCATCAGTACCAATAAAAGGACGTGCAACCTGACCAGTAACTAATATAATAGGTACAGAATCCATTTGAGCAGTAGCAATACCAGTAACTAAATTTGTTGCACCGGGACCAGACGTAGCAAAACAAATACCTACATTTCCAGAGGACCTAGCATAACCATCAGCAGAGTGCACAGCACCTTGTTCATGTCTACAAAGTATATGTTTAATGAAACCTTCTTGTTCCCACTTATATAGTTCGTCATATATAGGTAATATAGCACCTCCTGGATAGCCAAATATGTAGGACGTACCGTTTTTCACTAAACTATCAATTAATGCAAAAGCACCCGTAGTCACTTTTGAAGCTAACATAAAAACTCCTAAATAATAATATTATATATATATTATATATGTTCAATTTTTTATTCCAATCCGGTCATTTTGCGTATTACCTTATACGCTGCTCCTATAAAAACTGCTCCTGTCATTCCTACTATAAAGATATTTTTTTTGTTTTTTAATAGCTTAAAAATCGGTTGAAGAGTTGTCAAGAAAAATCCAATTGTTACGCTTATTAAAAATCTTGGAAATTTATATAAATTATTCCAAAAATCTGACATAATTTATTATATTATTTATTTAATATTCTATTTTTTGATTAATTATTAATAGTAAAGAAGTATTTAAATGTCAAATTTTGTGATTTCTGATCGTTTTTACTTTTCATCTGAAACTTTATCTTTAATTAACAAGTATTTTGGTTCTACATTTGTTATTAAGTATGGTGGCTCAGCTATGCAAAATCCTAATTTACAGTCTCAAGTAATTGAAGATTTATCTTTACTACACTTTTTAGGCATTAATATTGTTCTAGTTCATGGTGGTGGTATATTTATTAATAATTGGTTGAATAGGTTAAATATAGAGCCTAAATTTGAGAATGGTGTACGTATTACTGATCCTGAGGCAATGGAAATTGTAGAAATGGTTTTGGTGGGAAAAATTAATAAAGAATTAGTGTCTTTATTTAATCAAAACAATATTTGTTCTATTGGTTTATCAGGTAAAGATGCTAATTTAATTCATGCATCAGCAATGTTTAAATCAACTAGTAATTTAACTGGTAAAGTTAAATCTATCAATTCTAAAGTACTTCATTTACTATTTTCAAATAGATTTATTCCTGTTATAGCTAGTATTGCTTCTGACTTAAAAGGTAAAACTTATAATATTAATGCTGATACTGTCGCTAGTTCTATTGCTTCTGAGTTAAAAGCTGATAAGCTCATTTTGTTAACTGATATGCCTGGAATTCTTCGTGACGTTCATGATTCTTCAACACTAATTAAAGATATCTCATTAGATAGTCTAACTAATTTGTTGGCAGAGGATGTTATTTCCGGAGGCATGATTCCTAAAATTCAATCTTGTATTGATGCTCTAAGATCTAATGTTAAGTCAGTTCATATTATTGATGGAAGACTGGAGCATTCAATTTTGCATGAATTGTTAACCTATAATAGAGTCGGCTCTATGATCGTTTCTTAATAAATTAATTTGTTTAATTTTTTTTTAAGTGTTATCTTTATAATAATATATAGATGGCTCAGTAGCTCAGTTGGTTAGAGCAGGGGACTCATAAGCCCAAGGTCGCAGGTTCAAGTCCCGCCTGAGCCATTTATTCTATAAAGTACTGTTAATTTATTTTTAAGGAGAGGTGGCTGAGAGGTCGAAAGCGGCAGATTGCTAATCTGTTGTATAATAATTTTTATACCGAGGGTTCGAATCCCTTCTTCTCCTCTGGCTTGTTTACTATTTGACATAGATACTTATTTTCATTTATCATTATATTGTATCATGGGACTGTAGTTCAACTGGTTAGAGCACCGCCCTGTCACGGCGGAAGTTGCGGGTTCGAATCCCGTCAGTCTCGTTTTGCAAAAATTATGACTTAATTTATTATAGTTTAGTCGGAACTGTAGTATATTGTTCAATAATATCTCTGAATTCTTGTCCTTCGATTGTTTCTTTTTCTATTAATATGTCAACGAGCTTATCTATAATTACCCTATTATTTCTTATAATTTTTTTTGTTTTTTTGTAACATTCCTCTACAATGTTTTGTATTTGGCTATCTATTTTTATTGCAATTTCATCCGAGTATTCACTTGTGTTGCCCATTCCTCTACCTAAGAAGGGATTGATATCTTCATTTTCTAGAGATAGCGGTCCAATATTCGACATACCAAAGCGTGTTACCATTTGTCTTGCCATTGATGTAACTTGTTGTAAATCATTGCTTGCTCCTGTAGTAATCTCTGAGTCTCCAAAAACAACTTCTTCTGTTACTCTACCTCCTAAGGCACCCATTATTCTAGCTTTTATTTGAGATCTAGATATTAAGCTTTGGTCTTCTGAAGGTGTAAACCAAGTTAATCCTCTTGCTTGACCACGTGGTATCAATGTTACTTTTTGTACATTCTCATGGTCCTTAAGTAATGTACCTACAATTGCATGGCCAACTTCATGATATGCTATTAATCTTTTACTTTTACTATCAATTAAAGCTGTGCCTTCCATTCCTGCTATTATTCTGTCTATAGCTTTATCTATATCTGATAGAGTTATTTGGTTTTTACGTTGCTTTGCTGTAAGAATTGCAGCTTCATTCAATAAATTGGCTAAATCTGCCCCTGAAAAACCAGGTGTTCTTCTGGCTATAATTGATAAAGAAACTTGTGGATCTATTTTCTTATTTTTGGCATGAACTTTCAGAATTGCTAATCTTCCTTTATAATCTGGTATATCTACATTGACTTGTCTATCAAACCTTCCTGGCCTTAGTAGTGCAGAGTCCAATATATCAGCCCTATTAGTTGCTGCTATAACTATAATGCCTGTATTTCCTTCAAAGCCGTCCATTTCTGTTAATAATTGATTTAAAGTTTGTTCTCTCTCATCATTCCCACCACCTATACCTGTTCCTCTTTGTCTTCCTACTGCATCAATTTCGTCTATAAAAATTATACATGGTGCATTTTCTTTAGCTTTCTTGAATAAATCTCTTACTCTTGATGCTCCTACTCCTACAAACATTTCTACAAATTCAGATCCTGAGATGCTAAAAAAAGGTACATTAGCTTCGCCAGCGATTGCTTTAGCTAATAGTGTTTTACCAGTACCTGGAGGTCCTATTAGCAAAACACCTTTTGGTATTTTGGCTCCTACAGCAGTAAAATATTCTGGTTTTTTTAAAAATGTTACTATTTCTTCGAATTCTTCTTTCGCTTCATCAATACCAGCAACATCGTCAAATACAATACCTGTTTTAGCCTCTATCTGAAATAAAGCTTTGGACTTGCCAAATGACATAGCCTGTCCCGGTCCTCCTGTGCTATTATTTGATCTTCTAAATAGTAATCCTAAACTTATTATTAGTAGTAATGGAAAAAATAAATTTCCTACTAAGTTCCATATTGCTATGTTATTTTGTGTAGGATGGGCGTCCAGGTCTATTTGATTTTTTTTAAGCTTTACAATTAGTTCTGGTGCACTTGCGGGTAGTTCTACCCTAATTTTTTGTATTCTGTTACCTAATTCAGGTCCAATTGCCTCTATTATTGCTGTATGTCCATTTTCATATAAGTCTACTTTTTTAACCCATCCCATATCGATATATTCCAAAAATCTTCCATAGGTCATTCTAGAGTTCGCAATATTGTTGGTACTATTATTGTCGCTTGTGATTGGCGCAAATAGTCCTTGCCAGATAAAAAATGAAATTACAACTATTGGTAGAGACCATAATAATAGAGTTTTCCATGAAAATTTCATAATTCGTTACCTTTAATTTTGTTTATTGTATTTTTTTATTATTTACATGAATGTAACATCTTTATTATTTCGTAGGCAACTATTATGTAAAACTATCTTTGAATTTATAAATGTTCATATAATTTTTAGGACATTTATTTTTTGCTAACTTTATTCAGTAATTTGTATTGCAATAATGAAGGATTATATAATGTTTAAAAGAGGTTCAGTAGTAAAAATATTAAGAAAAGAATCTTATTGGTACCAAGAAACTGGTACTATTGTTAAAATCGATACAGGAATTAAATATCCTATACTGGTTCGTTTTTTTAAATCAACTTATAGTGGAGTAAATACTAATAACTTTGCTGAAAATGAGTTAACTTTAGTTAATTAATCTTTAAGTGACAAGCATTATTAGTTAGTTTATTACGCTATATTAATAGTTTTATATTTGAATGCTTGTCTGCCTTTTTATGTTTAATGATATCTTTAGTTTCCTAGAGTTGCCCAATCAACATCTACATTTTCTAAAATTAATGAAGAGTTATAAATTTGCAATATAATTAGTAAAAATAAAAAAAATAATAGCATAAATATTGCCATTATTGGAGTTGTTCCCCATCCAGGTGCAACCTTACCGTATTCAGAGTTTAATGGTCTTAGTATTTCTCCAAGTCTAGTTCTTAAAGCCATGATATTTTTTATAAATTTGTTTAGTTTTTGATCTTTATAATATTATTATAAAAAAAAGTTTATTCTATATGTCGTTAAATTATGGAAATTGCAACAGTTCTTAGTATTTTTATCTTAAGCTTATTGTTAGGTGTTACAGCCTACTCTATTTATACTTCTTTTGGTCCAATATCTAAAGAATTAAAGGACCCATTTGAAGAGCATGAAGAGTAATTTGTGTTTTTTAGCTTTCTAATTTTAATAAAATGTAAACATATTTGTTTACATTTTATTTTTTTCATCGTTTCCTATTGCTTTATTTTGCTATTCTTGGTGGGTCTCTAAAGAAAATGGCAAAAAATATGACCATTAATGTTCCCACAAGTAAGAATACATATACCAGTGCTTCCATAATGTTTTCCTTATGACTTTATAAGTTTAATTTGGTACTATCTAATTTTTTAATTATACTGCACCTTGCTTTTTACTACTTCTATCTCCAAGTTTTTGGAATGCTCCAAACTCTACTTGTTCTGTTACTTCAGCACCTATTCCAGCAAACACATCTCTAAAGATTGTTCTTGAGCCATGCCATAAATGACCAAAGAAAAATATAAGTGCAAAGTTTGCATGCCCAAAAGTAAACCATCCTCTTGGACTGCTTCTGAATACACCATCTGATTCTAATGTTGTTCTATCAAATTCGAATACTTCTCCAAGCTGTGCTTTACGCGCATATTTCTTTACACTTGGTGCATCACTAAATGTTTTGCCATTTAATTTACCTCCATAGAAATTTACTGTCACGCCCACTTGCTCGATACTGTATTTAGATTCTGCTCTTCTGAATGGTATATCTGCTCTAATTATCCCATCCTTATCTACTAATATTACAGGAAATGTTTCGAAAAACGCTGGCATTCTTCTGACAGTTAATTCCCTTCCTTCTCTATCTTGAAATATGGGGTGTCCTAACCATGCTTCAGCAATTCCATCTCCTTTATCCATTGGACCAGCTCTAAATAGTCCTCCTTTTGCAGGATTATTTCCTATGTAATCATAAAATGCTAGTTTATCTGGTATTTTTGACCAAGCTTCTTCTGGTGTTGATCCTTCATTTAAAGCATTTTCTACTCTTCTTTCTATTTCTTGTTGAAAATATCCGCTATCCCACTGGTACCTAGTTGGCCCAAATAGTTCTATAGGTGTTGTTGCAGATCCATACCACATAGTACCGCATGTTACGAATGCACTAAAAAAAACAGCAGATATGCTACTTGATAAGACTGTTTCGATATTGCCCATTCTTAAAGCCCTGTATAATCTTTGTGGTGGTCTTACTGTTAGGTGGAATAATCCAGCTAGTATTCCTACTGTTCCAGCTGCTATATGATGTGATGCTACACCGCTGGGGTTAAATGGATTAAAACCATCTGGCCCCCAAGCTGGTGCTATAGGTTGTACTTTTCCAGTAATTCCATATGCATCGGATATCCATATTCCTGGCCCAAATAGTCCTGTTGTGTGAAATGCACCAAAACCAAAACATAGTAAGCTAGATAATAGTAAGTGTATACCAAATATTTTGGGTAGATCCAAAGCTGGTTCTCCTGTTCTTGGATCTCTAAATAGCTCTAAATCCCAGTAAACCCAGTGCCATATAGATGCTAGAAATAACATTCCAGATAACACGATGTGTGTGATTGCTACGCCTTCAAAACTCCATAATCCAGGATTAGATACGCTTTCTCCAGTGATGCTCCAGCCACCCCAAGAATCAGTTACACCTATTCTTGTCATAAATGGCATAACGAACATTCCCTGTCTCCACATAGGATTCAGTACTGGATCTGATGGGTCAAATATAGCTAACTCATATAGCGCCATTGATCCTGCCCATCCTGCTACTAATGCTGTATGCATTAAATGCACAGAAATTAATCTTCCTGGGTCATTCAAAACAACTGTGTGTACGCGATACCATGGTAATGCCATAGAATAACGTGACTCCTTTTTTACTAATTAATAAGTTGCTTTTCTTACTTATATTAATCCACGATAGTCTCTATCTATTACAACAATTATAACATTATTTGATTGTTAAAATTAATTTAATCATATTTATATTTGATTATTTTCTTTATTAATATAAAACTTAACGTATTTATCAATAGTAAGATCGCTAAACTTTCTCTTAAATGAATTTGGAACCATATAGTGTTAATTATTTTGTTGTTTTGTAGCCATATTCCACTTATATTACTTTGTCTAATTATCTCAATTGCGTAAGTAAGTGGATTTATACATACTATTATTTGTAGCCAATACGGCATAAATGATAGTGGTGCTAAAGCCGTACTTGCGAATAGTGTAGGTAAATTAATCAATAACGCTGTTAGTGCAATAAATTCAATATGGCCTGGTAGAATAAATGCATTGCAAATGCTAATAACTGATATATTAATGATTATTATTGTACTAATAATGATTGTTGTTATTAGTTGATCTAATTGTATTATTTGTTCTGAATGACATGTATTGAAAATTGTGATAGCAATAATTTGCAAAAGAGTAATAGCCCATGTGTGTATAATACATGAATATATAATGGAGTTTTTATCTATTAAAGGCGAGGTAATAATTCTGTTCAGAAAACCAAACTCTCTATCAAATATGATTGATAGTCCAGCATTAAGTGAGCTATTAAATGCTGTGAATATCATAATTCCTGGATTTAAGAATTCTCTATACTTTATATTATATCCGTTAAATAGGTTAATTGGTGCATTTTGAAATAGTGCCCCAAATAAAGTAAGCCATAAAAGTGGTTGCAAGATACTTATTATTATGCTGGAAGGTCTTCTATATGTTTGTAAAAATAGTCTTCTACTGATAGTTTTAATTTCCCTGACTATTGTGTACTTTGTTAGATCCGAATATATGTATTTATTAGGGGTTAAATATTTAGAGATTTTTAAATTATGTTTTATTTCTTTTATTCGATTCATATTGAATTGTGATTGCTGTTTAGAATTTACTAATAAGTATATTAACCATATAAATTTGTGCATAAAGCATTAAACTTTGTTTAATTAGCCTATATTCTGAAAAATTTAAACTCTTTCAAATTTTGTAAGTATTTTTTATGATTATATTTTATTTTATGTTTAAATATAAGTAGCTTATCATTAACTTTATTATTGTTCAGATAATTTTGGATAAGAAGTTATTATAAGCTTTGTCTTATTTTGAATTATTTTTAGTAATATTGGCTAAATTAAGGAGAATGTTTTTATGGCTGATTATAATGTAAAATTAGTTGAACCAGATGGTAATGAACTTAGCTTTGTCTGTTCTGATGATGTTTATGTTTTAGATGCTGCAGAGGAAGCTGGAATTGATTTACCTTATTCTTGTCGCGCTGGCGCTTGTTCTACTTGTGCCGGTCTTCTTCTGGAAGGTGAAGTTGATCAGTCTGATCAATCCTTCTTAGATGACGAACAAATAGCTAAGCAGTTTGTTTTAACTTGCGTTACTTATCCTTCAAGTGATTGTGTTATAAAAACTCGACAGGAAGATGAGTTATATTAAGTAATTTTAAGTTTGACAAATCTTATATAATTATAGTGTTTGTCAAACTTATTTTTTTATTTGAACTTTATAGTTTTATTTCAATATCTACTCCTGCTGGAATATTTAACTTCATTAATGCATCAATTATTTGAGTTGATGGTTCATTAATATCTATTACTTTTGTATGTATTCTAATTTCAAAGTGTTCTCTTGAATCTTTATCTACGTGAGGAGATCTTAGTAAGCAATATATTTTGCGCTTTGTTGGTATAGATACAGGTCCGATTACCTTAGTTTCTGTTATTTTGGCAGCATTTATTATGCTTTGACATGAGTTTTGAAGCAGTGAATGATTAAAAGTTCTTAATTTTATTCGAATCTTATTCTGTTTGATCTTATTCATAATATCTTTCGATTACTTATAGTTATTTTATTTTAATATCTTAGATACTACGCCTGCTCCTACTGTTCTTCCACCTTCCCTTATAGCAAATCTCATTCCTTGCTCAATTGCGATAGGATGTATTAATTCTGCACTCATTTTTATTCTATCTCCTGGCATGACCATTTCTGCTGTAGAACCGTCATCCGCAGTAAATTGATTAATTGTTCCTGTAACATCTGTTGTTCTAACGTAGAACTGAGGTTTATAGCCTGGAAAAAATGGAGTATGTCTACCTCCTTCTTCTTTTGTTAATATATATACTTCTGCTTCAAATTCTGTATGTGGTGTAATTGTGCTTGGTTGCGCTAAAACCATACCCCTTTGTATTTGTAGTTTTTGTATTCCTCTAAGTAAAATACCTATATTATCTCCTGCCATACCTTCATCTAAAGTCTTTTGGAACATCTCTAAGCCAGTAATAGTAGTTGTTTTTGTTTCTTGTAAACCTACTATTTCAATTGTATCTCCTACTTTAATGATTCCTCTTTCTATTCTACCTGTTGCTACTGTACCTCTGCCAGTTATTGAAAAAACATCTTCTACAGCCATTAGAAATGTCTTTTCTGTATCCCTTTGGGGTGTTGGAATATACGAGTCTACATTATCCATTAATGAATGAATTTTATCTACCCACTCATTGTCTCCCCTCTGAGTGTTTCCATTTTCTGTTACAGTTTCTAGTGCTAATAGAGCTGATCCAGCAACGAATGGTATGCTATTGCCAGGAAAGTCATATTTATCTAACAATTCTCTTACCTCTAGTTCTACTAATTCGCTCAATTCTTCGTCTTCTACCTGGTCTTGCTTATTAAGAAATACAACTATATTTGGTACCCCTACTTGTTTTGCTAATAGTATGTGTTCTCTTGTTTGAGGCATTGCTCCGTCTACTGCTGATACAACTAAAATAGCACCATCCATTTGTGCTGCTCCAGTAATCATATTTTTTACATAGTCTGCATGTCCAGGGCAGTCTACATGAGCATAATGTCTATTCTCTGTTTCGTATTCTATATGAGCTGTATTAATTGTAATCCCTCTAGCTTTTTCCTCTGGAGCTGCGTCAATTTCATCAAACTTTTTTGCTTGTCCTTGGTTAGCAGCTGCTAATGTTGCTGATATAGCTGCTGTTAGGGTTGTTTTACCATGATCAACATGACCAATAGTACCTATGTTAACATGTGGTTTTTTTCGTTCAAATTTTTCGCGTGCCATATTTTTATTTCCTTTATTGATTTGTCTGGATAATAACAATTACTATTATTATTTTATTTAATAACGATAGTGAGCAAATGCTTTATTTGCTTCTGCCATTCTATGTGTTTCTTCTCTTTTTCTAATAGCATTTCCATTTTCGTTAGATGCATCTATTATTTCATTAGCTAGCTTTGTTGCCATACTGTTGCCTACTCTTTGTATAGCGAATCTTGTAATCCATTTTAGGGCTAAATTAGTACCTCTATATGCTCTTACTTCTACAGGTACCTGATAGGTTGATCCTCCTATTCTTCTAGCTTTTACTTCTACTAATGGGGTTGCGTTTCTTACTGCTTTTTCTAAAATTTCTAACGGATCTTGCTGTGTTTTATTCTTAATAACATCTAAAGATTTATAGATTATTTTTTGTGCTAGTCCTTTTTTCCCATCTTTTAATATACGTACCGTTAGCATATTAATTAGCTTACTGTTATATATCGGGTCAGCATTTATTGTTCTTTTCTTCGATGTACTGCGTCTTGACATTATTTTTATTTTTTAGGTTTTTTAGTTCCATATTTTGATCGACTATTTGTTCTATCTTTTACTCCGGCTGAATCAAGTGTGCCTCTAACTACATGGTATCGAACTCCTGGTAAATCTTTAACTCTTCCTCCTCTAATCAGAACGACTGAATGTTCTTGAATATTATGCCCGATACCTGGTATATATGCAGTTACTTCAAAACCAGAAGTAAGTCTTACCCTTGCTACTTTACGTAATGCAGAATTAGGTTTTTTAGGAGTTGTCGTATAAACTCTGGTACACACTCCTCGCCTTTGCGGGCATGATTTTAAGGCTGGAGATTTTGTTTTTTTCTCATAGTTTTTTCTTTCGGATCTTACTAATTGTTGAATAGTTGGCATTATTTATATTAATAATATTCATTTTTTTTGAATATTCTCTACATTATAAGTATTGTATAAGTTAGTGTCAAACTTAATTGATATTGATTTGATTCCTGCTATAAATGTCTTATTTTATTGTAATTTATATTTTTTCATGAACTTTTCAACTCTGCCTTCTGTATCAATAATTCTTTGTGAACCAGTAAAAAAAGGGTGATTACCTGACCAAATATCTACATTTAGCTCTTTTTTAGTTGATCCCACTGTCATAATATGTTTACCATCGCAGTAAACTTTTGACTCTTCATGCCAATTAGGATGCGTATTTTTTTTTGCCATTGTTGTTTTCAGTGAAGATTAATATTATATATTTTTTATCTTTTTGAATATTGTGGTGCTTTTCTTGCTTTACGAAGTCCGTATTTTTTCCTTTCCTTTATTCTTGAATCTCTTCTTAATAAACCTTCTGCCTTTAACGTTATACGGTTCTCTGGGTTAATTCTACATAAAGCTCGTGCTAGTCCTAGTCTTATTGCATCTGCTTGTCCTGTTAATCCACCTCCTTCAGCTTTAACATATATATCGTATTCTTTATCTAAACCTAATATGTTTAATGGTGTGCAAGAAATTCTTAAATAATTTGGACTAAATTGTAAATATGATTCTCCTGGTAGTCCGTTAATAATTAAATTACCTGATCCAGGTATTAATTTTACTCGTGCAACGGATGTTTTTCTTCTACCTGTTCCTGAATATATTACTTTGGTATGGTATGAGGTTAACATATAATTATTTTTATATTATTCTATATTTAAACTGATCGGTTTTTGTGATAAATGCGGATGTTGACTATTTGAATACACCTTTAGTTTCTTAAAAACTTTTCTGCCTAAGCTATTTTTAGGTAGCATTCCTTTAATAGCGTGTTCTATAATTTTATTTGGTCTTCTTTTTTGAAGTTTATCAAATGTTTCTGTTTTTAATCCGCCTGGTCTACCAGAGTGTCTCTTGTATCTTTTTTGTTCTCTCTTTCTTCCTGTTATTTCTATATTTTTTGAGTTAATAACAATAATATATGTATTGCCTGCATCATAAGGCAAATAGGTTTCTGTATTTTTTCCTTTAAGTATATATGCTATTTTGCTACTTAATCTACCTAAATTTTTACTAGTAGCATCGATAATATACCATCTTTTTTTTATGTTGTTTTTTTGTGTTATTGTTTCATTTCTATGAGTTATCATTATAAGTATCTGTATTCTATTATTTTATGTTTATATTATATATTATATTTCTTTAAATTTTCTCTTGTGGCAAATTAATATTTAGTTTACTTTGTAGTGCCTCTATAACCTCATTCGCGGATTTTTGTCCAAAATTCTTTATTTCTAATAACTCGTCTTGAGAATAATCTAAAAGATCTGAAATTGAATGAATTTGTGCCCTTTTTAAGCAATTGTAAGCACGAACTGACAGTTGTAACTCTTCTATAAGAATTTGGTTAATTTGTTTCTCTTTATTCTCATTATTTGTATTTTTATATGTAAAGTTAATATTTGTCAGTGGATGAAATAGTTTAGTCAGAATGTTAGCTCCTTGACTAATCGCTTCCTGAGGAGATAAACTTCCGTTTGTCCATATTTCTAAGAAAAGTTTTTCTTCAATTTTTGTTGAACTTATTTTTTTTTCTTCAACCCTATAATTAAATTTTTTGGTTGGCATGAATAGAGCATCAATTTGTAAAAAATCTATGGATTTATCATCAATTCCCTTCTCTACTAAGCGATAGCCATAACCTTGTTCAATTCTAAATTCCATTTCGAAGATTGTGTTATTGCAAACTGTTGCTATATATTGCTTTGGATCAATCACTTCAATTTCTGGTGGAAGGTCGAATAAGCCAGTTGTGATTATAGCAGGTCCCTGTATTCTAACTCTACCTATTTGTGGTTCTTTACTATGGCTTTTCAATACTACCTCTTTAAGATTTAATATTATTTCCAGAACGTCTTCTCTCACGCCTGTAATTGTTGAAAATTCGTGATTTATCCCAGCTATTCTTACAGCAACTATTGCAGTTCCTTGTAAATCAGATAATATTGTTCTTCTTAATGAATTACCCACTGTAATTCCTTGCCCCTTTTTTAAAGGCTCTAAAACAAAATGCCCATATTGTTCTCTGGCTCCTTTTGTTTTTGACTCTATGCATTCTATTTGAAAATGAGTCATTTTACTGTATCATGTTATTTTTCTTAATTTGGTGTTTTATATATTTTTTTATACTCTTCGTTTTTTTGGTGGCCTACATCCATTATGGGGTACTGGTGTTATATCTTTGATTAATGTTATTTCTATTCCTGAAGCTTGTATTGCTCTGATAGCTGTTTCTCTGCCTGACCCAGGTCCATTCACCATAATTTCAGTCTGTTTCATTCCATGTTCTAAGGCGGATCTAGCTGCTTTTTCTGCAGCTGTTTGTGCTGCGAAGGGAGTGCTTTTCTTTGCCCCTTTGAATCCGCTTGTTCCTGATGAAGCCCACGAAATTGTTTCCCCTTGCAAATCTGTAATTGTAATAATAGTATTGTTAAATGTTGATTGTATGTGTGTAATTCCGTTAACTATACTCTTTTTTTTTTTATTTTGATTTCTTTTTATTTGCCTTGCCATAGTATTATTATATGTACCTTTTATATCACAGTAGTTGAATAGATATATTCTTTATTTTTTTGGTGCCTTCTTTTTGCCTGCAATAGTTTTTTTAGTTCCTCTTCGTGTTCTGGCATTTGTTCTTGTTCTTTGACCCCTAAGAGGTAAACTTAATCTGTGCCTTCTTCCCCTATAACTGCCAATTTCCATTAATCTCTTAATGTTCATGGACTCTAGTCTTTTTAGGTTACCTTCTAATTCATAATCGTTGCTAAGTATGTTTCTTATTGATATAATATTTTCGTCATTTAGCTCTCTTACTTTAGTATCTCTGCTAATTTTTGCTTTTTCTAGTATTTTTTGAGATCTTGATATCCCAATACCATATATATATGTTAAGCTAATTTCAATTCTTTTATTTTTAGGTAGATCTACTCCTTCTATTCTGGCCATTGTTGATTAAATCCTTGTTTTAATATTGTATCAGTTGACTTATCCTTGTTTTTGTTTATGTTTTGGATTTTCACAAATAATCATTATTTTTCTATGTCTTCTTATAATTCTACATTTTTCACACATTTTCTTTACAGATGGTCTGACTTTCATTTTAATTCTAGATTGAGATAAATATACAGTTCTTATTCCATCATATTATCATATTGTTCTGAAATAATATATGTTTGAATTTGTTTTGCTGTGTCTATAGCTACACCCACAAGAATTAATAATGAAGTTGTTCCTAATCCTTGGAGTGTGTTGAATTGAGTAATCTTAGAAATAATGAATGGAAGCTGAGCAATCGCAAATAAAAATATTGATCCAATAAATGTTAATTTATTGATTATTGTCTGTAGATATTTTATGGTTTCTTTTCCAGGTCTAATATTGGGGATGCTTGCTCCCATCTTTTGTAAGTTTTCAGCTATGTCTTTGGGGTTAAGAATAATAGAAGAGTAGAAATAACTAAATGCTATTATAAGTATAGAATATATTATGAGATATGATATATTATTAGATATTATAGCATTTAATATTTTATTTGTTTTGTTACTACTAAGATTGTTTATAATGTATTGAGGTATTGTAATTGCAGCTGATGCAAATACAATGGGCATAACACCACTTTGATTTAGTTTTATTGGTATATAATTTTGTGGTTTTAAGGATTGTATTTCTCCTAACTCTTTACTTGAAATAATACTAATTTTTCTTTTACTGTCTTGTATTAAAATATTTATCATTAAAATCAATGTACATATAAATAATAATGTTATTCCTATGATAATATTATTAATGTCTTTTATACTATAGTTACTAAAATTCTTTGGTATATTTGATATAATGTTTTGAAATATTAATAAAGATGCTCCATTACCTATTCCGTATTCTGTTATAATCTCTGAGAACCACATTACAATTAATGAACCAGTTGTTAGGGTTAATATTGAATCTATAATAAAATAACTATTCCAATTAAATGTGTATGGTTTGATCCAGATAGATATTGATAAACTTTGTATTACTGCCCAAACTGCTGTTAAATATCTTGTGATTTTAGTAATCTTTTGTTTACCTACCTCTCCTTCATTTTTTTGTATATCTTCAAGCTTAGGTATTATTTTAATTAGTAATTGCATGATGATTGAAGAATTTATATATGGTATTATACCTAAACTAAATACACCTATTGTTGAAAATCCTCCACCTGAAAAGATATTTAAAAAGCTTATGATTCTATTTTCTACTATACTTGAATTAAATTCTTGGTGGTTAATTCCTGGTATAGGTATAAAAATACCCATTCTTGAAATAAACAATACAATAACTGTAATTACAATCTTTTGTGTTAATTTATTAACTTGCTCCATATGTTTTATTTATATAATTTTTCTATGTCAATACCTCTACTTTTTGCCGTGTCATTAAAAGTTCTTAAACCTTCTAATGCATTAATGGCTGCTCGTGCATTGTTTAATGTGTTATTAGAACCTAACTGCTTAGCTAATATATTTTTGATACCGGCCAATTCTAATACAATTCTAGAAGATCCTCCTGCAATTACACCTGAACCTGTTGCTGAAGGTCTTAACATTATTTTGGCAGCGCCTGCTATTCCTTGTATTGGGTGAGGTATCGAATAATGCTTTGTAATAGGAATTTCTATTACATTTTTTTTAGCATCTGTTACCCCTTTTTTAACAGCTCCAATTACATCGCTTGCCTTGCCAACACCAACACCGATTTGCCCATTTTCATTTCCTACTACAAGTATAGCTCTGAAGCTCAATTTTTTTCCTCCTTTGACTACTTTAGTAACCCTTTTTACTTCTATTACTTTTTCTTCCCAACTATTTTCTTCTTTATTTTTTAAATATTTTTTTTTCATGCTGACTGTATTTATTTAAATATTTTATCACTTTATTTTTACTAAAAAATTATTCCTTCTTCTCTTGTTCCGTTTGCTAGTGCTCTTACTTGTCCATGATACTTATTTGTACCGCGATCAAAAACTATTTTTTCAATTCCTAAATTCTTTAGTTTTAATCCTATATTTTTACCAACCGTTTTTGCTGTTAAGCAGCTTCTAAATGATTTTCCTTGATTTTTTACTTCTTGTGATATTGTAGAACTACTTGTTAATACTTTTTTTGTTTCATCATCTATTATATATGCATATATATGCTTATTAGATTTTACAATATATAGTCTGTATTTTTTATCCATAATAGTACTTTTTTATATTTTTATTTACCAGCTTTACCAATTTTTCTTCTTACTATTTCATTTTCATATTTTATTCCTTTTCCTTTATATGGTTCTGGTGGTCTGATAGATCTTATTTTTGCTGCAACTTGTCCTACAATTTCTTTGTTTATGCCTGAGATAGAAATGTTGACATTGTTTTCTACTTTTATTTCTATTTCTTTTGGTGCTTCTATACGTACTGGATGACTATATCCGACATTTAAAATTATTGTTTTTCCTTCCATTTGTGATCTATATCCAACTCCTTGTATGATAAGTTTTTTTTCAAATCCCTTTGATACTCCTGTGACCATATTATTAATAATACTTCTTGATAGTCCATACATCTCTTGGGCTTTTTGTGTCTGCTCTTTTTTCGTTAGCTTAATTTTGTTTTCTACTTTTTCTATTAAAATTAATTTAGAAAGCTTATAATCTAGCTCTCCCTTTTTGCCTTTTACTAATATAGTATCTCCATTAATTTTAATTTCTGTATTTTCAGGTATAATTATTTCTTTTTTACCAATTCTTGACATATATTTTTCTGATTTTTTTACTCTATTATTTCATTTATTATTTACCATACATAACATAAAACTTCTCCGCCTAATCCAGCTTGTCTTGCTGTTTTATCAGTCATTACTCCTCTCGATGTCGAAATTATTGCAATTCCAATTCCTCCTAATACTTTAGGTAATTCCTTATGATTTGCATATACCCTTAATCCAGGTTTACTAATTCTTTTTAGCTCTGTAATTATAGGTATTTTATTTCTACCTTGATACTTGAGTGATATTAGTATATATTTTTTGAAATTTTTTCCTACTTCCTCTGATTTATATATAAATCCTTCTTCCTTTAGAACATTTATTATATTTCGAGTCATTTTTGTTGATGGTACTTGTACTATTTGATGCTTGGCCAGATTAGCATTTCGAATTTTTGTTAGAGTGTCTGATATAATATCATTAATCATAGTCTTTTACATGTTTTATTGTTGAGTTAGTTTTATGTTTTCATAGTTTTTTATCTAAAAGGCATACCAAACTTTTTTAATAAAGCTAGACCTTCCCTGTCTGTATTGGCTGTCGTTACAATAGTAATGTTTAACCCTCTAATTTTATCTATTTTCTCATAATCAATTTCTGGAAATATAACCTGCTCCTTTAGTCCTATATTATAGTTTCCTCTGCCATCAAATTGTTTTGGATTTATTCCTCTAAAGTCTCTAATTCTAGGAAGTGATAAATTTATTAGTTTATTTAGGAAATCGTACATTTTTTCTTTTCTTAAAGTTACTTTTAATCCTATTGGCATATTATCTCTAATTTTAAAGCCTGCTATGGATTTTTTAGTTTTAGTGATGATTGGTTTTTGTCCTGTAATAGATGCAAATTCTTCGAGACTTTTGTCTATTGCTTTCGTATTTTGTGCAGCCTCTCCTATTCCTCTATTAAGAGTTATTTTAATTAGTTTTGGGACTTCGTGAATGTTAACATACTGAAACTCCTGTAAGAGCTCTGGAAAAATTTTTTCTTCGTAAATTTGTTTTAATGAATTTTTCATTAGTTATTACCTTATATCTTTAGCAATAATTTTTATATTTGAGTAATGTATACGACCTTCTATTTGCTGAATATACCCTTTTTCATCAGTTTGTTTGGGTTTCATATGTTTTGTTTTTGTGTTTATATTTTCTAATATTACTGACTCTTGGTTATTTATTATTTTTTTTACTGTACCAATTTGTCCTTTATTTTTACCAGATATAACTTTGACACTATCACCTATTTTAATTTTAATTCTGATCCTTTCTTTCATTTTTTAAACAACCTCTGGTGCTAGTGATATAATTTTAGTAAAATTTTTGTCTCTTAATTCTTTAGCTATTGGTCCGAACACTCGTGTTCCTCTTGGATTATTCTCTTTATTTATAATTACTGCTGCATTATCATCAAAACGAATACTCATGCCGTCTGTTCTATGTAGTGTTTTTTTAGTTCTTACTATGACGGCCCTAACAACATCAGACCTTTTAACTGGCATGTTCGGAGATGCATCTTTTACAACTCCTATTATAATGTCTCCTATTTTAGCATAATGAGGGTTATTTGTACCTAAAATTTGGATACACATAATTTTACGTGCACCACTATTATCAGCTATATTTAAGTAACTTTGTGTTTGTATCATAATTTAATTAGTTCAATTAATTTCCAACGCTTATTTTTGCTTAATGGCCTTGTTTCCCGTATTTTTACTTTATTTCCTATTTCGCATTCATTTAATGGGTCATGTACATAATATTTATTTGTTTGTTTTATAATTTTTTTGTATTTCTTATGCGTAATTGGTTTTTTAACGCTTACAATTGCTGTTTTATTCATTCTATTACTAATAACTATTCCATATATTTCTTTCATAAGCATATTTGATGTTATATCTTAATTTGTTACTGTAGCTTATTTATTGTTTTTATTGTTCGTATTTGAGATATTCTATTTTTTGTTTTTCTTATCAAGTGTGGTTTCGTCTTTTGTTTTGTTACTTTTTTTATTCTTAAGAAGACTAGCTCCTTTTTAAGTTTAATAATATTTTGATCCAAATCAGCTTGTATACTTTCTTTCTGTTTATTAGTCATTTTTTTTATATATTAATTGTGTATTCTTATGTATCCTCTTTTATTATGAATTTTGTTTTTATTGGTAATTTATATGATGCTAGTTTCATTGCCTGTTCTGCTACATTTTTATTTATTCCTGCAATTTCAAATATTATGTGTCCTGGTTTAATTACTGCAACCCAATACTCTGGTGCTCCTTTACCTGATCCCATTCTTGTCTCAGCTGGTCTCGCTGTTATTGGTTTATCTGGAAATACTCTAATCCAGAGCTTACCTCCTCTTCTAACATATCTTGTTATTGTTCTCCTTGTTGCTTCAATTTGTCTAGAAGTTAGCCAGGTTGGTTCTGTTGCTTGGAGTCCATACTCTCCAAAAATCATAGTGTTTCCTCTGCTTGCAGAGCCTTTCATTCGTCCACGATGTTGTTTTCTAAATTTTGTTCTCTTAGGACTTAGCATATTGGTTTATTAATTAGTTAGTATTATCTTTTTTCTTTAAATTTTAATTTTTTCGCCTTTAAATAGCCATATCTTTATACCTAATATACCATATATTGTATGTGCTCGTGTATATGCATAATCTATATTTGCTCTTAGCGTTTGTAAGGGTACTCTACCTTCACGTACCCATTCTTTTCTAGCTATTTCTGCTCCATTTAGTCTGCCTGCAATTTGTATTTTTATTCCTTCTACATTTGATTTATTTGCTCTTTGTATACCCTGTCTTATAGCCCTTCTAAATGCAACTCTTTTCTCTAGTTGTTGTGCAATCCATTGTCCTAACAATATCGCTTCCCTGTCTGGCTCTGTAATTTCTACTATATTTACTCTTATTTTTCTATCAATCTTTAGTTGATTTTTTAGTTGACTTCTGAGTAATTCAATGCCATTGCCCATTTTACCTAAAATAATTCCTGGCCTAGCTGTATATATATTTACTTCTATTTGACCTAGCTTTCTATCAATTTGTATTTTAGCTATACTAGCTTTGCTTAACGTCTTTTCTATATAAGATCTTATATTGTAATCTTCCTCTACTAAATTAGAATATGTTTTCATATCTGAAAACCATGAAGATTTATGTGATTCTGTAATTCCTATTCTAAAGCCTGATGGATGTGTCTTTTGTCCCATTTTTTCGATTATATTTCAAGTTTTATTGTTATATGGCATGTTGGTTTTTGTATTGGAAATGCACGGCCTTGTGCTCGCGGTTGAAATCTTTTTAGTGTAGGGCCTTTATTTGCGAATGCTTCTTTTACAATGACTGTCTTAGTATCAATTTTGTTTTTGCTTATCTCATTCTGTGACATATTACTTAATGCTGATTCTAAAACTTTAATGATAACTTTAGATGCCTTGTATGGCATGAATTCTAGCATTAGTCTAGCTTCATTGTATTGCCTTCCTTCAATCTGCTTTAGTACTCTTCTAGATTTATGTGTGGATAATCTGATATATTTAGCTATTGCATGACTTTTTATAACTTTATTACTCATTATTATTTTCTTGTTCGTCTATCGTTTTTGATATGGCTTCTAAAATTCCTTGTTGGCACAAACTCGCCTAGTTTATGTCCTATCATCTGTTCTGATATAAATACTGGAAAATGTTGTTTACCGTTATGTACAGCGACTGTATGTCCAATCATGTTGGGTATAATCGTTGAAGCTCTTGACCATGTTTTAATAGTTTCTTTCTTTTGATTTCTATTTAAACTTTCAATTTTTTTCAATAGTTTAAATTCTATATAAGGTCCTTTAAAAAGTGATCTTGACATTTTTTACTTTATTTTCTCCTTAGATTCTTTATTTATTATTTGCGACGTCTTAGTATATATTGGTCGCTATACTTTTTTTTCTTTCTAGTTTTTTGTCCTAATGCTGGCTTACCCCATGGTGTTACAGGCCTTGGTTTTCCAATTGGGGATCTTCCTTCTCCTCCTCCGTGAGGGTGGTCAATTGGATTCATTACTACTCCTCTAACCTCAGGCCTCTTGCCAAGCCATCTATTTCTTCCTGCTTTTCCTATAGTAATATTGCTTGCATCTATATTGCCCACTTGGCCAATTGTTGCATAACATCTTTTATTGATTGTCCTAACTTCACTTGAAGGTAACTTTAATGTAGTTAAATTACCTTCCTTTGCTACGATTTGTGCATATGTGCCTGCTGCTCTGACAATTTGACCTCCTTTTAAAGGTTTGATTTCAATATTGTGTACAGCTGTGCCAAGTGGTATTTTCTCTAAAGGTAATGCATTGCCTACTTCAATTGGTGCGTTTTCTCCTGAGATGATTATGCTTCCTACTTTTAAGGATCTAGGATGCAAAATATACCTTTTTTCTCCGTCCTTATAATATACTGATGCAATTCTGGCATTTCTATTCGGATCATATTCGATACTTGCAACTTTGCCAGCAATATCTAATTTATTTCTCTTAAAGTCAATTACTCTATATCTTTTTTTGTGACCTCCTCCCTTGTGTCGACAAGTAATAACTCCTCTATTGTTACGACCTTTAGCAAAATGTTTTTTTTGTATTAGTTTTTTTTCAGGAAAACTTTTAGTTACTTCATTAAATGTGGATACAGTTCTATTACGAGTTCCGGGTGTATATGCTCTATATAGACGAATTGCCATATGCTATTTATAATCTTTTTTAATTACTTATAATTAGTTTTTAATTATCTTCAAATAAATTAATTTGATATTTTTCTTTTAATGTAATTATAGCTTTTTTGTACTGTGTTTTATTGCCTTTAAATTTCCCTACGCTCTTTGTTTTTATGGGATAGTTTAAAGTATTAATTTTTTTTACCTTTACGTCAAATATATATTCGATAGCTTCTTTTATATCATTTTTTTTACTTTGTTTTTTTACTTTAAATGAATATACATTATTTTCTATGTTTTTTGTCGTTTTATCTGTTATTATTGGATATTGAATAATGTCTATATTTTCGTTAATACTATTTGTTTTTTCCATATGATTTTAATAATTTTATTTTCTAAACTGGTTTAATGCTTTATTTGTTATTATTAAGAAATCAGCTTTCAGTAAACACATAACATTGATGCCTTTTACGTCAATTAATTCTATATGGGGTATATTTTTAAACGATAAATATAAGTTTTTTGTTTTTTTCTCTACAATAAGTAAAACTTTTTGCTTTATCTTTAAATCAATACCTATTTGGCTTATTGCAATCATTGCATTTTTTGTGCTTGGTTTATCTGCATTTATTTTTATGCTATCTATAACTTTTGTATTTAAAAATTTATTATATAGAATTGAATTGATTGCTAGTCTCCTTTCTTTTCTATTAATTTTTGAATTATATTTTTTTTGTTTAGGTCCAAAAATTACTCCTCCACCCTTCCAGAGTGGTGATCTTGTAGATCCTGCTCTTGCTCTACCTGTACCTTTCTGTTTCCAAGGTTTTTTTCCTCCTCCTCTTACTTCACTTCTAGTTTTAGTGTTAGCACTTCTTTTTCTATTACTTGTTAATTGGTTTTTTAATGCTTTATGAATACAGTACATTTGTTTCTCTTCATTATTGTTGATCGTTAAATGAAGATTTTTCTTTTCAATACTATTTATTTTATCTATCACTGAATACTCTAATTTTTTATTTACACTCATGTTTTATTTATTATATATATAGATAATATTGCCTGCTTTACCTGGAACGGATCCTTTAAGCATTAAAAGATTTGTGTTCTTATTTATTTTTATTATTTCTAAATTCTTTATATGTACTTGCTTATTGCCCATACGCCCAGCCATTCTTTTTCCTGGAAAAACTCTTCCTGGTGTTGTTCCTGCTCCTATAGATCCTGGTTGTCTATGATTCTTTGATCCATGTGACATGGGTCCTCTATTAAAGTGGTGTCTTTTTTGATACCCGCTAAAGCCTTTTCCTATACTTAAGCCAGAAATATTAACATAACCATTAATATTAAGTTCCTGAACCTTAATAATTTGGCCTATTTTAAGATTTTGCCAGGAATTACTTTTATATTCTTTTAAGTATTTAAAACAAGGTAAATTTTTTCTTTTAAAATGGCCTAAATTAGCCTTGTTTAATTTATTAGGATTTATATACTCATATCCAATTTGAATTTTTGCACTTTGGCTAATTGAATTTTCTTCAATTTTTGTGATTGTGCAAGGACCAACTTCTAATAATGTGACTGGTATAGCCATTCCTTCATTGTTGAATATTTGGGTCATACCAACTTTTTTTCCAATCATTCCTATTGACATTAATGACTTCCTCTAAATACATTTATTATAGGTTTTAACTATATTATCTTGTAATTTCATTTTATTTTCAAGTTTGTTTAGCTGTCACATTACGATATTTTTGTTCGGTAATTACTACTTTACTCTTATCCTTATATGTTGCAGTATAAAAGTATGATCTAAAAAATAATAAATATATGGAGTTTTTCAATGACTAAGGTAGTAGGAATTGATTTAGGTACAACGAATTCTGTTGTAGCTGTTATGGAAGGTGGTAAACCTACTGTTATATCTAACAAAGAGGGATTGCGTACAACACCTTCAGTAGTAGCTTATACAAAAAAGCAAGATAAACTAGTAGGCAATATTGCAAAGAGACAAGCTGTTATGAATCCTGATAATACTTTTTATTCTGTTAAACGTTTTATTGGTAGACAGTATGATGAAGTTGTTAATGAAATTCAACAGTTATCTTACAGTATTAATCCAGATAATAATAAAAATGTTAAGTTAAGTTGTCCTGCCTTAAATAAAAGTTTTTCTCCTGAAGAAATTTCAGCACAAGTTTTAAGGAAACTAGTCGAAGATGCAAGTACTTATTTAGGACAAGCAGTTACTAAGGCTGTTATAACAGTTCCTGCTTATTTTAATGATTCTCAGAGGCAAGCAACCAAAGATGCTGGTCAAATAGCTGGTTTGGACGTTTTAAGAATTATTAATGAACCTACAGCCGCTTCTTTATCTTATGGCTTAGATAAGAAAAATAATGAGACTATTTTAGTCTTTGATCTTGGCGGTGGAACATTTGATGTTTCTATTTTAGAAGTTGGTGATGGAGTTTTTGAAGTTCTATCTACTTCTGGTGATACTAATTTAGGTGGCGATGACTTTGATCGTAAGATAGTTCAATGGTTAGTCAAAGAATTTAAAAATGAAGAAGGTATAGATTTAAGTCAAGATCGTCAAGCTTTACAAAGGTTGACTGAGGCTTCTGAGAAAGCAAAAATGGAACTTTCTACTTTATTACAAACAGATATTAACTTGCCTTTTATTACTTCAACCGATACAGGTCCTAAACATTTAGAAAAAAATATTACCCGTGCTAAGTTTGAAGATTTATGTGCAGATTTAATTTCTCGTTGTCAGATTCCTGTTAGTAATGCATTAAAAGATGCTCAGTTAAGTTCCTCTGATATTGATGAAGTTGTTCTAGTCGGAGGTTCTACTAGAATACCTGCTATTCAAAATTTAGTTAAAGATTATATTGGCAAAGATCCTAACCAAAGTGTTAACCCTGATGAAGTAGTAGCAATTGGTGCTGCAGTTCAAGCAGGAGTATTGGCTGGAGAAGTCAAGGATATCTTGCTTTTAGATGTTACTCCTCTATCACTTGGTGTTGAAACTTTAGGTGGTGTTATGACAAAAATTATATCTCGTAATACAACTGTTCCTACGAAAAAATCCGAAGTATTTTCTACAGCTGTTGATAATCAGCCTAATGTTGAGATTCATGTTCTACAAGGAGAAAGAGAATTTACAAAAGATAATAAAAGTTTAGGTACATTTAGGCTAGATGGAATTATGCCTGCTCCTAGAGGAGTTCCTCAAATAGAGGTAACTTTTGATATTGATGCTAATGGCATACTTTCTGTTACAGCAAAGGATAAAGGTACTGGCAAAGAACAATCTATTACAATTACTGGTGCTTCTACACTGCCTAAAGACGAAGTTGAAAAACTTGTTCGAGAAGCTGAAGAAAATTCAAATGTTGATAAGCAAAAACGCGAACAGATTGACCTAAAAAACAGTGCAGATTCTTTGTGTTACCAATCTCAAAATCAAATTAATGAATTGGGAGATAAATTAGATGGTGTTAATAAACAAGAAGTAGAACAGAAGATTAATGACTTGAGAGAGGCTATTAAACAAGACAACTATGAGCAAATTAAAACTTTACAAAATGAGCTTCAACAATTAATGATGGAGTTAGGAAAAAAAGCTTACAGTGGTAGCTCAACTTCAAACTCTTCTAAATCAGAAGATAACACAGTGATTGATACAGAATCTACTGAAGCTTAGTTATCTAAGCGGGTAACGCGATTCGAACGCGCGACATCAACCTTGGCAAGGTTGCGCTCTACCACTGAGCTATACCCGCGAAAATACTTATTTAATACATTATACAGATATTTTTCACTTTGTCAATTTCATACGTAGAATAGATAAACTATTCTACCTTTTTTTCATTTATCTTGATATTGCAATTGATTACACGATGAATGAATTAATAATTCCTGTTATAATTACTAAGCCAACCCATATGCCAATACTTGCATATATCAAGTTTTTTGACTTTTCCCACTGTCCAGGAGATGCTAAGGTAACAGGTATACCCACAACTAAAACAGTTGATAGAATGATAAAAGTTAACACAAGTAATTGAACAACAATTGTCATATTTTGATTCCTTTTGTTATCTTGAGTTATATTTTATATGATATATTTTAATATATATAATATTATTAATTCATATATTATTTCTTAATATCTTTTACTTTTTGTCTAGTTATATAAATATATTTCATATTGTTATAATAAATAACATAAATAATTATATTTATTGTACATTTATATGTAATAAAAAATATATATTTTTTATTAATTATTTAATTGTAATTCAAGAGGTATTATGTTTACAGTAACTATTTTTGCGAAACTGCCAGAAGCTTATATGATATTTCGTCCTTTGGTTGATATATTGCCTATTATCCCTGTTTTCTTTTTGCTTCTAGCATTTGTATGGCAAGCAGCTATTGGCTTTAGATAGTTGATTAATCTACAGATTGATCTAAGTATTCTATTTATATTTTTATTTTTAAATTCAAAATTTTATATGGTTGAACCTCTTTTATCGGGTATAGTATTGGGTTTAATTCCTATTACATTGTTAGGTCTACTGGTAGCTGCTTATTTGCAATATCGTAGAGGTAATCAATTTGGTCTTTAGATACTAAATTTTATTGATATTCGTACTCTAAGTTTTAATAAACTTAGAGTATAAATATTGAAATCTTGAAAAAATACACCTACCAGCTAGATTTTCTTATACCAGGTAATAAACAAGCATGTGACATTTCCCTTAATACATGTCTAGAAAGCCCAAAGTGACGATAAACACCTCTGCTTCTTCCTGTCATCCAGCATCTATTTCTATTTCTACATTTTAAACTATTTCTTGGTAACTTTTGTAGTTTTTGTTGTAATTCTATATTAGTTTCAAAACTATCTGTAGATTTTATTAAATTTTTGATTTCTTCCCTTTGTTTATTATACCTCTCTGTTAATTTACTTCTTTTGATCTCTCTTTCTATCATGCTTTTCTTGGCCATAGTTTTCTCTTATTCGTAAAATTAAAAGATCCAATAATCGTATATTACTTTATTTTTTATTTTAACTCCATAAAAAAAGATTATATTAATTGTATAGTTTATCTTATCAAGTTTTTTTATAGTAATAATAGATAATACAATCTGATTTCTAATCTCTTTATTGATTCTTCCATTATTTATTTATTACTTTATTTAACTATACCAATATTTGAATATTAATATTATTAATTCTCTTCTTTAAATACAATCTAAATTAGATAATTGACCTATAATAAAAAAAGCAAATATCACTTAATATATTATGTAATATTTGCTCGTTTTTAAATTAATTCAATTGTATATTTATTTAACTAAATTTACCGCTTGTTGACGCGATTACAAATGCTGCATAAGTTAATATATAGCCTACTGAGAAATGTGTTAGACCTACTAATCTTGCTTGCACAATTGATAGTGCTACGGGTTTATCTTTCCATTTTATCAGATTGGCTAAAGGAGTTCTTTCATGAGCCCAAGCAAGTGTCTCAATTAGTTCTTGCCAGTATCCACGCCATGAAATCAAAAACATGAACCCAGTTGCCCATATTAAATGGCCAAATAGAAACATCCATGCCCAAACGGATAAATTATTCATTCCATATGGATTGTATCCATTAATTAATGGAGATGAATTAAGCCATAAATAGTCTCTTAACCAACCCATTAAGTAAGTTGATGACTCGTTAAATTGACTTGCATTGCCTTGCCAAATTGTTATGTGTTTCCAATGCCAATAGAATGTTACCCATCCAATAGTATTCAGCATCCAAAATACAGACAGATAAAATGCGTCCCAAGCTGATATATCACACGTACCACCTCTTCCAGGTCCGTCACAAGGAAAGCTATAACCGAAATCTTTTTTATCTGGCATAAGCTTTGACCCTCTTGCATCCAGTGCTCCTTTTGAGAGAATTAAGGTTGTTGTATGTAATCCTAATGCAATTGCATGGTGAACTAAAAAATCTCCTGGCCCTATCGTTAGAAAAAGTGAGTTGTTATTATTGTTAATAGCCTCTAGCCAGCCTGGTAGCCATACGTTAAGACTTGCTTTACTAGCAGTACTTGAGGAAGAAGATAATAAAACGTTGAATCCATATAATGCTTTTCCTGAACTTGCCTGGATCCATTGTGCAAATACTGGTTCAATAAGTATTTGTTTTTCTGGTGTTCCAAATGCTAGCATTGTATCATTGTGTATGTATAATCCTAGCGTGTGGAAACCAAGAAATAAACTTGCCCAGCTTAAATGTGAAATAATTGCTTCTTTATGCTCAAGCATTCTGCTTAAAACATTGTTTCTATTTTTCTCAGGATCATAGTCTCTTATAAAGAATATTGCCCCATGTGCAAATCCTCCAACCATTAAAAATCCTGCTATATACTGGTGATGTGTATATAATGCAGCTTGTGTTGTAAAACTTTTTGACATGAATGCATATGGTGGTAATGCATACATATGTTGTGCAACTAATGAAGTCACAGTTCCTAATGCTCCTAGGGCTAATCCTAGTTGTATATGTAATGATTCAGTAATTGTATCATATAGACCTTTGTGGCCTTCTCCAAGCTTTCCACTAGGAGGTTTATGAGCATCTAATATATCTTTTAGGTTATGTCCAATGCCCCAATTTGTCTTATACATATGTCCAGCAATAATGAATATTACTCCTATTGCTAGGTGATGGTGTGCCATATCTGTTAGCCATAATGATTGACTTTGAGGATGAAAGCCGCCTAGGAAAGTCAAAATGGCTGTACCTGCTCCTTCACTTGTACTAAATATATGTTTTAGGCTGTCAGGATTAGCTGCATATTCAAACCATCTTCCTGTAAAAAAAGGTTTTAAACCTTCAGGATGAGGTAAAATTTCTGTAAAGTTATTCCATCTAACATGTTGCCCGCGTGATTCTGGAATTGCAATATGTACTAAGTGTCCTGTCCATGCAAGTGAGCTTATTCCAAATAGTCCTGATAAATGATGGTTTAATCTAGATTCGTTATTTTTAAACCAAGATAGACCAGGCTTAAATTTTGGTTGTAAGTGTAGCCAACCAGCAAATAGCATAACTGCTGATAGTACTAGAAGGAAAATAGCTCCATTGTATAAATCATTATTTGTTCTCATTCCAATTGTATACCACCAATGGTATAGTCCTGAAAAAGCTAAATCAACTGGATAAGATGCACCACCTTTAGTAAATGCCTTAATTGCTGGTTGACCAAAATGTGGATCCCATATTGCATGAGCTATAGGCTTTACTTTTAGTGGTTCTAAAACCCAGTCCTCAAAGTTGCCTTGCCAAGCAACATGAAATAGATTTCCAGATGTCCATAAGAAAATAATTGCTATGTGTCCAAAATGGGATGCAAAGATTTTTTGATATAAGTTTTCTTCTGTCATCCCATCATGACTTTCAAAATCGTGTGCTGTTGCTATTCCATACCAAATCCTTCTTGTTGTAGGGTCTTCTGCTAGTTCTTGGCTGAATTTAGGAAATTTTGTTGCCATTGTTATTTGTCCTTATCCTACTGATATTATTCTTGCTAGGAAAAATGCCCAAGTTGTGCCTATTCCTCCTAATAAATAATGAGCTAATCCTACAGCTCGTCCTTGTGTTATACTTAGAGCCCTTGGTTGGATAGATGGTGCGACTTTTATTTTATTATGTGCCCATACAATTGACTCAATTAGTTCTTGCCAGTATCCTCTTCCGCTGAATAGAAACATTAAACTAAAAGCCCATACAAAGTGAGCTCCTAAAAATATTAAACCATAGGCTGATAATGCTGATCCATAAGATTGGATAACTTGAGATGCTTGAGCCCATAAGAAGTCTCTTAGCCATCCATTAATTGTTATTGCACTTTGCGCGAAGTTACCTCCTGTTACATGAGAAATTGTGCCTGAATTACTCACACTACCCCATACATCAGATTGCATTTTCCAACTAAAATGGAAAATAACTACTGATATTGAATTATACATCCAAAATAATCCTAAAAATACATGATCCCAAGCTGATACCTGGCATGTACCACCTCTTCCAGGTCCGTCACAAGGAAAACGGAAACCTAAGTTTGATTTATCTGGAATCAATCTTGAATTTCTTGCAAATAAAAATCCTTTGACTAATATTAATACTGTTACATGTATAGTAAATGCATGTATATGGTGTACCATGAAATCTGCTGTACCTAGTTTGATTGGCGTCATAGCTATCTTATTAGCAATTGAAATAGTTTCTCCTCCAAAAGCATAGCTAGCTGTTGCTAAGGAATTTGGACTAGTGTTACTTGGTGCTAATGTATGAATACTTTGAATCCACTGTGCAAAAATAGGTTGTAGTTGTATTGCAGTATCCGAGAACATGTCTTGAGATCTTCCTAATGCTCTCATTGTGTCGTTGTGAATGTATAACCCAAATGAATGGAATCCTAAAAAGATACATAGCCAATTTAAATGAGAAATAATAGCATCTCTATGCCTGATTATTCTATCTAACAAATTATCATAGTTTTGTGCTGGGTTATAATCTCTTACCATAAAGATAGATGCATGTGCTCCCGCTCCTACTATACAGAAACCTCCTATCCATGTATGGTGTGTAAACAAAGATAGTTGCGTTGCATAGTCAGTTGCTATATAAGGATATGGAGGCATTGCATACATATGATGTGCTACTATAATGCTTAATGAACCCATCATTGCTAGATTTATGGCTAATTGTGCATGCCAAGATGTTGTTAAGATTTCGTATAATCCTTTATGACCTTCCCCTGTGAATGGACCTTTATGAGCTTCTAGTATTTCTTTCATACTGTGTCCAATACCCCAGTTTGTTCTATACATATGACCTGCTACTAAAAATAGAACTGATAGAGCCAAGTGATGATGTGCTATATCGCTAAGCCACAAGCCTCCATTTGTAGGATTAAGTCCTCCTTTAAATGTTAAGAAATCAGAGTATTCATTCCAATTTAATGTAAAAAATGGTAAGATTCCTTTACTAAAGCTAGGATATAATTCGCTCATCAAATCTCTATTTGTCATAAATTCATGTGGTAAGGGTATTTCTTGTGGAGATACACCTGAATCTAGTAATTTATTGATTGGTAATGCTATATGAATTTGATGTCCTGCCCATCCTAGACACCCTAATCCTAGTAATCCTGCTAAATGGTGATTCATCATAGATTCTACATTTTGAAACCATTCTAGCTTTGGTGCTGATTTATGATAATGGAACCATCCTGCGAATACCATTAGAATTGACATGAATAGGCCGCCGATCGCAGTTACATATAATTCGAATTCTGTTGTTATACCAGATGATCGCCATAACTGAAAGAAGCCCGAAGTTATCTGTACTCCTTGGAAGCCTCCTCCAACATCAGCATTTAAAATTTCTTGTCCAACAATAGGCCATACTACTTGTGCACTAGGCTTTACTAAAGTAGGATTATTTAGCCATGCTATATAGTTTGAGAACCTAGCACCATGAAAATACATTCCACTTAGCCATAGAAAAATAATGGCTAGTTGGCCAAAATGTGCGCTAAAGATTTTTCTAGAGATATCTTCTAAAGAGTTTGTATGACTATCGAAGTCGTGAGCATCTGCATGTAAATTCCAAATCCATGTAGTTGTATTTGGTCCCTTAGCTAGTGTTCTTGAAAAATGGCCTGGTTTTGCCCATTTTTCAAAAGATGTTGCAACTGGATTTTTATCTACACTTACTTTTACTGTGCTTGTCTCTTGCTCTTTTGAGCTAGTTTTCATTGAGATTCTCCTCTCTATATTGTTTTTGTTTAGTGAGACAATTAATAAAACACTCGCATTTATTACTAATCTTAAGTAACTCATTCCTATGAGATGAGAGTTTTTATTATCCTAGATTCTATTATAATGATAATTTCTTTTTTTCATCTAGTCTGTTAACAATAGTTAAAATGTTATTATATCATTTTTATTTTCATTAATGCTTGTCCGCAGTCAACAATATCACCATCTTTTACTAAAATTTCCACTACTTCTCCTTCTGTTTCTGCCTCTATCTCATTCATTAATTTCATTGCTTCTATTATACATACAGTCTGTTTTAATTTTACTTTATCGTTAACTTCTACGAATGGTGATTCATTTGGAGCAGGTGACCGATAAAATGTGCCTACCATTGGTGATATAAGGGTTGAATACTGTGTTAATAATTCTGTGTTGTCTTCTTCTGATTTTGTTATTGTACTTGCTTTCTCACTTATATATTCGTTATTTGCTGAATACTGTTTAGAATTAGTATAATCAATATTATTTAATATATCATTGTATGTATTTGTACTTATGACATAATCATTATCTTTTTTTCTAGCTTTGCTGATTAATATTTCAGTATGATTATTTTTTATTTTAACTTGACTGATGACATTTTTCTGGACAGAATTTATTAGACTTTTAATATTTTTTAGATTTACCATATTTAAATATATAAAATAATTTTAATTGTTAATTAATATATTGTTTTACTTATATTTAGCTTTTGATCTCATTGGGCAACATCCATATTCTTCTTTGATCTGGAAATTCTATAATTGGTATTTTATATTTGTTGGCAATGGTTTTGTGTCCCACAATATTTAATCGTTTATAGATGTACTTAAGTATTTTAATTTTAATATTTAAAGGTATAACTTTAATATTTACTGAATTGTTTTTCACACACTTATTGTTATTTTTGTTATTTATTAACTTAGTTCCTAGTTTATTAAATTGCTAAAATATAGAATATTATATTGTAATTAATCTTTTTTTGCCATATTTTTTAGGTTATAATTTAATTAAAATATATTGTAGTATATAATTGCTAATTATTATATATAATTATTATCTTATTGTACATAATGTTAATTGCTGATGACTTAGATAAACTTTTAGATATATTACCTGATTTCGTTAAAAATCCTTTAGACAAACATCCTAACAAAAAACTCTTAATAGAAATTGTTATGGATTTGGGTAGAAGGCCAGAGGCACGTTTTCCTGATGGCCCTCAATATTTATCTAAAGTGAATGTTTCATGGCATGACTTGGATTTTTGTATCAAAAAAATTCCTCGTTTCAGTGGTGATAATAGATCTGGTATTGAATGTACTTTACATCGCATTAGTTCTATAAAAAATAGAAAAGGTAACATCATTGGTTTAACTTTTCGTGTTGGTAGAGCTATATTTGGAACAGTTAGCATTATAAGGGACTTATTATATAACAATAAATCTATACTTTTGTTAGGTAAACCAGGTGTTGGTAAGACGACTGCTATTAGAGAAATTACTAGAGTTTTAGCAGATGAAATGGAAAAGAGAGTTGTTATAATTGACACTTCTAATGAAATAGCAGGCGATGGCGATATTCCTCATCCAGCTATAGGTAGAGCTAGAAGAATGCAGGTAACTAGACCAGAATTACAACACCAAGTAATGATTGAAGCTGTCGAAAATCACATGCCTGAAGTTATTATCATAGATGAAATAGGGACCGAGCTAGAAGCATTAGCTGCTAGAACTATAGCAGAAAGAGGAGTTCAATTAGTTGGTACAGCTCACGGCAATTATTTAGAAAGTGTTATTAAGAATCCTACTTTATCTGATTTAATTGGTGGTATACAGTATGTAACTTTGGGAGATGATGAAGCTAAGAGAAGAGGTTCACAAAAAAGTATTTTGGAAAGAAAAGCTACTCCTGCATTTCAAGTTGCAATAGAAATTCATAAGCGTGATAGTTGGATAATTCATGAAAAAGTTGATCAAACAGTTGATTTAATTCTTCAAGGTTCTGTATTATCTTTACAGCGTCGTAAGATAAATCAATATGGATCAATTATTATTGAATCTGAAACTTCTGATTCTGTTGAATTCAATTCATATGGTAATATGGCTTACATACACAAATCGCGGGTTATTAAGCAATCTAACTTATTAATATCACCTAAGCAAAATCAGAATATTATAAATAGTTTAAATAATGCAAGTATAAGATCGTTTTCTTCTATAAAATCTACGAATTCCAAATTGTCTAGAGATATTATTCATAATAGTTATAACCTGATTAAGTTATATGTTTATGGTATTAATATACAGCAAATAGAAACCACGATTAATACTTTAAACTTATCAATTTCTTTAACGAGGGATATCTCAAAAGCTAATTACATTTTAGCATTAAGATCACATATAAAGCAAAATTGTAAGGTTCGTCAAATAGCAAAATCTAATCATATAATAATCTATACAATTCATAATAATAATATTAATAATGTTATTCGGGCTTTAAAGCAAATGCAGCACTTACATACTTTTTCCTATTCTAGTTGGTATCAGTTATGTCAATACAAAAGCTTAGTTGAGTTAGATGCTTTATTTGAGGTCAGATGTGCCATAGAAAAGATTGTTCTTTTCCATAAGGAGTCAGTAGAGTTATTGTCTTATTCTACTATTATTAATAATTTACAGTGTAAACTAATTAAAATGTATAACCTAAAATATTCTAATTCCTTGAATAATGGTTATCGGATTTTAATTATTTATCCTACTTAAGCTTAGTTATATAAATTGCTCAGTTTGTTTTTATTATATATAAGTCCTTATTTTATAGATACAGGTTTTAAAGTTTTTATATATAATCATATTGGAGAATTTATGTCATCAAAAGAAACTAATTCGAGTATTTTTGAAAGAGTAAGAGATATTGTTGCACAACAATTAGGAGTTGACAAACAATTAGTTACTAAGGAAGCCCATTTTGCTAACGACTTAGGAGCAGATTCTTTAGATACTGTTGAATTAGTTATGGCTATTGAAGAAGAATTTCATATTGAAATACCTGATGAAGATGCTGAAAAGATCGCTACTTTAAATCAAGCTGTTCAATTTATTGAAAAAGCCGTTGATGTTAGCTAAAGTTTGATATGTAATATATTTTACGGAGAGGGTGGGATTCGAACCCACGGAACCTTTCAGTTCATCTGATTTCAAATCAGACGCAATAAACCAACTCTACCACCTCTCCTAAGTGCTTTCTAAATACATTTTACCAAAAAAAGACTATAACTACAATATCTCAGTTTATAGTCTTTTATTATTATTATTCGTAAGTTGCTTTACCTGTAAATTTTCTGTTTATAGGGTTTTCATTTTGTCCTATGCTATGTTCTATATTACCAACACCTATTCTACCTTCATTCGATTTTTCTGGAAATACTCCATCTTTGGGATGTAAATATTGTACTTCTCCGTTAGGAAAAATTCTGTAAATCTTAAAATTAGTGATTTTAAATTTATTTTTAAGTTGAGTACCTAAAGCAAGACATTGTTCCTTTTTGGCTAAATACAATAAATTATCTCCTTCAGCCATGATTGCTGAACCACCTGTCGGCATCTCAAAAAATTTTTTATCTTTGCTGTTCCATGTTATAGCATATTTTTCCTCTATTTCAGCTGATCTTAGCCATCCTCCTGTGCTGCCACCAAAAGTTGGAGAAGGCATCTTAAAGTTTATTGTATTATCCATTAACTTATCTCAGTATTTGTTGTTGCCTCTTATTTATTAATATATATTACTTCTTATTATTCGTGTATTTACTATAAAAGAAATAAAGCTTTACAATTAATCTTTTTACGAATATATTAGTTTACTTGATGGTTTCATTCATTAATGGAGATTCAATTGGTCTTATTGAATAAAGCTTTACGAAATTAATTATTAACTTACTATATATAATTATTTGTTGTAATGATTTACTTATAAAATTAATTTGTTTTTTTTCTAGCTCAATTAATAATTTATTCTCCGATGCACATATGTCTAAATATTGAAAAAATTCTGGTGTATCTATATTTAATGCAACAGGAAATATTCTAGAAGCACTCTCATTAGTTTTACGAATTACTTGCATATCATATTGTCTAGCATCAAGACCAATTGACTTATAGAAATCTGATCTTTGAAAATCGTTTAGGTACATAGTAGCAAAAACACTTATTAAGAAAAATCTACACCATAGTCTAGACTCTAAGTTATTTAGAAACTGTGGTTGAGACTTTAGTAACGCTGCAAAAAAATCCCCATGCCTATTTTCATCTTGGCACCAGTTTTCAAAGAATTTAAATATCGGATATATACGATGTTCAGGATGTTTTTCTAAATGTCTGTATATAGTTATATACCTCCAGTAACCAATCTTTTCAGACAAATATGTTGCATAAAAAATAAACTTTGGAGAGAAGAAAGTATATTTTCGACTTTTAGTAAGAAAGCCAAGGTCTAATGACAAATTAAAATCCCCTATTGCTTTGTTTAAGAAGCCAGCATGTCTTGCTTCATCTCTTGACATTAAAAGAAAACATTCTGCTAATATAGGATTTGTTTTTTCTAGTCTTCTTGATAATTCTTTATATAGTAAAAAGCCAGAAAACTCAGCTGTACATGATCTTTCAAGAAATTCTATAAATAAAGCTTTAGTTTTATTATCTAGATTATCCCATGATTTATTAAATTCTTGATCTCGAATAAAGTGTTTTTTGTTGTAGTCTGCTCTAAATTCTTGGAGTAGTGCTTCGAATTCTTCTGTATTTAATGATATATCTAGGTTAGACATTTCATTGAAATCTGTAGTATAAAATCTTGGTGTTAATAAAGTTTCTTTAATTCTATTATTTTTTTCTTTTACTGTGCTTTGCATTGTTTTTTAGGTTAAATTGAATTTTAATAATTATTTTTATACTAACTCTAACTCATTATTTATTGATCTATAATTTTGAAAAATTTACATTTCTTTAATTATTTATTTTTTTAGTAGTGCAATTATTTAGATAGAAGCTATTATATTAGTATAATAACTTTATTTTAATTTATTTTGGAGGTATTAGTGTTAGACATTATTAGTCTAGGTTGGGGATCTTTGTTAGCTATATTTACTTTTTCTATTGCTTTAGTTGTATGGGGAAGAAATGGTTTTTAGTAAAATATGTAAAAAATGAATAAGGAAGTTCTATGGTATCAGAAATTTTGATTGCTGCTATAATTAGTCCATTTATGATTATTATTGGTTTAGTCTTAGGTTTTGTTCTTCTTAAAATACAAGGTGAATAGACAAAATTGAAATATAACTATATTTAGCTTAAGTTAAATGTCTTTTTATATATAACTTAATATTTTAATATTGGATGAAATGTTATTATTAAGATTTTAGGTTATATATTTTATAATAATTTTTCTGAATATGATTAAATTTTTGTGGTATTGTTTTAGTATATTGACAATATTTTTTATACTTATAAGTACCTCTACTAGTAATAACTCAGGTAGCTCTATGAACCAAAGTAAAATATTAAATTTCAGATCTAATCAAGTATTTACTCAAAAGTTGCTAGCTTTTCACGTCTCCATGTTTTTTATCTTAACGATATTGCTTTTGTTGATTAATAGTTAGTTAGATTATAATTAATTCTATTGATTTAAATCTATATTTGACCGATACTATTTATAAATAATACTAATTTTATAATGTGCACTATAAAAAATAATTGCCCTGTACCTTTTGATCAACAACCCTTGAACGAATACTTATCTTTAAAGAAATCTATTTTGTTTTCTTGGTCTTTGTCTCAAATTAGACCTTTTGTTTTTGGTTTACTATTGATTTTTCTTTTTATTTACTTTGTTTTAAGCCTACTTATTATTCCTTTGATGTCTAGATCTAATATATTTAAAGTATTTTCATTAGACTTTTTTATTTCTAATATATTTCTATTTGTCATTTTTATTCGTCTTTATTTAGGTTGGTCTTATATAATGAAAAGATTACTCAGTGCCACAGTTTTTTATGAAGAGTCTGGTTGGTATGATGGTCAGGTCTGGGTCAAAACTTCTAAGTATTTAATTCAAGATAGACTCATAGGTTTATATCAAATAAAACCTTTTATTCAACGTATTAAGTATACTTTTATTTTAATTACGATTAATTTATTTTTATCTTATCTACTTTATAGTATTTTTTGAATTATTTTTTTATCTATTATATAATCTTAATAATGTTCGCGGGGTAGAGCAGTCTGGTAGCTCGTCGGGCTCATAACCCGAAGGTCAGTGGTTCAAATCCATTCCCCGCTATTAAACTATCGTTTAAAAATATTATAGTCCTTCTAACATCCTAGAAAATTTTGTATAATTTTATAATATAATACTATTACTGATATTTTTGTATTATAAATTAATTAAATCTTACTATGTTAACTCAAAATCTTATTCAAGTTGGAGATAAAGCGCCTGATTTTTCTGCTATTGCTGTACATGAACAAGAATTTAAGGAAATTCATCTATCAGATTACAAAGGAAAGTACCTTATATTATTATTCTATCCTCTAGATTTTACCTTTGTTTGTCCGACAGAAATTACTTCATTTAGTGATATGTTTGATCAAATTAAATCTTTAAATGCTGAAATATTAGGAATTTCTGTTGATAGTGAATATTGTCATTTGGCTTGGATGCAACTTGATCGTGAATCTGGTGGAGTTGGAGATTTAAAATACCCTTTAGTTTCTGATTTAAGTAAGCAAATTAGTTTATCCTATAATGTTTTAAATCATGAAGGTAAATCTTTGAGAGGTTTATTCATAATTGATCCAGAAGGGATAATTCAACATATTCTTGTGAATAATTTAGATGTTGGTCGAAGTGTTAATGAAACATTAAGAACTCTACAAGCTATTCAATATGTTCAAGGTAATCCTGATGAAGTTTGTCCTGCTAATTGGCAACCCGGGCATGCTACTATTAAAAATAATCCTTTATATGCTAAGGAATATTTTCGTTCTATATAGTCCTTTTTTGTAGCTGATTTTTATACTATGTTAAAATTTTTAATATAATAAAATAAAATAAAAGTTTATTTTATTTATTATATTTGTTTTCATCATTTAATTTTAATATTCAGATCAATATAAGGTAATGATTATGTCAACTAATTTAGCTCAACAATTGCGTGAAGGAACAACTAAGTCGCATAGTATGGCTGAAAATGTTAGTTTTGTAAAATCTTTTCTTGGAGGAGTAGTAGATAAAAAATCTTATAGGAAATTAGTTGCTAATCTATTTTTTATTTATGATGCTATAGAAGAAGAAATAGAACGTAACAAAAATCATACTGTTGTAAAAGCGATATATTTTCCTGAGCTTTACAGAAAGAACAGTCTAATACAGGATTTAATATACTATTATGGTGAGAATTGGGACGAATTGGTTCAACCGTCTTCTGCAACTCAAGTTTATGTAAATCGTATACATAAAATAGGTATTACAAATCCTGAATTACTAGTAGCTCACTCTTATACTCGATATATAGGTGATCTGTCTGGTGGACAGATACTTAAAAAAATAGCACAGAATGCTATGCAATTATCTGATAACTTAGGAACATCTTTTTATGATTTTGATCTTATAGAAAATGAACAGTTATTTAAGGATCAATATCGTAAGTCTTTAAATAATATACCTTTAACAAAGTTACAAATTGAACAAATTATTGCAGAAGCAAATATTGCTTTCAATTTAAATATGAAAATCTTCCAAGAACTTAATTCTAATTTTATTAAAATTATGTTAATGTTGTTACTAGGGTCTGTCAACAATTTGCGTAAAAAGTTTTCTTGATTTTTTAAGTATTTTCTGTTTAGTTTGATGATGTAGATACTTCATTATTTTATTTTAATATTTTATATAATGTATAAATTAAAAACCAATAAATCTATTAGTAAGCGTTTTAAGGTGACTTCTAATAAGAAATTCATGCAACGTAAGTCTTGTAGAAGTCACCTATTACAGAAAAAAAGTAGTAAAAGAAAACGTAAATTACGTAATGTCATTATTGTTAAATTAAGAGATAAACGTAATTTCATTAATAGTTTACCTTATTTACATTAAATTAGTATAACAATTGCTATTCATGACAAGAATTAAAAGAGGGAATGTTGCTCGTAAAAGAAGAAAGAAAATATTAAAGTTAGCTAAAGGTTTTAGAGGATCTCATTCTAAGCTATTTCGTACAGCTAAACAACAAGTTCTTAAGGCTTTGAAATACTCATACATAGGCAGAAAAAATAAGAAGCGTGACTATCGTCGGTTATGGATTGTTCGCATAAATGCTTCGACACGTTTCAATAACATTAGTTATAGCCAATTTATTTATTTATTAAAAAAATTTAATATAGCATTAAATCGTAAAATGCTAGCTCAATTAGCTGTTATTGATAAATCAGCTTTTAGTTTTTTTGTACATTTTCTCAAATCAGCTGATGGAACGACTTAGTTTATTCTTTCTAGAATAAAGTAACTTACGAGAAGTAAGTCTTTTATGTCTTGATTAGAATATTTGCTTTTTATGATGTGAATAGCTAACTGAATATGTTCTTCTGCTAGGTCTTTAGCTTTTTGTATACCCTTGGTCTGTTTTATAAGTCTGATTGCTTTATTAATATCTTGTTTATTTTGAAATTCTTGATTGATCATTTGGTTTAACTCGGGTTTTTCTTCCAAAGCAAATATTACTGGAGCTGTTAAATTTCCGTTTTGTAAATCTAGACCAGACGGTTTTCCTAGTTTATCTGTTGAACTTATTACATCTAGTATATCATCTATAATTTGAAATGCTAATCCAAGGTGCTTGCCATACAGGTAGAAGTCGTCTTGTACAGGTTTGTCATATAGTTCTATCATTGTAGTTGCTTTGCAACTGCAAGCTATTAAAGAAGCTGTTTTGTAAAAGGATTTTTCAGTATAGTCCTCAATGGAAATGTAATTATCGAAAGATTTAGTTCCTTGTTGAACTTCTCCTTCCGCAAAATCTGTTATTACTTTAGATATTGTTTTGACTACATCTAAGTTATTTAAATTAGCTAAGTACCAAGATGATTGAGCAAACAAAAAATCTCCTGCCAGCACAGCTATTTTGTTATTAAAAACATTGTGAACACTTGCTATTCCTCTTCTTGTATCACAATTATCGATTATATCATCATGAACTAGACTAGCTGTGTGTATGATCTCAGTAATTTCCGCTAGTCTTCTTTGTTCTTTAGAGATCTTAGAGCTCCTTTTTGTTAGGTTTGCAACTATCAGTATAATTATTGGACGAATTCTTTTGCCGCCTGCGCTAAATAATTGTTCTGCTGCAGCATATAATATCGGGTGCTCTGCTTTAATCATACTTTGCAAATTATTATTTAGCTGTTGTAGTTCTTGATTGATAGATAAAAACATTGAGTTTGAATGGGACATTGTAAAAAATAAAATAATTATATTGTACGAATTAAAAAAAAATAATATTATTATATCTAATAAACTATTATAAATTGTATAACATAATTTATACTATTAGTTTCTTATTATATTAACTACGATATAATAGTTTAGTTGATATATTTATTTATTATTTGTGTCATAATATTTTAGGAGATATTTACATAATAATGTGTCAAGACAATATACAGGTTACTTTACCTATAACTTCTACTTCAAATAATAAAATTAATAAAGATATAGTTTTATTATTATATAGAGATATGTTATTAGGTCGTTATTTCGAAGATATGTGTGCTCAAATGTACTATCGTGGCAAAATGTTTGGTTTTGTTCACTTGTATAATGGGCAAGAAGCTGTATCTACTGGTGTTATTAAATTACTTAAACCACAAGATTATGTTTGTAGTACATATCGAGACCATGTTCATGCATTAAGTAAAGGTGTTCATCCTAAAAATGTAATGGCAGAATTATTTGGTAAAGAAACTGGTTGCAGTAAAGGCCGTGGTGGCTCAATGCATATATTTTCTGCTTCTCATAACTTCTTAGGTGGTTTTGCCTTTATTGGTGAAGGTATTCCTGTAGCGGTTGGAGCATCTTTTCAGAGCATTTATAGAAAACAGGTTATGAAACAAACAGATTCACTCAGTGTCACGGTTTGTTTTTTTGGTGATGGAACGACAAATAATGGCCAGTTTTTTGAGTGTCTTAATATGTCTGTGTTATGGAAATTACCAATTATTTTCGTTGTAGAGAATAACCAATGGGCTATTGGTATGGCTCATCATCGTGCAACATCTTCGCCGGAAATATATAAAAAAGCTCGTGCTTTTGGCTTACCTGGAATAGAAGTTGATGGTATGGATGTACTTGCTGTAAGAAGCGTTGCAGCAGAAGCAATTAACCGGGCTAGATCTGGAGAGGGGCCAACTTTAATAGAAGCATTAACTTATCGTTTTCGAGGACACTCTTTAGCAGATCCAGATGAATTAAGATCTCGTCAAGAAAAGAGTGCTTGGCTAGCTCGTGATCCAATTAAGCGTCTAAAAACTTATATTATAGATAATCGTTTAAGTTCTATAGACAATTTAGAAAATATTGAATTAGATGTGAAAAAAAATATAGAAGATTCTGTTAATTTTGCCTTGTCTAGTCCCGAACCAAATGTAAGTGAACTAAAGAGTTATCTATTTGTAGAAGATTAATAAAATTCATTATTTAATAAACTAATAATTTTTTTAGTAAACACGATTTTTTTATAATTATGACTAAAACTTTTCTATTTGATGCTTTACGTCAAGCTACTGATGAGGAAATGCAAAGAGACTCATCGGTTTTTGTATTGGGTGAAGATGTTGGACATTACGGTGGTTCTTATAAAGTAACCAAAGATTTGCATGTAAAATATGGAGATATTAGGGTTCTGGATACTCCTATTGCTGAAAATAGTTTTATGGGTATGGCTGTTGGAGCTGCTATGACAGGATTAAGACCTGTTGTTGAAGGTATGAACATGAGTTTTTTGCTACTTGCTTTTAATCAAATTTCTAATAATGCTGGAATGTTAAGATATACTTCAGGTGGAAATTTTAAAATTCCATTAGTAATTCGTGGTCCAGGTGGAGTTGGACGTCAATTGGGTGCAGAACATTCTCAGCGTTTAGAAGCTTATTTTCAAGCTATACCTGGTTTAAAAATTGTTGCCTGTTCTACTCCATACAATGCTAAGGGTTTATTAAAATCTGCTATTCGAGATGATAATCCTGTAATTTTGTTTGAGCACGTTTTATTATACAATTTGAAAGATGATATACCTGATCAAGAATATTTTATTCCTCTTGATAAAGCTGAATTAGTAAAAAAAGGTAGTCAGGTTACTATTGTAACTTACTCACGTATGCGTCATCATGTAATGCAGGCTACAGAAGTATTAGTGAAAGATGGATATGACCCAGAAGTTATTGATTTAATTTCTTTGAAGCCAATAGACATTGATACTATAGTTAATTCTTTGAAAAAAACGAATTATTTAGTTATAGTTGAAGAATGTATGAAAACAGGGGGTATTGCGGCTGAAATTATTGCGCAAATCAATGATAATTATTTTGACTTATTAGATGCCCCAATTATTCGATTGTCATCTCAAGATATTCCAACTCCATATAACGGTAATTTAGAGAAAGCTACAGTAATACATCCTCAACAGATAATTGATTCTGTGAGAATGTTGCTTTCTTAGCTTATATTTAATGAGATGTGATATTGATATTTAATATATCAATATTTTGTTTTTTAAAAATTGATCTCTGCTGCTTGTACTTTTTCCCATTGTTTTTTCTTGAGTACAAAGAAAATTTGTGCAAGTGTTACGCCTATAAAAAATAAGATCATACTTTTTATTCTTGTCGGGTTTTGTAGAACTATTTCTGTTTCATCTTGCCCAAATCCTCCTACATTTGGATCGTTAGTCAAATTTTGATTAGCAACAATATTACTACCTTCTTGAACTAATAATTTGAATCCTGATGGAACTTCTTCTGTAATAATTTCAGAGTTATTTTTTTCTATATTAACTGAAAAACCTCCATTTGTCTTTGTGTCAATCTTTACTACTTTTCCATCAGCAGTTGCAGTAATTGGATTATTGTTAGATTTATTGCCTGCTGGATATATTTGGCCACGTCCTCTATTACCTCCAATATATATTGGATACTTTAGGAAATGTATGTTTTTGTCTTTACTAGGATCAGGAGATAATATTGGAAATATTATTTCTTGATTATTGTTTCCAGGTACTGGTCCTACTACTAAAATATTTTCTTTCGAAGCACTATATGGTTGTATGTAAACACCTTGAGTTTTACTTTTTAGTTCTTCATTTAAGATTTGTTTAGGTGCTAGCTTAAAACCTTCTGGTAGTATTAATACTGCACCAGTATTTAACGATCCTGTCTGTCCACTTCCTAAAATCTGTTTATTTTCTATTTTGTAAGGAATAGACACTTTCGCTTCAAAAATACTATTAGGCAGAACAGATTTTGGTACCTCAATTGATACCGATTTTTGTGCTAAATGGCAGTTTGCACAAACAATACGTCCAGTTGCTTCTCTTGGATTTTCGTATCCTTGTTGTGCATAAACAGGAAAACACTCTGCTTTGTCTACGTAAATATTAAATAAACTAATTATGCTAATTGTAGCTAGCATAAATTTTCTTAAAAATGACCTCAAGTTATTTGGATTCATATTTGCATTACTATTATATTTTGATTTTGATATTTTTACTTATAATAACATTCTATATTTATTATTGATAATAAATGTCTATTTTATAGTAAATTTTGTTAGTTATTTTATATCTAATACTTTAAGAGTTATAATTCCACTAAGATAAAGTATTAAGATAATTAAAGTCATTAAAATTTGAGTTATTGGGTCAGTGGAAGGTGTCACTATTGCTCCAACTATAGTAGAGGTAAATGTAACGTACTTCCAAGACTTTAGCATTTGTTGCCATTTTATCGTCTTAGTAAGCCCAAGTATAATTTGGAGAATTGGTAGCTGAAATGATATACCTGTGCTAAATAATACTAGTAAAATAAAGTTAAAATATTCATCAAAAGACCATATTGGTTCTACTATATCTGAACCATATTGAATCAGAAATCTTAAAGTTATTGGTATTAAAATTTTATATGAAAACATTAGTCCACAAAAAAATAATATAGTGGAAACTATTACAATTGGAATAATATATTTACTCTCTTGTTTTGTTAATCCAGGTAAAATGAATAAAATTATTTGATAAAAAGTATATGGTGCACTAATAATAATTGCTGAATATAATGCTATTTTTATTGAAACAAAAAGATATTCTCCAGGAGCTAGTTGTAAAAACTTAATTCCTAGTGCAGGTTCTTGTAGTATAAATGTAATTTGTTTTGTATATATTAAGCATATCGTAGTAACGATTGAAAATACTATAAATGATAATACTATCCTATGCCTTAACTCCATTAGATGTCCAAGAATAGGCATATTTGTATTTTGTTGACTTTTATTATCAGTGTTTTTCATATTAATTGTATAAGATAAAGAATATTAATTGGGTTATTAAATTTGTTATTTTTAAGTATTACAAAGTTTGTCTTTATTCAAGGTAGTTTTTAATTTAATTATATTATAATAATAATTTTTCTATATAAGTCGTGAATACTTGCCTAGTTCTGTATCTAATGCAAGTATTGCCTTGTGTATTAATTTGTTAAATTAGGGAAAAATATTTTTATGATAGTTAAAGCTAGTGGTGGAAGTCCGTTAGTACAACCAAAACTTTATAGAACAGTTTCGATCTCAAGTATTTTACAGGCAGAGCAGCAAGATCGATTTTTACAGTTAGGTGAATTAAATCAATTGACATCTTTCTTTAATTCAGGGAATAAAAGACTAGAAATAGCTAGTTTATTAACAAAGAATGCAAATTTTCTTGTCTCTAAGGCAGCAGATAAAATTTTTGTTGGTGGTTCTCCTATTTCTTACCTAGAGAGACCTCAAGCTGCATTCTTTAATGCTGATGTTTTGAATGACACCGATATGTCAAAAGATTTATCTGGTAATGCATCAGTTAACTTATTGGATAACATTTCTTCTGCATTATTTAATACTAATGACCCATTACCTCCTGGTTTTAAACCAATTAATGTTGTTCGCTACGGATCTACCCGTATGAAAAAATCTTTACGTGATCTTGATTGGTTTTTAAGATATTTGACTTATGCAATTGTTGCTGGGGATGCAAATATTTTATCAGTTAATATTCGTGGCTTGAGAGAATTGATTGATAATGCTTGTTCTAGTGCTGCAGCAATTGTTGCTTTACGTGAAATGCGTAAACTAGCAATAGTTTTATTTGAGAATGATTTGGATGCTAAGCAATTAGTTCAACAGTATTTTAATGTTATTATTTCTGAATTTGAATCTTCGACACCTAGTGATAAGCTTCGTAAAACAGTATCTAAGAGTAATCAAGGTCTAAAGCTGCCTCAAATTTATAATCAAGCTGGCTCTGCTAAGCCTAAGTTTATTATGAAGAGTGGTTTATCTACAGATGAAAAGCAAGTTGTTATTCGTGCTTGTTATAGGCAAATATTTGAACGAGATATATCTAAAGCATACAATTTGCAATTATCTGACTTAGAGTCACAGGTTACAGTAGGACAATTATCTATAAAAGAGTTTGTTCGTTTATTAGGTAAATCATCAATTTACCAAAATCAGTTTAATCAACCTTTTGTTAATAGTCGCGTTATAGAATTAGCTTTTAAGCATTTTCTAGGGAGAGGTTTGAGCTCACTGCAAGAATTTCAAAAATATTTTTCAGTTCTTTCAATTAGAGGTTTGAATGGATTGGTTGATGATTTGATTAATTCTCAGGAATATGCAGACTATTTTGGTGAAGAAACTGTACCTTATTTTCGTGACTTAGGCGAAGAAGCTCAAGAATCTAAAAATTGGGGGCCTCAATTAAGGCTATTTAATTATAGTACGGTATTTAGAAAAGTGCCTGAATTTTTAACCCTATTTGCTGATTACAAAACTAATTTGCCTAATCAACACCCTTATGGACTAAGTAATGACCCATTTTCTCTTCAATTTGGTTCTATTTTTCCAAATAATTTAGTTTCATTAAATACGAAGTCTTCTCTTTTTACTAGAGATACTCGTCGAGTTTTAGTAAGGTATGGCCCAGGTATCTATAACCAAATTAGTAATCCTAGTGTGAGAAATAAAAAATTAAATGTTGGTGGTCCAGTTGTATTTAGTTCAACAAATTCTACGCAGAGTGTTGATCAAATAATTTCTGCAATATACTTAAGAATTTTTGGAAGATTTGTTTACCAAGAGGAATTATCTTCAATTATTAAGTATGAAAATCAATTCCGCAATAATTTAATTTCTGTTCGTGAATTTATTAGACTTATTGTGAAATCTTCTGTTTTTAGATCTTTGTACTGGAATTCCTTGTATATATGCAAAGCAATAGAATATATCCATATACGTTTGATTGGTAGACCTACTTATACCAGGCAGGAAATTGACCAATATTTTGATATAGTATATAAAAAAGGTTATTACTCTATGATTGATATGATGTTAGACAGTCCAGAGTACATTGAATCTTTTGGTGATTTTACTGTTCCTTATGAGCGTTATCTAACATCCAAGTCTGTTATGTCAAGAGGTTTATCTTCATTCAAATACTTAAATGATTCTGTTGGCACTGTTAACCAGAATCTTCTGAAAGGAATTTCTTATATGAGTTCAGTGCAGGTTAAAGAAGATTTTAGTATCAGTAATATTGGTTTCAAAGTTAATCAAGGAGTTTCAGATAAAAGGTCCCAGTTTAAAGTTTTTAGTATGAATTCTAGTGACGGTAATGCTGACAAAATTCAAGTTTTAAGAGCTATTTACCGCCAGTTATTTGAGAGGGATTTAAATACCTTTAGTATAGGCGATGAATTTTATAATTTAGAGAAAGCGTTTATTCTAGGAGATTTAACTGTTAAGCAACTAGTTGAGAAATTGGGATCTTCTGGATTATATCGTAAAGAGTTTTATGACCCATATCCAAATACTAAAGTAATTGAACTTGGGACAAAGCATTTTCTAGGTAGAGCTCCTAATAATCAAGCCGAAATTAGATACTATAATCAAATTTTAGCTTCTCAAGGTTTATATTGTTTTATTGCTAAGCTAGTTAATAGTATGGAATATGATACAGTATTTGGTAATAATACCGTTCCCTATCGTCGCTTTCCTACACTTCCGGCTGCTAATTTTCCTAATACGGAAAAGTTATATAATTCTTTTACTAAGCAAAGTACTCAAATAGTTGTTCCAAGCTTTAAATCTATTTCTAGTTATTAAACTGATGAAATTTTCTTTTTGGATTCTTAATCTAGTATATAAACTTTCTTGCTTTAGTACTTTTTCTTAAAATATATTGAGTATATAGTATAAAACACTTTTTTTTATTATTTTAGCTTTAGAATAATAAAAAAATATTTATAGTTTATACTTAATATTTAATATTTCATATCAATTATAAGAAACTTATTATTAATATTAGGCTCACAGGAGTTGTATTTATGAGTATTGTTACTAAGTCAATTGTAAATGCAGATGCAGAAGCAAGGTATTTAAGTCCAGGAGAGTTGGATCGAATTAAAAGTTTTGTTCTTTCGGGTCAAAGAAGACTAAGAATAGCGCAAATCTTAACTGATAATCGTGAGCTTATAGTTAAGCAGGGTGGTCAGCAATTATTCCAAAAACGTACAGATGTAGTTTCCCCAGGTGGTAATGCATACGGTGAAGAAATGACTGCTACTTGCTTGAGAGATTTAGACTATTATTTGAGATTAGTTACTTATGGTATAGTGGCAGGTGACGTTACTCCTATAGAAGAAATTGGATTAGTTGGTGTTAAAGAAATGTATAATTCGTTGGGTACTCCTATTTCTGGTGTTGCTGAAGGTATTAGATGCATGAAAAACATTGCATGTTCTTTATTGTCAGGGGAAGATTCTGCTGAAGCAGGTTTTTACTTTGATTATACTTTAGGTGCAATGCAATAGTTTTTAGTACTTGGGAAATTATAGTCTTTTATTTTTTATTTTTACATTTAATTCATAATATAAAAAGGAAATTGATTTTATGCAAGATGCTATTACTTCTGTAATTAATACAGCTGATGTGCAAGGTAAATATTTGGATGATAATTCATTAGAAAAGCTAAGAGGATATTTTCAAACTGGAGAGCTAAGAGTTAGAGCTGCTGCTACGATTGCTGCAAATGCTGCTACAATTATTAAGGAATCTGTAGCTAAAGCACTTTTATATTCTGATATTACAAGACCAGGTGGCAATATGTATACTACTAGAAGATATGCTGCTTGTATCAGAGACCTGGATTATTACTTAAGATATTCTACTTATGGAATGTTGGCTGGTGATCCATCTATATTAGATGAAAGAGTTTTAAATGGCTTAAAAGAAACATATAATTCTTTAGGTGTTCCTATTGGTGCAACAATTCAAGCTATTCAAGCTATGAAAGAAGTTACTTCTTCTTTAGTTGGTACAGATGCTGGTAAGGAAATGGGATTATATTTTGATTATATTTGCTCAGGTCTAAATTAGATTGTTCAACTATCTTAATATTTATATTCAGTTAAATAAGCATAAAAAACATAGAAAGTACTTCTATGTTTTATTTTGAAAATAATAATAAAATTAATTATTTATTACTGTTGCTGCTTGTATTTTTGCTTTTGCTTTTCTTAAAGCTTGTGTTGCTTCTATTTTATCCTTATTTGTTTTTGCCTCTTCTACTAAGTTGGTAGCTTCCTCTAGATCTTTTTTTGCTTGTTCTGTATCTATTTGAGAAACTTCTTCTGCCCCATTTACTAAAATTGTTATAATATCATTGCTTACCTCTGCAAAGCCACCTAGTAATATTATTGGTTTCCATTCTTTACTTATCCTAACTCGCATTACTCCTATATCCAATGCTGTAAGTAAAGGTATATGTCCTGATAAAATACCTAGTTGTCCTGTGCTACTTGGCAAAATTATTTCTTCTGCTTCTGCATCCCAGACAATTTTATCTGGTGCAATTACACGTACTTGTATTGTCATAGATTTAATTACTTATTTATTTTAAAGTTTCTGCTTTACTAATAGCTTCATTTATATTTCCTACTAAGTAGAAAGCTTGTTCAGGTAAGTCATCTAACTCTCCCTGTAATATCATTTGAAATCCTTTGATTGCTTCTTCTAGAGAAACATATTTTCCTGGAGAGCCAGTAAATACTTCTGCTACGAAGAAAGGTTGTGATAAAAACCTTTCAATTTTTCTAGCTCTTGCAACTGTTAATCTGTCATCTTCTGATAGTTCATCTAATCCTAATATTGCAATAATATCTTGTAGTTCTTTGTATCTTTGTAGTGTCGATTTAATTTGTTGTGCAGTTGAGTAGTGTTCTAAACCTACTATGTCCGGTTGTAGCATGGTAGACGTTGAATCTAATGGATCTACTGCTGGATAGATACCTTTTGCTGCTAGTCCTCTCGATAGAACTGTAGTTGCATCAAGGTGAGCAAATGTTGTTGCAGGAGCTGGATCTGTTAAGTCATCAGCTGGAACATAAACTGCTTGAATTGATGTAATTGATCCGTCTGTTGTAGATGTAATTCTTTCTTGTAATGCTCCCATTTCTGTCGCTAAAGTTGGTTGATATCCTACTGCAGATGGCATACGCCCAAGTAAAGCTGATACCTCAGATCCAGCTTGTACGAAGCGAAAAATGTTATCTATAAATAGTAGTACGTCTTGTTTATTGATATCTCTAAAATATTCTGCCATAGTTAATGCAGTTAGACCTACTCTCATTCTCGCTCCAGGAGGCTCATTCATTTGTCCGTATACTAGTGCAACTTTTGACTCAGTTAGTGCTTCAGAGTTAATTACTTTTGATTCTTTCATTTCTTCATATAAATCATTTCCTTCCCTCGTTCTTTCTCCTACTCCACCAAATACTGATACACCACCATGTGCTTTAGCAATATTATTGATTAGTTCCATAATTAAAACTGTCTTACCAACACCAGCTCCTCCGAATAGTCCTATTTTTCCTCCTTTTCTGTAAGGAGCTAATAAATCAACTACCTTTATTCCAGTTTCAAATATAGAAGGTTTTGTTTCTAGTTGTGTAAAAGAAGGAGCATTTCTATGTATAGGTAAGAAGTCTTCTGAACTAATGTCGCCTAAGTTATCAACTGGTTCTCCTAGAACATTAAAAATCCTGCCCAGTGTTGGTATGCCAACTGGAACAGTAATAGGTTTACCTGTGTCAATAACATCCATTTTTCTCTTTAAGCCTTCTGTAGAACTCATTGCAACGGCTCTTACTTTATTATCCCCTAATAATTGTTGAACTTCACAAGTTATACTATTATTTGGTCCTTGTAACTTTAGAGCATTAAAAACTTTAGGCAGTTTACCACTTGGAAATTCTATATCTAGTACAGGTCCAATTATTTGTGTTACTGAACCTTGTTCTACTGAGTTTACCATATTTTAATATTGTTATGTATTAATATTTAGTTAATAAGCAATGTTTCTAATATATAATAATAATTATTGTATAACTTATATAAGTAAGTTGATTTATTTAAAGATTTTTTATGCAGAATAATATTCACGTCCTGTAGTTTTTAGCCAATTTTGCGCTTCGATATAGTTATTAGGAGCTAAAGAAATAGCTTGTTCCCAGTATTGTGCTGCTTTTGTAAACATTTCTTTTGATAAATGTGACTTTTTTTGGTTAGCAGCCTTTAATCCTTGATAGTGATAAATAACAGCTATATTATTCAATGCTTGTGGCAAATTAGAGTTTAATTCTAATGCTTGATGATAATATTCTAATGCTTTTATATGTTCTCCATTGCTAGCATATATCAAACCTATATTATATAAGATATATGATCTATCAAATGGATCTTCTTCTAATTGTAAAGCTTCATAATAATTTTCAAGCGCCTCAGCATATTCTCCTTCTGACTGTGCTGACATGCCATCTCTATAATAATAAAAAGCTTGTTTTTCTTCTTTACTTGTTGGCAATATCTTTAGGACAATATCTGCTAATACAGTAAATGTTTTATCTATAAAGTTATCATTTTTTTGTAAACGTGGCATTGAAAGTATAAAATTTATATTTTGATAATATTATCTATTAATAATATAATTAATTATATCATTCTTATCTTATCTTAAAATAAGTTTTTAACTTTAATTCAATGATTAATATTTTTTCTGAAAATTTTTTGTTTATGCAATTATTTTGTAAGTCTATTTGTATTTATACTTCCTTATCGTCAGTAGAGTATTTCGAGGATGTTTTAAAGCTCAATTCACCTATGCTAGTCTATGATTTAAATCCTAATTTTATTAATAGCTCTGGATTACTTGAAGTTAGTAATCCCATAGTTAATAAAACCAGCTCTCCTACAAAATTTGATAAAAAATATAGAGAAGACAACTATGTTCAAGATACTCTTGAAATTAAGAGGAATAAAAGTAAAAGTATAAAAAAGAAAAGGAATAATTCTTCTGGTATTGATAAGGAAGATATTTTTGTTGACACTAAAAGTGACTTCTTTAGCCAAGAAGATCTAAATTTTTCTTTAACGAAATCTCGTAAGCCAACAAATAAGAATAAAAAAAGGGATAAATCTAAGTCTAATATTATTCCCAATAATAATTTAGACAAAATTCAAAATAATCCAAATTTAGCTAGTAATGTCAATAAATCGTCTAAGAGTATTGTACTCAATAGTTCTCTTACAGTACAAGAGCTCTCTGTAATGCTAAATATACCTGAAGCGGAGATTATCACATTTCTCTTTCTAAAAAAAAGTATTTGTGCAACAGTGAATCAAATGTTAGATGTTTCGATCGCAAAAGAAGTAGCCTTAAATTATGATTTTGATTTATTAGATTCTGATATAGATAATCAAAATAATAAAATTCAGCCGAAAAAAGTTATTTATTCTTCTTTAGAAGTTCAAAGAGCTCCTATTATTACTATTTTAGGTCATGTAGACCATGGTAAGACGAGTTTGTTAGATGCTATCTTAGAGACTAATTTAGCCCAAAAAGAATATGGTGGAATTACTCAATCTATTGCAGGTTATCAAGTGAAATGGAATTGCAATTCAAAGACTTATGATCTAATCTTTGTTGATACACCAGGTCATGAGTCATTTAAATCAATGCGTTTAAGGGGAGCAAAAATCACTGATATAGCTCTTTTAGTTATTGCTGCAGATGATGGTTTGAAACCTCAAACAATAGAAGCAATAAGGTATATTCAAGATATGAATTTGAATTGTATCATTGTTCTTACAAAAATAGATAAGGAAGATACGAATCGAAAAATTAATCGTATTAAAGAAGAATTATCTACTTATAATTTGGTGCTTCAAGAGTTTGGTGGACATACTGCTTTAGTTTCAGTTAGTGCTAAAACATCTAAAAATATTGATCTTTTGTTATCTAGCATATGTTCTCTCTGTGATAAGGGGAATTTTGTTGCTAATCCTGATCAAATGGCTACTGGTACTATATTAGAGTCTTACTTAGATAAAAAACAGGGGCCTGTAGCTAATATTATTGTACAAAATGGTACCCTAAAATTAGGTGACATTATAATTTCTGATTATATATATGGTAAAGTTAAAAATATAACAAGCCTATCAAATAAAAAGCAAAAATCTTCTGGTCCATCTTCAATAGTCCAAATCCTTGGTTTTTCTATAATTCCACAAGCAGGTTCACTATTTCAAGTTGTTTCTAGTGAGAAAGAAGCAAAGCAGATAAGTATAAATTATTCAAATAACCAATATACTAATTTAAACTTAAAATCCTTAAACACGAGAATTACTTCAAATAATTTATCTACTTTAAAACAACTAAAATTAATTATAAAAGCAGAAACACAAGGAGGTTTAGAAGCTATAATTGATTTATTATCTAATATTTCACAGAATAAAGTTCAATTGAATATTGTTTCTATAAGCGTAGGTAGTATTTCTAATACAGATATTGAATTAGCTATTACTACTGCCTCCTTAATCATATGTTTTAACGTGTATCCATCGTTGCAGGTCAATAATTCGCTTAAAAAACATAAAATTATCTGTCAGACTTTTAATATTATCTATGATTTATTGGATTATATTAAAGACTCTATGCTCAATCTTATTGAGCCAGAGTATGAAAAAAATTTTATTGGTCGTGCAGTTGTACAAACAGTTTTCAAAATGAATAAAGGTTTTGTTGCAGGATGTATAGTTAATGAAGGCAAGCTAAAAAGAAATTCGCATATATGCGTTTATAGTAATAATCAGATTGTGTATGAAGGTATGTTAATTTCTCTTAAGAGGGTAAAAAATGACGTTGATGAAGTAAGTGCTGTTAGTGAGTGTGGTCTAATGGCTAATTATGATTTATGGCAACAGTCTGATATTATAGATGCTTATGAGCTATTAGCAAAGGATAAAGCTTTAGATTGATAATTTTATATCTGTATCTCTTATGATTATTTTTTAGGTTACTTAGAAAAACTTTATAATCTTTCTGTTTATTTACATTTATTTTATATAGATTCCAGGTATTTTATTTAATCATATTTATGTATACTATTAAAAATAATTTGCGATGTACTAAAAGTTATTTTCTTTATATTAAGATGAAATTTGCTATTAATTTCATCAGATATAAATTGAATTTCAGTCTGTGCATTTCAAGAATATAGTTTAATCTTTTCTTAAAAAAGGTAGTAGTGCTAATATTCTTGCTCTTTTTATTGACTTTGTAACTTTTTTCTGTTGTTTTGAATTTAGTCCTGTGGAACGTCTAGAGAGAATTTTCCCCTGGTCATTAATAAATTTGCGTAGTAAATCTATATCTTTATAGTCTATTTTTTCTTTGCTTATTTCTTTTGGGCTTTTTTTATTGTATATATTCATATTTCGTTTTATATTGTTTTATAAAATATTTACTTGATTTCTTTAAATATTTTGTGACTGTTGCAATTAGAGCAAAATTTTTTTATTTCAAGTCTGCTTGGTGTATTTCTTTTATTTTTAGAAGTTGTATAACGAGAAATCCCATTTTTTCTTTTAATTATTTTTTTTTGAACATTTTGGCTATTTCTGCATTCACACTCTAATGTGATTGTAATACGCGATCCTTTATTTTTACCCATTTTGTATATTAATATTATTGTAGTTCTTTCTATTATTGCATAACTTAATTTACCTTATCAAGTTTTTATGTGATTGTATATATTATTATAATTATGTATACTAACTCTAATTAAATATGTGTACTAAATTTATTTCTAAAGTAGATTAAAATATAATATAAATATTATGTCTCAAATTTCATCTAGTGCTAAAAGCAATCAAATAATACTTAGAAATCGCAAACGTAACAAGAGATATAAGCTAGCTATTAAAAGGGCTATAAAAAAATACTTATTAAATATTAAAGATGATAGTCAAAATGGAGAGGGCCTAGAAAAAATAGAATGTACTACTTCTTTATCTTTAGTATATAAAAGAATTGATAAAGCTGTAAATAAAGGAGTTTTGCATAAAAATACTGCTGCTCGTAAAAAGGCTAGATTAGCTAAAATATTGAAATAAAATTATTTTAACTTTAACTCTACTTGAAAGTTATTAATTTTGCCTGAAGTAATATAGAATTCAACTAATCTAATATATCTCATTTAGTTAGTTGATATATTTATAAGGAAAGATTTTTAATAATAAGCAAAATATAAATTATTATAATACTTGATAGAGAAAAAGCTTTAAACATTTTCTATTTGTATATTTATATTATTAATTTGTCTATGTCATTAGTTGTATGGAGTTTTTCATGTTACAAAAGAATATTTCTGTATCTATAATACCTGATTTAGCTGAAGTTCAAACTAAAAGTTTTAGGCTTTTTCTTGAAAAGGGTCTAGTAGAAGTTTTAGAATCTTTTCCTGCAATTACTGATCCTACAGGCAAATTAGAATTAAGATTTTTTGGAAGAGATTACAAATTAAAATTTCCTCGCTATAATGTTCGTAAAGCTAAAAGTCGCGATAAAACTTATAGTGCACAAATCTATATACCGTCTAAATTAACAAGAAAAGATACAGAATTTGTCAAGAAACAAAAAAATGATACTTTTTCTAATTTTTCAAATTTAGCAGATAAATATAAAAAGTATCGAAAAAGACAGGTTTTTATAGGCGATTTACCTCTCATGACTAATAGAGGTACTTTTGTTATTTCTGGTACTGAAAGGGTAATTATCAATCAAATTGTTAGGAGTCCTGGTATATATTATAAAAAAGAACTAGATAAGAATAATAAATCAGTATATAGTGCAAGTCTGATTTCTAATAGAGGTTCTTGGTTAAAATTTGAAATTGATGCAAAGAACCAAATATGGGTTAAAATTGATAAAACACATAAAGTTAATGCATATGTATTTTTAAGAGCTATTGGTCTACAGAATGAAGAAATCAAATTTCGTTTAAATAAGTACTCATTCATCATTAAAGCTTCTAGTATTTATGAACAGAAAGAACTGATTAAAGAGGTTAACAAGACTTCTGTGGAGTATTTAACGGATGAAGAAGCTTTATTAATTGTCTATAGTAAATTGAGGCCTAATGAACCTTCTACTATCTTGATAGCTAGACAAATGCTTTATTCTAGGTTTTTTGATTCTAGAAGGTATGATTTGGGAGAAGTAGGTCGTCACAAAATAAATCAAAAATTAAATTTAAAGATCCATAAAAATTTTCGTGTATTGTCTCCGCAAGATATAATTGTTGCTATGGACTATTTAATAAATATTAAGGAACAAAATATAGGAACCTTTGATGATATAGATCATCTTGGCAATAGAAGGGTACGATCTGTAGGTGAATTATTGCAAAACCAAATACGAATAGGTATTAATCGTTTAGAAAGAATTATTCGTGAACGTATGATCATATGTGATCTTGATTCACTTAGTTTATCTAATTTAGTTAATCCTAAACCTCTTGTAGCTTCTATTAGGGAATTTTTTGGCTCCAGTCAACTATCTCAATTTATGGATCAGACAAATCCTTTATCTGAATTAACTCATAAGCGTAGAATTAGTGCCTTAGGACCAGGTGGTTTAAATAAAGATCGTGCCGGTTTTGCTGTTAGAGACCTACATCCTAGTCACTATGGTCGTATCTGTCCTATAGAAACTCCGGAAGGACCTAACGCGGGTTTAATTGGTTCTCTCAGTATATATGCTCGCCTAAATGAATATGGTTTTATAGAAACCCCATGCTATAGGGTTGATAACACCAAGGTATTAAAAAATCATATGATCTCTTATATTACGGCTGATCAAGAGGATGAGCTAAAGATAGCTCCAGCCGATATTATACTTAATTCAAATAACTGCATTAAACACAATAATATTCCTATTAGATATCGTCAGGAATTTACTACTTCTTTAAAGACACAAGTAGAGTATATAACAGTCTCTCCTATACAAGTTTTGTCTGCAGCTACATCACTAATACCATTTTTGGAGCATGATGATGCTAATAGAGCTTTGATGGGATCTAATATGCAAAGACAAGCTGTACCTTTATTGTTTCCTGAAAAGCCTATTGTAGGAACTGGATTAGAATCTAAATTAGCACGTGATTCAGGTATGATTATTTTAAGTCGAACATCTGGGTTAGTAAATTACGTTTCTGGTACTAAAATAGGTATTCAGGACATAGATGGTAGAATAATACATTATCGTCTAAAAAAATATTATCGTTCTAATCAAGATACTTGTATAAATCAAAGGCCTATTGTATGGCCTGGTGAAAAAGTCTTAAAAGGACAAATAATTGCTGATGGCGCCTCTACTGATTTAGGAGAAATGGCTCTGGGGCAAAATATTTTAGTTGCTTATATGCCATGGGAAGGATATAACTATGAAGATGCTTTTCTAATTAGTGAAAGATTAGTCTATGATGATTTATATACATCTATTCATATAGAAAGATATGAAATTGAATGTCGGCAAACAAAGTTAGGCTCTGAAGAAATTACTAGAAATATACCTAATGTTAGTGATTCTTCTACATCCTTATTAGATAAAAATGGTATAATTGTGGTTGGTTCCTGGGTAGATTCAGGCGATATTTTAGTTGGTAAAATTACCCCTAAAGGTGAGTCAGATCAGTTACCTGAAGGTAAACTATTACGAGCAATATTTGGTGAAAAAGCAAGAGATATAAAAGATACCTCCTTAAGACTGCCTAATGCTGCTAAAGGTCGAGTTGTTAATGTTAAAGTTTTTAAAAGGCAAAGTGGTGATGAGCTACCACCTGGTACTAATATAATTGTAAGAGTATACATAGCACAAAAGCGCAAGATTCAAGTAGGAGATAAAATGGCAGGCAGACATGGAAATAAAGGTATTATCTCTAGAATTTTGCCAAGGCAAGATATGCCTTTTTTACCAGATGGCCAGCCAATTGATATAATATTAAATCCTCTGGGTGTACCTTCAAGAATGAATGTAGGTCAGTTATTTGAATGCTTGCTTGGTTTAGCTGGCCAATATTTATCTAAAAGATTTAAAATTGTTCCTTTTGATGAAATGTATGGACAAGAAGCGTCTCGTGCATTAGTAAATAAGAAGCTACAACATGCTAGTATTATTAGTGGAAAATCTTGGTTATTTAATATAATGCATCCTGGTAAAATTACTTTATTTGATGGTAGAACAGGATTACCTTTTGATAATCCAATAACGGTTGGAAAAGCATATATGTTAAAATTAGTTCATTTAGTTGATGATAAAATTCATGCACGTTCTACAGGTCCATATTCTCTGGTAACTCAACAACCTTTAGGAGGACGCGCTCAGCATGGTGGACAAAGATTAGGAGAGATGGAGGTGTGGGCTTTAGAGGCTTTTGGTGCAGCTTATACATTACAGGAGTTATTGACTGTTAAGTCTGATGATATGCAAGGACGTAATGAAGCTCTCAATGCCATTGTTAAAGGTAAGCCTATTCCAAAACCTGGTACACCTGAATCTTTTAAAGTTTTGATGCGTGAACTACAGTCATTAGGTTTAGACATTTCTATACACAAAATAGAGTTTAATGAAAATAATAATTTGTTATCTTCTTCTAGCCTATTTCAAGATTCACACGTAGTAAAAGATATTTTTTTACACTAAGGATTTTTATGACCCAATTTGATAACCACTTTGACTATGTCAAAATAAGTCTTGCTTCTCCTAATAAAATACGCTCTTGGGGTGAAAGAACTTTACCTAATGGGCAAATAGTTGGTGAAGTTACTAAACCTGAGACCATTAACTATAGAACTTTAAAACCAGAAATGGATGGTCTATTTTGTGAACGCATTTTTGGTCCAGTTAAGGACTGGGAATGTCATTGTGGTAAGTATAAGAGGTTTAGATATAAAGGCATTGTATGTGAAAGATGTGGTGTAGAAATAACAGAGTCTAAAGTTAGAAGACATAGAATGGCATATATTGAGTTAGCTGCGCCTGTTACTCACGTTTGGTATTTAAAAGGTAGTACAAGTTATATTTCACTAGCCTTAGATCTAACTGTTAAAGAAGTTGAGAAGATAGTTTATTTTCATTCTTATGTTGTTCTTAATCCAGGTACTTGTGGTAAACTTCAGTATAAGCAATTATTAGAAGGTTATGAATGGAGATCTCTGGAAGATAAATTATATACTAAGTCTAGTGATTTTTTTGATGTTGAAGTTGGTATAGGTGCTGAGGCAATTTACCATTTGCTCAAAGATATTGATTTAAAAAATAGCATTGAAGTATTGAGGGAAGAAGCCCTAAAACCTCCGAAAATACAAAAGTATTCATCAGCAAAATTTAATAAAAAAATGAAAAGACTACGTTTGCTAGAAAATTTTATTTCTACTGGTGCTGATCTTTCTTGGATGGTTTTTTTTGTTATACCTGTTATACCTCCTGATTTAAGGCCAATGGTTCAACTAGATGGTGGTAGATTTGCTACTGCTGATCTGAATGAATTTTATCGTCGTATTATTAATCGCAATAATCGTTTAGCTAGGTTAAAAGCAATATTAGCACCAGAAATTATTATTCGTAATGAAAAACGAATGTTACAAGAAGCAGTAGATGCACTAATGGATAACGGTCGTAGAGGAAGAACAGTTGTTGGTTCTAATAATAGACCACTTAAATCTCTATCTGATATTATTGAAGGAAAACAGGGAAGATTTAGACAAAACTTATTAGGTAAAAGAGTTGATTACTCCGGTAGATCTGTTATAGTTGTTGGTCCTAATTTAAAGTTGCACCAATGTGGTCTTCCGAAAGAAATGGCGCTAGAACTATTTCAACCATTTGTTATACATCGTTTAATAATACAAGGACTAGTAAATAATATTAAAGCAGCTAAGAAGCTAATTCAAAAAAATGATATATTAGTTTGGGATGTTTTAGAAGAAGTTATACATGGTCATCCAGTATTGTTAAATAGAGCTCCTACTTTACATCGTTTGGGAATTCAAGCATTCGAGCCAATTTTAGTTGAAGGTAGAGCAATTAAGTTACATCCATTAGTTTGCCCAGCATTTAATGCTGATTTTGATGGCGATCAAATGGCAGTACATGTTCCATTATCTTTAGAAGCTCAAGCAGAGGCAAGATTATTGATGTTAGCTCCTCATAACTTTCTTTCACCTGCCACTGGTTCTCCTATCATAATGCCAAGTCAAGACATGGTTCTAGGTTGTTATTATCTGACCACAAGTAATCCTTCTTCTTACAAAGGAAAGGCACATTTTTTTTCTAGTTTTCAAGATGCTATAATGGCTTTTGATAATAATAAAATAGGTTTACAATCATTTATATGGGTTCGTTTTGATGGTCAATTAGATCCTACATCTTTTGAAAATGATACTTTCATAAAAGAGGAGTTAGATACTTACTCTAATACAATATCTTATTATCAGAATCGAATTCTAAAGTCTGACAATCAAGGAAAACAACTAGTTCAATATATTAGAACGACTGTTGGTCGTATTTTATTTAACAGCGCTATACATAGCTCTTTATTGGAGTTTAATTAATTAAGTTAGGTTAATTTATCTATGAAAAATTCTGTACCAAATGTTTACTTTTTTAATAAAAGAATTGATAAGTCTGAATTAAAAAAATTAATTACTTGGGCTTTTACAAACTATGGAATTGCTCGTGCTTCTAGTATGGCAGATAAGCTCAAAGACTTAGGTTTTTACTATGCAACAAGAGCAGGTATCTCGTTGAGTTTAGAAGATTTACGTATACCACCTAGCAAACAAAATTTACTAAACTCTACAATTGAATCTATTAGTAATACAGATAAACGCTATGAAAGAGCTGAAATTACAGCTGTTGAAAGATTTCAAAAAGTCATTGATACTTGGAACTATGCAAGTGAAAATTTGAAAAAGGAAGTAATTAAATATTTCAAAAATGCAGATCCACTAAACTCTATCTATATGATGGCTTTTTCTGGTGCAAGAGCTAATATTTCTCAGGTTAAACAGTTGGTTGGTATGAGAGGGTTAATGGCAGATCCTCAGGGGCAAATTATTGACTTGCCTATTTTTCATAATTTTCGAGAAGGTTTAACTATTACAGACTATTTTATTTCATCTTATGGAGCAAGAAAAGGTTTAGTTGACACAGCTTTACGTACAGCTGATTCTGGTTATTTAACTCGTCGTTTAGTTGATGTTGCTCAGGATGTTATTATTCGTGAGTATGATTGTAATACTTCTAAAGCAGTTTTATTAGAAGAAATGATTGATAATCAAAGAACTGTTATTTCATTACAGCAAGCACTTTTAGGTAGAGTAATAGCTGAAGATATCATTGATCTGAGTGAAAATAAAGTAGTTGCTTATGCTAACCAAAGTATAGATAGTAAATTAGCTGATAAAATATCCAAGTTGAATTTACATAACATTCTTGTTCGTTCTCCCTTAACTTGTTCTTCTTTGCGTTCAGTTTGCCAATTATGCTATGGTTGGAACTTAGCTCATAGTAAAATAGTCGATTTAGGTGAAGCTATTGGAATTATTGCTGCGCAGTCTATAGGCGAACCAGGTACACAATTAACAATGCGTACGTTTCATACAGGAGGTGTTTTTACTGGTGAATTATCTCAAAATGTCTCCTCTACTATTGATGGCATTGTTAAATATCCTAATAATATCAGTTATACTAAAACCCGTAATCGGCATGGAGATCATGTAATATTGCTAAATTCTGATTGTATTATTACAATTGTTGGTCTTTGTTCTACTAAAACCCAACATAAAAGATTTTCTCTTTTAAGAGGTTCATTGATTTTAGTAAATGATAATCAATCTGTAAAAAAAGGGCAAATAATTGCAGAGTACCCTTTGAATAATAAATTATCTACTGAAAAGGCTCAAAAATCAGTTGTAGCTAGTTTTTCGGGTAGTGTTCATTTTTATAGTGATTCAAAAATCTTTAATAGTAGTATAAACAAAAGTATTGTAGTTTGGGTTCTTTCTGGTGAAGTCTATAGTCTACCAAAACGTACTGATTTACTAGTGTGCAACAATCAAAGAATATATCAAAATAGTTTATTAGGACGTACTCAATTATTAAGTAATCATGATGGAAAAATTTATCTATTAAAAGATAAAGCTTCGTTTCCTAGGTTACTACTTGTAACTTCATCAAAGTTATATACAAATCTTAAAGTTTTACCTGAGCTTCATAATGATTATAAGAAATACTTTTTAGAAACAGATTCTAATGACAAGTTTATTCTAAAATGTGAACCAAATAAAAGAATTCATAATCATCAAGTTATAGGTGACCTAATTTCAAATGTATACAAAACAAGAACTGGTGGTATTATTAAATATCTTGATTTATCTTTATCTAAGAATCATGAACAAGATTTCTATAATGTTTATGGTTCTGGTTATATTCTCTGGATACCAGAAGAAACTCACATAATCAATAAAGATGCTTCATTATTATTAGTTAATAATATCTATTTTATTGAAGCTGGTACAGAAATAATTCAAAACATATTTGCCAATAATTCTGGTTTTCTAGAGGTAGTTGAAAAAGATGGAATAATTAGAGAAATTGTTATTAAACCTGGCCAACTCAATGAGATAAATTTAACTAGTGAGAGTTTAGAGAAGTATAGAGGCTTTCTCAGACCAGGAGAAAATCTACTTAGCCAAATTACAACAGATAAATTGGTTTATTGGGAGTATATAAACATAATGGATAAACATTTCATTCTATTGAGACCTGTAACAATTTATTCTGTACCTAAAAAGAATTTACTTTTAAAATTTTCTGAAACTTCTTTCTCGACAGACTTAGTAAATTTAAAGTTGGTTCGTCGAACTTCTTTTAAAGATGGTGAAAGAGTTAAGTCTGTTGCAGGAGTTGATTTACTCTCAACTCATTTAATAATTGAACTAGATAATTCAATTACTTCCTTTAAGTGCTATATGCAGTTCCAGTTAGGGAATAGTTTAAATAGAAATAGTAATCTTTTAATAAAATTTATTACAGCGGATTTCTTAGTTATTAAGGATGGATACTTTAGTAAAAATGAAAATTTATATACTAAAACTTCTATCTTAGTAGCCGATGGAGATTATATAAAATCTAACTCAATTATTTCTCAAACAGATATATTTTCTCGTATAGGGGGTAATATAGCATATATTGAAAATACTAAATCGACAAATAGTCGTATCCTTATAATTGGTGATGATAATACCTATGCCTTTAAGCTAAACAAGAATCAATCACTTAAAGTATCATTAAATAGTTGGGTTTACATTGGGGATGAAGTTGCAACTAATGTATTTTCTAATTATTCTGGCAAGGTAATTAGCATTCAAGATAGTCAAATTATAATACGTATAGGTCAACCTTACTTAATTTCTATTGGTTCTTTTTTGCATATAAGTAATGGTAGTCTTATCCAAAAAGGAGAGAATATTGCAACATTAATTTTTGATCGTGCCAAAACAGGTGATATAGTTCAAGGATTGCCTCGAATAGAAGAGATCTTAGAAGCTAGAAAAAAAGTTGATTTATCATTTAATCCCCATTCTATTCTTGAAATAAAATTTAGCACATATTTATCTCAAGGTATTAGTATATATAACGCAACAAGATTAAGTATTCTCGAAATACAATTATTCTTAGTTAAAGAAGTACAGTCCGTATATCAATCCCAAGGTGTATACATTGCTGATAAACATATAGAAGTAATTGTTCGCCAAATGACATCGAAAGTAAAAATAGAAAATGGTGGTGATACAGAGTTCTTGCCAGGTGAAGTAGTAGAACTTCAGAAAATAGAAGTAATAAATAAATCATTATTACTAATAAAAAAACAACAAGCATCTTATTATCCCATTCTAATGGGTATAACAAAGGCATCTTTAAATACTAGTAGTTTCATTTCTGCAGCAAGTTTTCAAGAAACAACTAAAGTATTGACAGAAGCTGCTATTCACGGCAAATTAGATTGGTTAAGGGGGCTAAAGGAAAATGTTATTATAGGTAGACTAATTCCAGCAGGAACAGGTTTTAATACATACAATTCTAAAAAAATACATCAAGATATCTACTCCAAAATTAATAATTTACATAAATCAAAGAATGATAATCTACTTGATGCAAATTTATCTAAGTCATTTAGTTTTGAAGATATAATAGTAGATGATAGAATTTCACAAAATAATCAGATAGAGTAATATTTATATTATTAATTTTTAATATACTTAGTAGAGCAATTGAAGTGACTCAGCTATGCAAAGTTTAGTAATGCAGTTAAAGTAATCAGTTTCAATAATATATCGTAAAAAAACTTCCGTATTAAATTAAGCTTCCTTGGGTATAATAATAATATTGGATCTTTTATAGTTTAATTTTATAGTATAAAATTACCTTATATTTGTTTATAGTTGAAATAACTAGATAAAAAATTAAATTATAATACAGAATAATGAACATTTAAACTTGTTTATTTTATTATGTATCTATATAGTTAAAAGTTTATTTATGTTATTATTTATACTACAGTAGTTGTTAAATTTTATTTAAGTTAAAAAGTTAACTCGTTATTTTTATATTTACTTTTTATGTCAATTGTATCACTCGAAGAGTTATTAGAAGCTGGAGTTCATTTTGGACATCAGTCTAGGAGGTGGAATCCTAAGATGTTTCCTTATATTTATACAGAACGTAACGGTATACATATTATTGATCTTGTACAAACTGCTCAATTATTGAATAATGCTTATGAATTTGTAAGACAGTCTGCAGAATTGGGTAAAACATTTTTATTTCTCGGTACAAAACGTCAAGCTGCTGGTATAGTTGCTAGGGAAGCTAATAGATCTAATTCTTTTTATGTTAATCAAAGATGGTTAGGTGGAATGTTAACTAATTGGATTACAATTAAAGCAAGAGTGAATAGACTAAATGAACTCGAAAAAAAAGATGAACAGGGCTTTATTAATGCATTACCGAAAAAAGAAGCATCATTACTTCGTAAAGAATTAGATAGATTGCGTAAACACCTAGGTGGTATTAAGAGTATGCAGAGTTTGCCTGATCTTGTAATTGTTGTTGATCAGAAAAAGGAAACAACTGCAATTCAAGAATGTATTAAGTTAGGTATTCCTACAATCTGTATACTAGATACTAATTGTAATCCTGATATTGTTGACATTCCTATACCAGCAAATGATGATGCTATTCGGTCTATTAAATTAATTTTATCTAAGATAGCAGATGCTATTTTAGAGGGTAGATCTTCTTAATGAAGTTTTAAATGTTTTTTAATTTTAAATATACTTTTTATACTTATGCTAAAAAAAATTTCTACAGAAACTATTAAAGAGTTACGCAATAAAACTGGAGCTGGTATGACAGATTGTAAGAGAGCTTTAGAAGCTTCAAATGGTCAAGTTGACATTGCAATAGAAAATTTGAGAAAAAAAGGTCTAGCTTCTGCTGATAAAAAATCAAGCAGAATAGCTACAGAGGGACTAATTGAAAGTTATATACATGCTGGTTCTAGAATAGGTGTATTGATTGAATTAAATTGTGAAACTGATTTTGTTGCAAGGCAATCTGATTTTCATCAGTTAGCTAAAGATATTGCTATGCAGGTTGCTGCATGTCAATCTGTTCAATATGTTTCTAGAAATGAAATTCCTGAAGAACTTATTGAGTATGAAAAGCAAATAGAAATAGAAAAAGAGGACTTAAAAAATAAACCCTCTGACATTAAAGATAAAATAGCTAAAGGTAGGCTAGAAAAAAGGTTTAAAGAGATTTCACTAATGGATCAGAATTTTATTAAGAAGACAGAGATTACTATTGAAGAATTGGTAAAACAACATATAGCTTTATTAGGTGAAAATATAAAAATTAGACGTTTTGAACGTTTTATTTTGGGTGAAGGTTTAGAGTCAAAGAGCAATAACTTTGCACAGGAAGTTTCAAATATGATTCAAAATAAATAAAATATTCCATTATGTCGATATATTATAATTTCTGATGGTATTATTATTATAATATAAGTTAAAAACTAGCTGTTATTTATTAAATTAGTTAGACTTATTTTTTATTTTAAAAGAATTTTTAACATGATGTATCAATTTAATTATAACGATATTTTGTCGTCTATTGCTTTATCTGCAGTAGAAGTTGGCAAACATTTATACTGGAAAATAGGAAGTTACAATATTCATGGTCAAGTCTTTATTGTTTCTTGGATGGTAATTTCTGTATTATTAATTTTGTCTGTGCTAGGAACACGTAATTTACAGAGAGTACCAGGTAAATTTCAGAACTTTATGGAATTTGTTTTAGAGTTTCTTCAAGATATAGCTAAAAACCAAATAGGTGAACACGAATATAGGTTATGGGTTCCATATATATCTACAATATTTCTTTTTATTTTAGGTAGCAATTGGGCTGGTGCTTTAATTCCTTGGAAATTAATTCAGCTGCCTGAAGGTGAGCTTGCTGCGCCAACTAATGATATTAATACTACAGTAGCTTTATCTTTGTTAACTTCTCTTGCATATTTTTATGCTGGCTTAAGCAAGAATGGTTTAAGTTATTTTTTGAGATATATTGAGCCTACACCTGTATTACTACCAATTAATATACTTGAAGATTTTACAAAGCCTTTATCATTAAGCTTTAGGCTATTTGGGAATATATTAGCTGATGAACTGGTCGTATCTGTATTTACTCTTTTAGTTCCCATATTAATTCCACTTCCTGTTATGATTTTAGGATTATTCGCAAGTTCTATTCAAGCTTTAATCTTTTCAACATTATCTGCAGCATATATTGGAGAGGCTTTAGAAGGACATGGTGAACACTAATTCTAATATGATATTTATGATATTTCCATCTTTTTTATAATTGCAATAAATAGAAATTTTTTGCTAGTTAAGTTTATTGAAATATGTTAATTTTCTACTTTTAATAAAAATTATTGGATAAGTATGGATTCTATTATATCAGCTGCTTCTGTTGTAGCTGCAGGTTTAGCTGTTGGTTTAGCTGCAATTGGTCCTGGTATTGGCCAAGGAAGTGCAGCTGCAAATGCTGTTGAAGGTATTGCAAGACAGCCAGAAGTTGAAGGGAAAATTAGAGGTACATTACTTCTTAGTTTAGCATTTATGGAATCATTAACAATCTATGGACTAGTAGTTGCATTGTCATTATTATTTGCTAACCCATATACAGGATAATTAATTCTTTACACTTAGTTAACTTATTTAAACTAAGTGTTTACATTAATTTTTTGCATATCAAGCACTTAATATTTTAATTTAATGGAATGATTTAAAAGTTTATAATGTTTATATCACAATTATTACTTAGCGAAGTATTTGAAGTAGAGGCTAAAGGTGGTTTATTTGATTTTAATGCAACTCTTCCTTTAATGGCTTTACAATTTGTTGCACTAACAATTGTTTTAAACTTACTCTTTTATAAGCCTGTTACCAATATTTTAGATGATAGAGAGGAATATATTCGCAATAGTTTGACTAGTGCTTCTGCATCTTTAGTTAAAGCTAGTGAATTAACTAAGGAATATGAGTCTGAATTAGCAGAATCTCGTAAAAGAGCTCAAAGTATAATAAAAAGCGCACAAGAGGAAGCACAATTGGTTGTATCAGAAAAAATTAAAGAAGCCCAAAAAGAAGCTGAAAATTTATTGTTAGATGCATACAATCAATTAAACATTCAAAAAGAACAGGCATTAAAAAGTCTAGAAATTCAAGTTGATATTTTGAGCAACCAAATAACAATTAAGCTATTGGAAAGCTAAAAGATCATAAATTAAGAAAAATTAAGTTATATTTTATATAGTTTAAAATTATAAAAAATAAAATGAAAATATTTGAAATTTTTGGACAGGTAGAATCAAATTCAAGTATTAGTTTTAATACAAATTTTTTAGAAGCTAATGTATTGAATATACTAATTTTATTATTGGGTTTAATTTATATTTTGAGAAAGTTTCTCGGCTCAATTCTTTCTGAAAGGCAAAATAAAGTTCTATTTGCTATACGTGAATCAGAAGAGCGTTTAGAACAGGCAAGTCTTCGTTTGACAGAAGCTGAAAAACAACTAGAACAAACTCAGATTATAATTAACCAAATAATTGAAGAAGCAGAAGTTACAGCTAAAAGAGTACGCCAATCTATATTGGAGCAGGGAAAACTTGATATAGATAAACTAACATTGTCCAGTAAATCAAGTGTCAAATTTGCTGAAACCCAAGTTAGATTACAAATACAACAGCAAATTACAGCTTTAGCAATAAAAAAGGTTAGTGTTCAATTAAATAGCCGAATGACGTCTATAATGCAAACAAAAATAATAGACCAAAATATAATGCAGTTACAAGGTAAATTTAATTTATGAGTAATCAAAATTTAAAAGAAAAAATAGCTTTACCATATGCTGAAGCTTTAATTGATATCGCTCAAAAGTTAGGTTTATTGAGTGAGACTAATAATAATTTGTCTTCAATTTCTATGGTGCTATCACAATCAAAAGATTTAAAGTTATTTTTATCAAATCCTTTAATTAGCAAAGTAGTAAAAAAAGAAGTGCTAAAAAAACTATTTCAAGATCAGGTAAATGACTTTATACTAAATTTTTTGTTAGTTTTGGTTGATAGACAGCGTATATCTTTTATTACTACCATCATAGAAAAGTATTTGGAACTCAGCTACCAATTGGAATCAATTACAATAGCAGAGGTTTCTTCTGCTGTTGAATTAAATGAGTCTCAGCAAGATAGCCTAATCGAAAAGATTCAGGTGATAACTGGTACTAATAGAGTTAAACTAGTTATCAATAACGATCCTGATTTGATAGGAGGATTTATCATTAAAATTGGTTCTAAAATTATTGATGCAAGTTTGTCAGGAAAGTTAAAAAATATATCTTTTTATTTAAATACTAATTAGTTTTAGGTATTTAAAAAGGATGAAAATTCAAAGATAAAAATTTATAAGTTATAAAATTATATGGTAAATATTAGACCAGACGAGATTAGTAATATTATACGTCAACAAATTGACAAATACAACCAGGAATTACAGGTTGCTAATGTTGGTACTGTTCTTCAAGTTAGCGACGGAATCGCACGTGTATATGGCTTAGACGAAGTAATGGCTGGAGAACTATTGCAATTTGAAGATCAAGATCAAACAATAGGTATTGCTTTAAATTTAGAAAGCGATAATGTTGGTGTTGTATTGATGGGTGATGGCCGTAACATTTTGGAGGGTAGTTCAGTAAAGTCAACCGGTCAGATTGCTCAAATTCCAGTTGGAGAAGAGTTTTTAGGAAGGGTCGTTAACGCATTAGCTAAACCAATTGATGCAAAAGGAACTCCGACGCCAATAGAGACTAGATTAATAGAATCTTATGCTCCAGGAATCATTGGACGTCAATCAGTTTGTGAACCTTTACAAACAGGAATTACAGCGATAGATGCAATGATTCCGATTGGTAGAGGTCAAAGAGAGTTAATTATTGGTGATAGGCAAACTGGTAAAACAGCTGTTGCTTTAGATACTATTATCAATCAGAAGGGTCAAGATGTTGTTTGTATTTATGTTGCTATTGGTCAAAAAGCTTCTTCTGTTGCACAAGTAGTTTCTACCTTAGAGGAAAAAGGTGCTCTAGAATATACAATTATAGTTGCAGCAAATGCTGATGATCCTGCTACCTTACAGTATATTGCTCCATATACAGGTGCTGCTTTAGCAGAATATTTTATGTATAAAGGTAAAGCAACTTTGGTAATTTATGATGATCTAACAAAGCAGGCTCAGGCTTATCGCCAAATGTCTTTGTTGCTTCGTCGTCCACCTGGAAGAGAAGCTTATCCTGGTGATGTATTTTACTTACATTCTAGGTTATTAGAAAGAGCTGCTAAACTAAATGAAGATTTAGGAGGAGGTAGTATGACTGCACTACCAATTATTGAAACACAAGCAGGAGATGTTTCTGCATATATTCCAACCAATGTAATTTCAATTACAGATGGACAAATCTTTCTATCTGGGGATCTATTCAATTCTGGGATTAGGCCAGCTATTAACGTTGGAATATCTGTATCACGTGTTGGTTCTGCTGCCCAAATAAAAGCTATGAAGCAAGTTGCAGGAAAACTAAAATTAGAATTAGCACAATTTGCTGAACTAGAAGCTTTTTCACAATTCGCCTCTGATTTAGATAAGGCTACCCAAAGTCAACTAGCACGTGGGCAAAGATTGAGAGAGATATTGAAACAAGCTCAAAATTCTCCTCTTCTTGTTGAAGATCAAATAGCAATGATTTATGCTGGTGTTAATGGATATTTAGATACTATTGATTTGCCTCAGGTAAAAGAATTTGTCACTGCATTGAGAGAAGATTTACAAAATTCTAAACCAGAATTTGGGGAGAGCATTCGTAGTGCCAAAAAATTAACCCCTGAATCAGAAGATTTATTAAAACAGTCTATAAATGATGTTCAGCAAGCTTTCTCTGCATAATATTATAGTATGAAAATTTTATACTCTCATATAAATTGATTTTTGTGATACTTAGGATAGTAAAAATTCTATCCTAAGTTAAATCTGCTATTGATTTATTTATATTTCTAATATGATCATATCCGTGTTCTTCTATCTTAGCAGCTGTATCTGAATCCCCTGTATAAATAATTTTTCCTTCTTTCATAACATGTACATAGTTTGGTTTAATGTAATCTATTAATTTTTGATAATGTGTAATAATTAAAATAGAGTTTGTTGAATTAGCGAAACAATTTATATTATGTGCAACACTTTTTAATGCATCAACATCTAAACCTGAATCGATTTCATCTAGGATAGAAAGTTTACTATTTAGTAAAGACATTTGTAAAATTTCATTTTTTTTCTTTTCACCACCTGAAAAACCTTCATTTACGTGTCGGTTTAAAAATGAAGTATCCATGTTAATTTCTTTTAACTTATTATTGATAAGTTCGAAAAAAGATAATGGATCTAGTTCTTTCTGATTTTTGGCTTTTTGTTTGGAATTATAAATTATTCTCAAAAAGTCAATATTACTGACACCTGGTATCTCTATTGGATACTGAAAGGCTAGAAATATTCCCATATGAGATCTGATTTCTGGATCTTCATTGGTTATGTCTTGATTATTGAAAATAATCTTTCCTTGTATAATCTTGTAAGCAGGATGCCCAGCAATTACTTTTGCTAAAGTACTTTTTCCTGATCCATTTTTTCCCATAATAACATGTATTTCTCCTGTTTTTATGGATAAATTTAAATTATTTATAATTTTTTCTTCTTTAATGCTTACACTTAAGTCTTTTATTTCTAATATTGACGGATTTTTCATATTAAACTATCTAACCTATAGTACCTTCTAATTTTAAACTAAGTAAACGGTCTGCCTCAACTGCAAATTCCATTGGTAAATCATTCAAAATTTCTTTACAAAAACCATTAATCATTAAGCTAATAGCTTTCTCTATGTCAATTCCTCTCTGTAAAAAATAAAATATTTGTTCTTCTCCTATTTTTGATGTAGATGCTTCATGTTCTACTTGAGAATAAGGATTTTTTACCTGTATATATGGAAATGTATTTGCTTTACATTTATTACCTAAAACTAGAGAATCACATTGAGAATAATTACGTCCATAATTAGCTTTTGGCCCCATTTTTACTAGTCCTCTATAACTATTTATTGAAAAACCAGCTGATATACCTTTGGATATAATTTTACTTTTTGTATATTTACCTATATGTATCATCTTACTTCCTGTGTCTGCTTGCTGATAGTTGTTTGTTAGTGCTATAGACGAAAATTCGCCTATAGAATTATTGCCTAATAATATGCAACTAGGATATTTCCAAGTTATGGCTGAACCAGTTTCTACTTGTGTCCACAATATTTTAGAATTACTACCAATACACATTCCTCTTTTAGTAACAAAGTTATATATACCTCCATTACCTTCTTGGCTGCCAGAATACCAATTTTGTACTGTTGAATATTTTATCGTTGCATTTTCAAGTGCAATAAGTTCCACGATTGCAGCGTGAAGCTGGTTATTATCAAATTGAGGAGCTGTGCAACCTTCTAAGTAACTTACGTAGCTATTTTCATCAGCAATAATTAATGTTCTTTCAAACTGGCCGGATTCTTTATTATTTATACGAAAATATGTTGATAGTTCTAGTGGACAATGAGTATTAGGTGGTATATAACAAAAAGAGCCATCAGTAAAGGTTGCAGAATTTAGTGCTGAGAAAAAATTGTCTCCAATTGGGACAACAGATCCTAAATATTTTTGTATTAAGTTAGGATATAATTTAATTGCTTCACTTATGGAACAAAATATTACACCAGATTCAGCTAGCTCTTTTTTAAATGTTGTTGCGATTGATACACTATCAAAAACAGCATCTATAGCAACATTGCTTAACCTTTTTTGCTCATCTAATGATATACCTAACTTATCAAAAGTTTTAATTATTTCTGGATCTACATCTGCTAAACTATTTAATTTTTTCTTATTTTTGGGCACAGAGTAGTATAAAATGTCATTATAATTTATTTCTTTATAATGTATACTACTCCAACGAGGTTCCTTCATTTTTATCCATTTATTATATGCTTTCAGCCTAAATTTTGATAGATATAAAGGTTCTTCTTTATTTTTTGATATTAATTCAATTATTTGAGGATTTAAGCCTTTAGGAAAATATGCTGAATCAACTTTTGTATAAAAACCATATTCATATGGCTTATTTATTAAAGTTTCTAAATAATTTTTAGAATCGTTAGGTACATTTTTACACATTTTAATAATTATATATGCTATTTAGTTATTCCTTTTATTATATTATATATTAAATAAAGTCAACAATGACTTAGAACATATTATTTTTAAAAACTAATCTATTATAGAGTTAAAATTGATACTTTTAAGATTTCTGTTCCATATAATTGAAACGATAGAATATTGATCATCTAAAAGATTAGATGTATATTTAAGTGCAATATTTCTTATATGTTTAATATATAATTTTTTTATTAGGCATTTTTTAACTTTTATGGATAACAATACATTCTTTATATTATATAACAATCTTTCTAAACATTGAAAGCTCAGAAATAAAGTAAGAATGCATATTTTATTTGTTATAATATTTATATTTACTAATGATTTTGTTAATATTTTTATAACTGTTTCATACGGCGTACATGAAAAAAGTGTATAAATTAATATATTTGATAATATATTGATTTTGAATATTTGCTTTAAATAATTTGGTAAATACCAGAAGTAATAGTAAAAAGTTAACCTTATTTTATTGTCTTCCTTATAAATGGTAAAATAGTATGGTAAAAAAATTTTTGAAATATTAATATTATATTCTGTTAAATTAGAGTAATCAACAAGATTAATAGATATTATAAAATATACCGTATATACTATAATATATTTGAACATAATTAGAATAAATTTATAGTTAAAAAAATAAATTGGAATTAAAAATAAGTAACAAATTTTTAATTGAGACATATATGAACAAAAAAGTAAACTACTAAAAATTATATATATTTTAATTTTTGCGTTTATTCTATGTATTATAGTGAATGGAGACTTGCAATAATAATTTTCTAATATTGTATCTATAATAAGCATTGAAATTAATTAACAAATAATTATATAATTAGTTATATCTAATAAATAATATAAAATAATATATTTTAAATTATATGGGTAGATGGCGAAAATGGTATACGCATCATACTCAAAATATGACAACATAGTTATGAGGGTTCAAGTCCCTCTCTACCCAATATTTTTCTATTTATTTCTTAATAATAATTTCTATTTTTTCTGTGTATAGTAAAGTGTTAAAATAACTAATATAGTGTATTGAATGGATATAGGACGGTTTTGAATGGGCTTGTTAGTAATTGGCAGTACAGGTACGTTAGGTAGACAAATAGTTAGAAAAGCTTTAAATGAAGGTTTTCAAGTTAAGTGTTTAGTTCGTAATTTTCGTAAAGCAGCTTTCTTAAAAGAATGGGGGGCTGAATTAATATATGGTGATTTAACCTTACCAGAAACAATTCCATTAGCTTTATTAGGTATTACAGCAGTTGTTGATTGTTCAACAACAAGACCAAGCGATTTATATGATATTAAATTAATAGACTTGCAAGCTAAATATGTATTAATAGAATCTGCAATTAAAGCGGAAATTAAACGCTTTATCTTTTTCTCTATTTTAAGTTCTGATAACTATAGAGACATAGAACTAATTAATTTGAAGTTACTTATTGAAGATCGTCTTAAAAAGTCAAGTATTAACTACACTATATTTAAACTAACAGGCTTTTTTCAAGGCCTAATCCCTCAGTACGCTTTGCCTATATTAGATCAAGATTCAATATGGATTACAAGAGAAAGATCGCTAATATCTTATATCAATACCCAAGATATTGCAAAAATTACCATCAAAAGTTTATCTATTTCTCAGTTTAATAAAAAAGTTTTACCTCTAGTTGGAATTCAAGGATGGACTTCTTTACAAATTATTGAATTATGTGAAAAAATTTCTGGTAAACGCGCTAAAATTTCAAGAGTTCCAGTATCTTTGCTTAAATCAATAACTTATATAGCAAAGTTTTTTCAATGGACATGGAATATATCAGAGAGATTGGCGTTTATAGAAATCTTATCCAGAGGTTATGAATATAGTATTTCTATGAAAGAAATTTTATATATCTTAAAAATAGATTCTAATGAGTTAGAATCACTGGAGAATTATATGCAAGAATATTTTCAAAGTATTATGAAGAAGTTAAAAGAACTAAACTATCAAGCATTGAATATTGGTTCAACAATTGATGTACAAGATTTTTAATTTTTTGATTTATTTTAACTAATATATTAAGGAATGATATTTATATTCAAGAAAAAGTAGTATTTTGAACCCAAATAATTATTAATTTAATCTGTAAGAGATGTTTTTTTATATATACTAATTATAAATATTTTATTTTATTATTTTAAGGGTTGAAACAATGTTAACTTTAAAGATTTTTGTATATACAACAGTTGTTTTTTTTATATCTTTATTTTTCTTTGGTTTTTTATCAAATGATCCATCTAGAAATCCAAATAGAAAAGATTTAGAGTAATGTATGTAAAATAAAAATAGAGCAAATATAAACTATAGTAATATCTAATATAGATATTACTATAAAAATACTCAAAATTACGTTGTTTTAAAGAATTAACTTAATCTAATATATGATGATACAATTATAGATAAATATTGTTTTTGATCTACATTCTTTAAATATCCGATAGAAACTATGAAGTTGCTATTTATTAGATACAAGTATTCTTCATAGATTATATTATGTTCACTTATAAAATAAGCAATTTTGAGCGAGGCATTACTAGTTAGTGTTAGCTTTGCAATTAATTGTGAATTAATTTTATTGGACTTTAAATTAATCTTTCTTAATATTTTAGAGACTTTATTTGTTTCCTGAGGCTGAAAATGAACTCTTACTATATCTGATTTCAATAATGTACTATTATCTAATACAAACATTCTGTTGTGTGTTTGGATGGAGACTTCTTTTCTACTAGCCTTTTGAGATTTCTTATCAAGAAAATATATATTAGTATTAGATAGCCATTTACCTGAAATACTTTGACGTAATGTTTGAAACTTAAATTCCATAGTTAAGATTTTTATATTATTTTTTTTAACAAATTGCTCAATGATTAGAAAATTCTACATATCTAAACATATAGACAAAATTAATAAAAGAAAAAATGTTGTATTTGGTACTTTTTGATTACAATTAAAATAGTTATATGGGATAATTTTTTATTATATAATAGGTTATGTTAAATGAAATATTGGAACCTAAAAAAGATTAATCAATTAGCTTTTGAAAAAACTGGTATAATACCACGTTCTATGAGTAAATTATTTGATCGTTTTAAACAAGAATTGAATCCGAATGCAGAGGTTGAAGCCTTAGAGGAATTCAAAGTTGCTAAGTATCAAACATCAGCATCAGTTAAGTATATTATTATTTTATTAGTAATGCCAATTCTAATTAATCAAATTTCAAAGACATTCGTTTTAAGCCCCTTAATTAATCATTTTTGGAATAAAAATAGTTCTTATATTTTTCTTAATCATTCTCAAGAAGAAAGAGCTTTTGCTGACTTACAGAGGTTTGAAGAAAAATTGCATTTTGAAATTCTTATAGGTCAACTTGATTCTATTTCTTTGGAAGCAATACAAAAAAAAATGTCTGATAAGGCATTAGAAATAGCAGTTGATTATTCTAAAGAGAGTTCAAGCGCAATAAAAAATATTTTAGCTGATCTTGTATCTGTTATTATATTTTTGTCAATATTAATTCTTAATAAAAGACAATTTTCTATATTGAAGTCATTTATAAATGAATCTATTTATGGTTTAAGTGATACAGCTAAAGCATTTTTAATAATTTTATTTACAGATATATTTGTTGGATTTCATTCTCCTCACGGTTGGGAAATTGTAATTGAAGCTATTTTAAGACATTTTGGTTTACCAGAAAGTAGAGACTTTATCTTTATCTTTATTTCAACATTTCCTGTTATACTTGATACCATTTTTAAGTATTGGATTTTTAGATATTTAAATAAAATTTCTCCTTCTGCTGTAGCAACATACCATAATATGAATGAGTAGACATCGATTTACTTTTATATTATATTTTATTATTATGTCATTATAGTATTTTTTAGCATCTGTGGCCGAGAGGCCGAAGGCAGCGGACTCATGTGCGACCCGTTTTTTAGGTGTCAAAGGTTCAATTTATAGTGAACCTTAGGGCTAACTAAAACCTGAGTATATATTAATATACTCAGTTAACTATATTTTTTATATTGGTGTTATACCAATTATTCTAAATCATGAATAATTATATATGGTTAATCCCAAATTATATAAGCCTTAAGTATTTTGGGATTAAGCAGACTATATGTAATGTTGATATGACTAGCTCAGCGAACCTTTGTAGAAAGTATTAATTATAATAATGTATATTTTTATATACAAAAATTTTAAACCCGTAAACTTAATTATTATGAGTTAATCTAAGTATGATTTTTAGTAGTGGTGATTAATATATAGAATGGGGTCTAAGTCAACAGAGTAAAAAATATGGAACGGAGTAACTAAATAGTATTTTCTTTTACTTATCAGATTGAAATATTCAAAAAATGATTAGTTCGCATCCAAAGAAAGAATAAAAAGGCTTTATATACTATTCAGTAAGACGCAATAAGAAGCTAGCTTTATAGTATACATAATTATTATGTAGAATCATTAAAACATCAAAGAATAGCTGACGTATTGTGCTTATAATAAATAGAAACATAGGATAAGAAATAAGAGACTCAGATGATAAATCTTAAAGTTCATTGGAAAGAAATTCCATGGTCTAAAATTAATCTTAGAGTATATATGCTTCAAAAAAAAATATATATAGCAGCTAAAAGGCATAACTTAGGTTGCGTATATAAATTACAAAATTACTTAATTAAATGTAATGAGTCTAGATTAGTTTCAATTAAAAATACTTTTAAAACTTTAAAAGTATATTATAGTAATTTAAAAAGTAGTAATATAATTTACTATCTCTATAAATCTTGCTCTATATCAAAAATTTTATTTTATATAAGCTCTATTAAAAATAGAATTACTGACTTAATGGTAGAACTAATCAAACAACATTTAATATATATCTCTATTAAACCAACATGGACTGCAAGAAATAGTAAACTGTTACATAATTACTCTACAATATATAATAGCGATATTAGTTATTGTATACAAATGAATAATAGTCATATAAAAGAATATCTAAAGGTAAATCAATTTATTGTAGAATTAATTACGTTCAAATTAAATTCTTATCATTATTTAAGTAAAGTAATAAAAAAGCTAATTTATCGCAATAATTTGTTGTACTGCTTTAGTACAAAAACAATGAATAATCTATTAGTAATAGTATCAAAGATCTTAACATTAGATTATAATTGGTATATTTTTTATGCAATAAAAAAGACATTAAGTAAAACTAATTATAGTACTGATTTCAATACTTTAGGTACCCTTATTAAATCAATATTGCATAAAGAAAGACAGAATAAATTATTGAAAAGTAATAAATATATTTGTATCAACAAATTACTTAATCAACTAGGTAACAAGTGTAAAAAATACTACGCTGAAATTAAGGATTTTGTTGCTACACAAGACATAAATCAATCGAATAAATTGATGAACTCCTATATAAATAATTGCTTCATAAAGAAAGAGACCAATAACTCTTTGAAAATTTTTAAAAGGAATCAATTCAAAACATTGAATTTTATTATTAATCAATATATTTATTATTGTAACTTAAAGAATTACTATTTTATTTTCATATGAAAATTATGATACTACATAAAATAATTTATGTTTTTTTAATTATTGCTTGCTTATTTACTTTTTATTATAAGTGGTAGCCGTATGAAATGAAAGTTTCATGTACGGTTTTGTACGAGAGATTTTAATAAAAATCGACTCTAATAATCCGCCATCCTTAATGGACACCGCTGGTTCGAATCCAGCCAGATGCACTAAAACAATCTTTCGCTTAAGTTACTTGTATCAATAGATATAATATTAATATATTTTTGTTATATAATTTATTTCAAATCGTAGTAGTTATTGAAACTTATCTAATAATATTTTAATAACCAGTAGTTTTGCTCTAATTTAATAATAAGCAATGAAATAAACTATACATATAGTCTCTTAATTAATAACTAAAATTTAATAGCGGGTAGCGGGAATCGAACCCACATCATTAGCTTGGAAGGCTAAGGTTTTACCACTAAACTATACCCGCATGTTCTCAGACCATCATAACACATAAAATATTATAATGTCCATATATATTATTAATAGGATTTGTTTAATCTATTCCTTCAAGGTTTACATTCAAGAATTTAGATATTTCTTTTGCTTGTTTTTCAATCTCACTGAATCCAATTGGTTCTCCCACTTTAGTTAACGGAATTTCTCTTTTATCTTTAGTTTTCAAGTATATTTCTCTCTTGGGAGAAATACCTTCTTTTATGCTAATTTTTATAGAATAAATTTCCTGTATCTTGTATTCTAGTCTTAATATACGATTTTTTCCAGGAAAACCAAGCCTAAAAATAATAACCTTACCAGCTATATTATCAAATTCATTATATCCACTTCCAACATCATATATAATAGTGTACCAAAGAAATAGACTAATTAATATACCTGTCATTCCGTAAAATGTCATAATAGCTCCTTGAGGAATAAATATTAAACTCAAGTCCAGAAGTCTTATATCTAAATACATTTTTAGGTAACTAGATATTCCTACTATGAAAAAATTTACTCCACCTACTAGAATAACAGTTGCCCATAAGTAGTTGCTAAATCTACGTGAACCTAAAATTTTATCTACTTTAATTTTTTCCATATATTTAAACAATGATAAATAGTATATTGAATAGATGTTAATGTATTAACAATAAATAACCCTATATTAAGTTATTTATTGATAATAGGATATTAATTGTGCAATATTAACTTAAATTAGTTTAACGAATTGTAAACCAAAATATAAGCTTATTGCAAGTCCCATAAATAGTGATATAAAAATTACATAACTGATTAATATGGACATAACAAAACATCTCCTTGAAAAAACTATTATATTCTAAAAATTATATTTTAATATATTTAATACAATTTTGTTAATATTTTAACTAAAAATATAAAACATTTGTTACTATAATTATTCATAGTAAAAACGTAATAAAAGAATTTTTTTTCTAAGGTAATTAAAAATGAGTAATTTCATTCAACCATATAACAATGATCCATTTGTAGGCAACTTGTCTACTCCAGTTAGTACATCGACTTTCACAAAAAATCTATTAAGTAACTTGCCTGCTTATAGAAGAGGTCTATCCCCATTATTAAGAGGTTTAGAGATTGGTATGGCACACGGTTATTTTTTAGTTGGCCCTTTTGACAAATTAGGTCCATTAAGAAACACTGATATTGCTTTACTATCAGGATTTTTATCATCAGTTGGTTTAATCATTATTTTAACAGCTTGTTTATCTATGTATGGTAGTGTATCTTTCTATGCTAACAAAGAAGAGTCAAAAGATACATTACAAACATCTAGTGGATGGAGTCAATTCACAGCAGGTTTTCTGGTCGGTTCAGTTGGTGGAGCAGGCTTTGCTTACCTAATACTAGCAAATATTCCTAATATCCAAAATATACCACTAAGCTAAGTTTTTATTATGAATTTAACTATAGCTAGTAAAGGGACTTGAACCCATAACCTGCTGATTACAAATCAGCTGCTCTACCAATTGAGCTATACTAGCAATAAAATTATTTTACAAATATTTTTACTTGTAGTAAATACAAGTAAAAAATTTAATTATTATCTTATAAATATTTTTCGGTCATAAATCGAATAGATAAATTTAAATTTACTTAATCATTGCCTTCATTAAGATTTTTGTTAGTATGTTCAGTACAGTAATTAATTGTTTCATCAAGACATATAAATGACCAACCTACAGGCATGTAAATATTTTCATTCTCACCACTTTGATTAGTATCAGTAGAGCTAAAATCGCTTTCTTTATATCTATTATAATAAATATTTTTTAAATCTGATGTCATACTATGATCCTTATAGCGTCAAGCCATTACTCTTTGTTTATATTTATATTAATTTATATTTCATTACCTGACAATATAAATACAATATAATAATGTAGATATTCTACTATTTTTTAGTATTTCTCTACAATACATCTTAACATATTTTTATAAAATTGTCACTATTAATTTTATTATATTTTTACTTTATTCAAAGACTTAATAATTTTTGTAGAAATTATTAACTTAATCCAACAATTCTTTTTAATAGACCATACCCTTTTTTTATGTAAATTAACATTTTGCTTCTTCTTAGTTTTTACATGAGAATGAGATATATTATAAGCATTATTGGCTTTTTTACCAGACATTGAACATACTTTAGACATACTTAGTTAAACAAAAGTGATTTATAATATAATTTTAATTTTGTCAATTTCTCAATACAATAAAAATAACTTATTTATTACTCTATTTTTTTATGTACTTTTCTAGTATATTAGTTAGAGTTGATTTTGGCACTGCACCTATTACAGTATCAACTCTTATTCCATTTTTAAAGATCATTATAGTAGGGATACTTCTAATACCATACTCTGTAGCAATCATAGGATTATCATCAGTATTAACTTTTACGACTTTTATTATATTCTTGTATTCATCAGCTATCTCATTAATAACAGGAGCAACCATTCTACAAGGACCACACCATGGAGCCCAAAAATCAACCAAAACAGCTGTGTTACATTTAATAACTTCTGAATCAAAAGAAGAATCTGCAACTTGTAAAATAGACAAAATAATATTTCTCCAGTACTTATTCCTTGCTAGAAATAATCGTAACATAAAAATGTTCAAATAATATATTTGTATAGGTAATTTTTATAAAAAAAATATTTTAACAATATTAATATATTAAAAAAAGTTATGATATTAATAAATAATACTAGAATTATTTGATAATAATATAATGATAAATTTATATCTAAAGATAGCTCAGTCGTATTAGTATAAGATCACGATATGAAGTAGCTAACTTTATATATAAATGATACTGCCTTAAATTCAAGGAGGAATAGATGTCTAACTCTGTAGAAGAACGGACAAGGATTAAAAATGAACGTTATGAATCTGGTGTAATTCCATATGCAAAAATGGGATACTGGGACCCAAATTATGTTATTAAAGATACAGATGTATTAGCTTTATTTAGGGTTAGTCCTCAACCAGGAGTAGATCCAGTAGAAGCTTCTGCAGCAGTTGCTGGTGAATCATCTACTGCTACATGGACTGTTGTATGGACTGATTTACTAACTGCATGTGATTTATATCGCGCAAAAGCATATAAAGTTGATGCAGTTCCTAATACTTCTGATCAATACTTTGCTTATATTTCATATGACATTGATTTATTCGAAGAAGGTTCTATTGCAAACTTAACAGCTTCTATTATAGGTAATGTTTTTGGATTTAAAGCAGTTAAAGCTCTAAGACTAGAAGACATGCGTATACCAGTAGCTTACCTAAAAACTTTCCAAGGTCCTGCTACTGGTTTAATTGTAGAACGTGAACGTATGGATAAGTTTGGTCGTCCATTTTTAGGAGCTACTGTTAAGCCTAAACTAGGTTTATCGGGTAAAAATTATGGTAGAGTAGTTTATGAGGGACTAAAAGGTGGTTTAGACTTCCTTAAAGATGATGAAAATATTAACTCTCAGCCATTTATGCGCTGGAAAGAAAGATTCCTTTATTCAATGGAAGCTGTAAATCGTTCAATTGCTGCAACAGGCGAAGTAAAAGGTCACTACATGAACGTAACAGCAGCAACAATGGAAAATATGTATGAGAGAGCTGAATTTGCTAAGCAATTAGGCACAGTAATCATAATGATTGACTTAGTAATTGGATATACAGCAATTCAGACAATGGCTATTTGGGCTCGTAAAAACGATATGATTTTACATTTGCACCGCGCAGGAAACTCAACTTACTCTCGTCAAAAAATTCATGGAATGAATTTCCGTGTTATTTGTAAGTGGATGCGTATGGCAGGGGTTGACCATATACATGCAGGTACCGTGGTAGGTAAATTGGAAGGTGATCCTTTAATGATTAGAGGTTTCTATAATACACTACTAGAACCGTATTTAGATATCAACTTACCTCAAGGTATTTTCTTTGAACAGGATTGGGCATCACTTCGCAAAGTAACACCAGTTGCATCAGGTGGTATTCATTGCGGTCAAATGCATCAATTACTAGATTACTTAGGCAACGATGTAGTACTTCAGTTCGGAGGTGGTACAATTGGACACCCAGACGGTATTCAAGCAGGTGCAACAGCTAATCGTGTAGCTTTAGAAGCAATGGTTATTGCACGTAATGAAAATGTTGATTATGTAGCCAATGGACCACAAATACTACGTGATGCAGCAAAAACATGTGGTCCTCTACAAACAGCATTAGACTTATGGAAAGATATTACATTTAACTATACTTCTACAGATACAGCTGACTTTGTGGAAACTCCAACGGCTAATGTTTAAATCAACAAAATTATAAGAATGTAAAGTATTTTAGTTAAATCTTCTTTACACTTAAAGAATACAAACTAAAGATTAATCATGATAAGGAGTATAGAATAGTGAGATTAACACAAGGAACTTTTTCCTTTCTACCAGACTTAACTGACGAACAAATTAAGAAACAACTTGAATACGCTATCCAAAATAATTGGGCTGTTAATATCGAGTTCACAGATGATCCACATCCAAGAAATAATTACTGGGAACTTTGGGGTTTACCACTATTTGATGTTAAAGATGCATCAACAATAATGTACGAAATTACTAGTTGCCGTAAACAAAATGCTGACGTATATGTTAAAGTCAATGCTTTCGATAATACGAGAGGTATAGAGAGTTGTGTACTATCTTTCATTGTTAATAGACCTTCAATTGAACCAGGTTTTGAATTAGTAAGAACAGAAGATATTAGTCGAAATCAAAAATACTGCTTCCGTAGTTATGCAACAAGCAGACAACCAGAAGGCTCTAGATACTAGATAATATTAAAAAGCTATAAGTAAAAATGTCATGTTTCTACATGACATTTTTATAAGAATAAAATAATTAATTATTATTATTAGTAAAATAGGTATAATACTTAAGAAGACTACAAAAGTACAAATAATAAGAAAAAAATAAATGAACAAAGAATATACTAATAATACTCTTGTAAATCTACAAGAAGAATACGATAAGACAAAAATTCAAGATATTATAGATGAACTTGAACAAGAGCTAGTTGGATTAAGTCCTGTAAAAACCAGAATTAAAGAAATAGCTGCATTATTATTAGTTGATAGATTAAGAAATAAACTAAGTTTAGTATCTGGAAGTCCCGGTTTACATATGTCATTTACAGGTAGTCCTGGAACAGGTAAAACAACTGTGGCAATGAAAATGGCAGATATTTTATTCAGGCTAGATTACATCAGGAAAGGACATTTGTTAACAGTAACTAGGGATGATTTAGTGGGACAATATATTGGGCACACAGCACCAAAAACTAAAGAAGTTCTAAAACAAGCTATGGGAGGAGTTTTATTTATAGACGAAGCTTATTACTTATATAAACCTGACAATGAAAGAGATTATGGCGCGGAAGCAATAGAAATTTTACTACAAGTAATGGAAAATCAAAGAGATGACTTGGTAGTTATATTTGCAGGCTATAAAGATAAAATGGACAAATTTTATGAATCGAATCCAGGCTTATCATCAAGAGTGACAAATCATGTTGATTTTCCTGATTATACTGCAGAAGAATTATTAGAAATAGCCAAGCTAATGCTAGAAGAACAACAGTATAAATTTGCTCCAGATGCAGATAAAGTACTATTAGACTATGCTGAAAGACGCATGAAACAACCTCACTTTGCTAACGCTAGAAGCATTAGAAATGCTATCGATAGAGCAAGAATGAGACAAGCTAATCGTATATTTTTAACAGGAGATAAGATACTTACCAAAGCTGATTTAATAACAATTGAGTCAGAAGATATTTTAAAAAGTAGATTATTCACACAAACTGACTAAAGTAAATATACTATCGATATCATTGACAATCTACAGTAAATTAAGATAAATTATTCTTATAAATATGAAAATGTTAGGCGGTATGGCCAAGTGGTAAGGCAGAGGATTGCAAATCCTTTACCCCCAGTTCAAATCTGGGTACCGCCTAGTAAAATACTATATCGAGTTAGATATATAAGGGGATGTGGTGGAATGGTAGACACAACAGACTTAAAATCTGTTGATCTTTTATTGATCGTGAGGGTTCAAGTCCCTCCATCCCCATAATAAAAATAAATAAATAAGTTAAATATTATATAATTTAATAAAAAAATAGTAATACAGATTAATTACGTAAAAGATGTGTATATGTATTAATTGCCGTCATATTCATAGATGCTTAACTTATTCTTTTATAGAAAAGCAACATCAAAAAGTACGAAAACAAAAAAACAATAAATTTATACCTTATCATACAGTTATAAATATAAATATTTATTACAAATCAAGTCAAATCTACTTAGATTGGGATTTAGTAGAATGCTTATCATTTGCAGAACAACCTGGTAATTGGTTGGTTAACATTGAATAAGTTAAACGATATAAATGTAAAGAACTAGATAGACTAAAACTAACTATATAAATATCCTTTGGGATGATCTAATGTTTTTCTTAATAATTCTGTATTGACATTAGATTCCCTAATTAGAGTAATCTTTCCTGTTCTTGCAATTTCTATAATTTTATATTGAGCTAATAATTGGTGAATGGCGTAAATTTTCCCTGGATCACCAGTAACTTCCAAAGTCACAGAATCTATGGATATATCAACAACTTTTGCTCTAAAAACTTTTGCTATTTCTAGAATAAAAGACCTTTGTTCATTAGTCACACCAACTTTTATTAACATTAACTCTCTTTCTATACAGGGTACATTAGTGACATTTTGTACATTTAATATATTAACTAACTTATGCAACTGTTTTATTAATTGCTCTATTGTACGGTTATCTCCTCGAACACTCATTGTAATTCTAGATATACCATTGTTTTCTGTAGGGCCCACTGCTAAACTATCAATATTGAAACCCCTTCTAGCAAAAAGTCCTGATATTCTAGACAAAACACCTGACTCGTCTTGTACGAGAACGGATAAAGTATGCTTCATAATATTTACAAATTAGGGTAAAAATATATAAAAGAATTAATAGATATATATTTAATGTTATAATAGATTACATACATTTACCAATACTTAAATTAAAGTTTATTAATTCAAATAAGGTTAAGTAAATTAATTCTTGAAAAATAAAAATAATGATCAGTCTATAATAAATGAACAAATAAAATACCCTAAGGTACGTCTTATAGATGTTTTAGGAAAACAACTAGGAATATATTCTTCTGAAGAAGCATTTAAAATAGCATTAAACCAGGGTTTAGATTTAGTAGTTATTAGTGATAAATCTGAACCTCCTGTATGTAAAATTACTGACTATGGTAAGCATAAATTTGAACAAGAAAAAAGGGCAAAAGAAGCTAAAAAGAAACAACATCAGACTTCTGTTAAAGAAGTTAAAATGAGATATAAAATTGAAGAACATGATTATCGCGTAAGATTAAACCAAGCTTTAAAGTTCCTAAAATCAGGAGATAAAGTTAAAGTAACAGTAATATTCAGGGGAAGAGAAATACAGCATACAAGCCTGGCAATAGAATTATTAAATAAAATAGCTAATGATTTAAAAGATATATCAACAATACAACAACATCCTGCAAAAGATGGTAAAAACATAATTATGATTTTATCTCCTAATAAAAAATGAAATATTAATTATAGAAGCTTAAGATTTGACTTAATTCATTTATGATTGTTTAATATTATATATTTAAAACTTGAAGGAAATAATATATGTCGCGTTATAGAGGACCAAGATTAAGAATATCAAGAAGATTAGGCGATTTACCTGGACTGACTAGAAAAAAATCAAAAAAAATGTCACCAGCAGGAGAACATGGACAACAATCTAAAAAGTCTTCGGAGTACGCTCTGAGATTAGAAGAAAAGCAGAAGTTGAGATTTAATTATGGCTTAAGTGAAAAGCAACTACAAAAAAATGTTAAAACAGCTAAAAAGGTACAAGGATCAACAGGAGTTATTCTACTGCAAATCTTAGAAATGAGGTTAGATAATACAGTATTTAGATTAGGATTAGCACCAACTATACCAGCTTCTAGACAGCTAGTGAATCATGGCCATATATTAGTAAACAGTCAAACCGTGTCAATTTGTAGTTATCAATGTAAACCTGGAGATATAATTACTATAAAATCTAAAGTTTCTTCTACTAATCTAGTAAAAAGATATTTAGAGTCTCCTGGCTTAGCTAACATACCGAATCACTTAGAACTACAAAAAGAACCTATATTAGCTAAAGTTAATGGAATAATTGAGAGAGATTGGGTAGCATTGCAATTAAATGAGTTACTTGTTGTAGAATATTATTCTAGAAAGTAAAATTTAGCATACCACTAACTTACAGGTTGCCTACTTGTTAAAGACCAAATTATTCTATAGAATAAAGCTTTAATATACAATGTACGATTTATCATTAAATCATTAATATTAAAGTTATCTCTAGAATTCTGTTTCAAATATAACTTAACAAAATTATAGGTATTTATAGAAGGTAAAAAAAGAAACTCGTTACAATTTTGCTTATAATAAGGTCTTTGAATGAAAGTTTCTAGATTAGATACATATAATTGAGGTTTATTAGGCAAATTATAAGATTCATTCTCTTTTTTAAACCTATTCCAAGCATTTATTGCTGTTTGATAATTTAGGAAAGCAACTTTATATTTATAAACTTTATTATTACGAACAAAAGAGTAATTATAATCAATTGTCTTGAGCCTATTACTATTTTTCGATTTAACCGGTATTGATTTAATTATATATATAGGTTGTCCTTGGAAATAACCAGATCCATAGTTTTGTTCCTGGTCAAAAGAGAGGTGTCGATACTTTTGATATTTATATACTAAATCACTAATTTCTTTTAAATCAGGTATCAAACGAAATTCTGTATTGACATTAGATGACTTCAATAATCTATGATAAATATTGAAACTTGCCACTAAAGTAGAGATAAACTTAGAGCGAGTAGATCTTACAGATTTATTTTGAATATATTGTTTATATTCTAAAGCATCCTCTGGACTAATAAAGATTAATCCAGTATATACTTTTTGATCATTAGTTACTTTACGACATAATCGATCAGGAGATTCAGATAAAATTATTTCTTTATTTTTATTGGCTAATAAAAATAATGGCAAAGAATTATTAATATGAAAATTTTTGTTATCATATATTCTATTTTTTTTGTACTTAGCAAACAAGAAATTCAGATTCCAAGTTTTATACCATTTATATCTAACATATATGTTGTTGGCTTTATTAAACAAAGAAGTGGAAATAGTGTCAGAGTTTTTAAGAGAAAGATTAACCTTTCCATTAAGTAAATCTTTACTGAACTTTGATAAAAAATTTTTATAATCGTTTCCATCATAAATAGATAAACCACTAATCCTTAATTTATTAATATACTTATCTGACGAAGAATTAGAAGCCGAAATAAAAACTGTTTCTTGCCAATATCTGTTAATCAACTTTTGCCAAAAATTACGAGAAACAAAATGATGACTATTCATAAGTTCTTGATGAGATAGTTGATCTGAATAAATTTTTGTATTGGCTCTGAGAACAGAAGATGATTTAAAATGTTTTAATTTTAATGAATTAAGTACATCTTGTTGTTTCTGTTGATTAATATTTGCTTTAAATATCGGATCATTATAATTGAAATAGTAATTTTGTGATGGAGTATATAGAGAAGTTAAATTAAATAAAGTCATCAAAATATAAAAATAAATAAAAGATTGAAAATATATAATAAATAAAAAATATTACAAAATTATAATATAAATCAAGCTACATACAATGGAACTGGTGGGACTCGAACCCACGTCCATATTGAAATATTACATAAGTTTGTGATCAATAAGTTGATTTACTAGAACACCAAAAATTAAAATGACTTTACTAATTGACTACATTTGCTATATTAATATATAAAATTAGCCTTAAGAGCATCTCTACCATATCTATCGAATTAACTAGAAAAGATATAATTCAATATTCTAAAAACTTATACTAAAGCTAAACTTTTAGAAAAAACTAATATATTGTTTTTTGCATTTAAATAAGAAAGTAATTACTAATAAATTAGTATAAAACAAAAAAATAAATCAACTTAAACTTAATTCACATACCAATATGTAGAAACCATATCAGCCCCTCTAAAATTGATGTGAAAATAGACTATTTTGATTATATTTTAACATAAAATTATAGATATACATCTAAATAGGCAAGGAAGGACTTGAACCTTCGACCTCCAAAGTCGGAATTTGGTACTCTATCCACTGAGTTACATGCCTATCAAAAGTATACAATATATTTAGCTAGTAAGATCAAATGACACAATAAGATACTATCCTAACCCAGAGCAACAAAGTAAATTAATTTTGAATATATTTTTGGTTCAGTTTGATAGATATTTCTGCTTTACATAATTCCTTTCCTACATAAAGCTTATGTTTTGTTGATAATAAGTTGAAAAAAGTACATAAAGATAAAGTATAGAAAATAGATTCTAAATTATTAAATCTAGTGGTAAAACAAATAGGATAACTATATTTAGATTTAATTGATTCACAAAAACAGTAGCAACGAAACTCTATGACTTTGTCTTTATATATACGAATTAAGCTGTAGCTATTATCCATAAAATATGAAGAAAATTATTCTTTAACCAGCTCATTTAATTATATTATATATCAAGTATAATTAGAATATCAAAATAGTAACTTTACTGGAGAAACACTTTATGCAAGATGCTATCACAAATATATTAAATAAATATGACATAACAGGCAAGTACTTAGATAAAATAGCAATAAACGAACTTGATCAATACTTTGATACAGCAATCAATAGACTAGAAGCAATAGAAGTAATTACAAGCAAGGCATCTAAAATTGTAAAGGAAACGGCCAATAGATTGTATTCAGAACAACCAGAATTATTAAGACCAGGAGGCAATTCTTACACTACAAGAAGATACGCAACTTGTTTAAGAGACATAGATTACTATTTGAGATATGCAAGCTATGCGTTAATTGCAGATAATCTTGATATACTTAATGAAAGACTACTAGATGGTTTAAAAGAAACTTACTTATCCCTTAATGTGCCTCTTGGTCCAACAATAAGAAGCATACAAATATTGCAAGAAATAGTAATTAATGAAATTATTAAAACTAACATAGCCACAACAGAACTACAAAAAGAAATGTTTACTAAACCATTTAATTATATTACTATTAGTTTAAGTGAACAAAATATATAATAATAATCGTTAAATAGATACATTGAGCTTAAACATTTTATTCAATTTAATTAAGCTAAAAAAAAAACTAGATTATGAATTTATGTTCTTTAATATAAACATATTAAGTCTAATGTTAGGTTTTTTTTTTGCGAACATTTTGTCGACAGTACCAGCGCAAACAGGCGATTGGAATATTATCAGCGGCGCAATTATAGTAACATTTAATGAAATATTAAGTAGATTTATATACCTAAAATGTAGAACCAAATTATCAATTATATTTTTAGATTTAATTAATAGTATAAAGATTGGCATAATATACGGCTTATTTGTAGATGCATTCAAACTGGGTAGTTAATAAAAATATTATTACTCTACCCTTTAGGTCTAAATTACAATATCAAAAGAAAGTAAAGAATCAAACTATTAAAATAAATATAACTACAACTAATCTAAGATTTAAATATCCTGATATAATATTTTACATTTATTAATTATTAGCTTAATAATAATTATATAAAAGAAATTTCATTTAACATACTAAAAAATAAAGCTGGATCGCCAGCTTTTGGTTTCTGTTCTTGTGGTCTAAAAGAACGAACAGGTCCAGACCATGATAACTGAGGCATAAATTGCTTAGAAAGAAAACTGTAGTCTAAGCGAGGTGTTTTTAAATTAAAAGGAATTTCTCCTTTATTTCTTTGACAAATAATACGTCTTCTCTGATAAGGAACAGTATCATCACCAAAATTTTCTATATACTCATCACTATTTAGTAATAAGTCAAAGAAAGATTGTAAGCCTTGAGATCCTATAACAATAGAAAAAGCTAACTTTTCTCTCTCATTATAAACATCCCTACCTAAAACACGTTGAACACACATTTCAACAAAACGGTAATTATTATTAACATCATAGTTTAAATAGCGAAATTGAGAAGACATTAATAAGCCTTTAACAAAATCTTTTAATTTGATTTGATTAAACCTTAATTGAGATTCTAAAAAAGGTTGCCGAGTACTAGATAAAATTTGATGCTCACTAAAAATTTGACGGTAAGTAGCCCAAATAATCTCATCCATTTCAGATGAAGAAGGTAAATTTTCTGTTGTGTATATCCTTGGTTGCTCTTCTCCAGCAAAGTAATCAAAACTATCAACTCTATGATTATGAGTAGATAGAGAATAATTTAAAATAGGAATAGACATAGTTAGTCTCCAAATTGATTCTAAACTAATAAAAAATTAAAAGCCATTATTATTATATTATAAAAGTAACTCAAATAGCCGGAACAATGTACTACATAATAATAATAAATATTAATTTATTATGCATAAATTAGATTAAGTTAAATACCAACGAGATTAAAAAAATAAAAGCAACGTTTTTTATACTCTATCTAATTTACATAATATTATACTAAAATTTAAGTCAATCTTATCAAGATAATGCAATGTTTTAGTAAAGTACAAGTATAAGTTTAGGAAAATAATTAGTTAATGTGGAGTTACAAAATAATGTATAATACTAATAAACTAACACTAGAACAAGAATTTAAACTAGCATTATATCGGAATAAAATATATGAAATGGAACATAAAAATGCTAGAAAATACTTAGTAAAAATTTTAAAAAAGATGATGATAAAGGATAACGTAATAAAATATTGTATAAAAAATTCTATAACTTAGAGTAATAAAGTTCATAAATGAATTTATCAAAATATATAAAAATTATTAACCTAATTGATGTAAACAAATTAAATATGTACAATTAATACAATAGAAATCTAACTAATTTTGTAACAAAATAAAATAGCTTAATAAGTATAAAGTACAGAATAAATATATAAAATATTTCTTTTTTTTGAGTTTTAAGAAAGATTAAAAAAAATCTGGAAAAAGTTATTTAAAGTGAAGAAGCAAAAAAGTACTTATTTCAATAATTAAACAGAAAATATATATATTCTAAAAATAATAATAAAAAAAATTACACCTATTTAAAGATAATTATTGAAATAAAATATTTATATATTTAGTACAAAAGCAAGTATTTTCATAAAAAAGTGAAATTATAGTTAAAAGACTTAAAATTTCATTATAAAAGAAACCAAGAACAAATATTAATTAATATTAATTTGTTATATATTTATATTTTACATGTTTTATATTATTAACCGACACCAATACATCAGCTTGTAAAAAAAATGACAGCTGAAACTTAGTTATTCTTTTACTAGAGTATAGAATATATAAAAATATTTAAGGAGAAGCTCAATGCTTGATGCATTTTCTAGAGTTGTAGTAAATTCAGATTCAAAAGCTGCTTATGTAAGCGGAAGCGACTTACAGGCACTTAAAACATTTATTAACGATGGCAACAAACGCTTAGATTCAGTAAATTATATTGTTTCTAATTCTAGTTGTATCGTATCTGATGCTGTTTCTGGTATGATTTGTGAAAATCCTGGATTAATTACTCCAGGTGGCAACTGCTATACAAATCGTCGTATGGCTGCATGCTTAAGAGATGGCGAAATTATTTTACGTTATATATCTTATGCACTTCTTGCAGGAGATGCTTCTGTATTAGAAGACCGCTGTCTAAACGGTTTAAAAGAAACTTATATAGCTCTTGGAGTACCTAGTAACTCTACTGTAAGAGCAGTAAGTATCATGAAAGCTGCTGCTGTTGCTTTCATCAATAACACAGCTTCAAAAAGAAAAGTGGAAGTAACTGAAGGTGACTGTTCTGCATTAGCAGCAGAGGTAGCTGGCTATTGTGATAGAGTAGTTGCTGCAATCAGTTAAGCTTCTTGAAAGTAAAAATTTAATTATATAAATATATAGATAGATATAAAACTATACTGAGGAGATCAATAATGAAATCAGTTATTACTACAACAATTAGCGCTGCTGACGCTGCAGGTCGCTACCCTTCTACTTCTGACCTTCAGTCAGTACAAGGAAACATCCAACGTGCTGCAGCAAGATTAGAAGCTGCAGAAAAGCTAGGTGGAAACCATGAAGCAGTTGTAAAAGAAGCAGGAGATGCTTGTTTCTCAAAATATGGATATCTAAAAAATCCAGGGGAAGCTGGAGAAAATCAAGAAAAGATCAATAAATGCTATAGAGATATTGATCATTATATGCGTTTAGTTAACTACTCTTTAGTTGTTGGAGGAACAGGTCCACTTGATGAGTGGGGTATCGCTGGAGCACGCGAAGTTTACAGAACATTAAACTTACCTAGCGCGGCTTATGTAGCAGCATTTAGTTTTACAAGAGACAGAATATGTACTCCTAGAGATATGAGTGCACAAGCTGGTGTTGAATTTTGCGCGGCATTTGACTATATTATTAACTCTTTAAGCTAATATAGTTACAGTCAAAAATAAGAAACATTAATCCTCAAAAACAAAATTAGAGTTAGACACACTAATTTTGTTTTTTTTTATTTTCTAGATATACTGATTCAAGTTTATAGATTATAATATATCCTATAGGAAAAAAATGAAAATAAAAATTCAGAATAATGAATCAGAACTTAATTGAAAATTATCTAATTAATATAGCATTCGGACTATTACTTATAGGACTATTAATAAATTGGTTAAATTTGATAATAAATACATATAAAGATTTAAGTAATATATCAAATATTTTAGTAATTAGCATAAACTTAACTTTAGCAACTATATTAATTTTAAGATGGATACAATACAAATACTTTCCACTAAGTAACTTATATGAATCCTTAATATTCCTATCGTGGTCACTAACTTTTGGACAAATTTTAATAGAAAAAAGGACTAAGAATAAACTAGTAGGAGCTATCACTTATCCAATATCTCTATTCATTATTGCTTTTGCTAGCTTATGTTTACCAAACGACATGAAAGTTGCATCTCCTCTTGTGCCAGCACTGAGATCAAACTGGCTGGTTATGCATGTGACAGTAATGATGATAAGTTACTCAACACTAATTATTGGTTCTCTACTGTCTATTTTATTCTTAATTGTCTCCCATGGAAAAAGAATAGATATACAAGGAAATTCATACAATAATTCTAAAAAGATATTAATGAAGTACAATTCAAGTGAAGTAAGCAGACTTATTGATAAAAAACATTATAATTATAATAATCAAGTAGTTGATAAAGTAAAGGACATTAATTTAATTGAATCACTAGACAATTTAAGCTATAGAATAATTGGTTTTGGTTTCCCTTTATTAACTATAGGAATTATTTCTGGGGCAGTTTGGGCTAATGAATCATGGGGAACATATTGGAGTTGGGATCCTAAAGAAACATGGGCATTAATAACATGGATTATATTTGCAATATACTTACATTCCAGACTAAATAAACAATCAAACAACAAAACACCTGCTATTATAGCGTCATTAGGATTTATAATTGTATGGATTTGCTATTTAGGAGTAAATTTTTTAGGTAAAGGCTTACATAGCTATGGATGGATTATGTCTTAAATGAGTTTAATTTACCAAATTATGCAAACTAAGCTTAATATATCTTATATAAAATATATAAAAAAGTGAATTAGTTTATAATTATAAATATCTCTTGACATTAAGCTTGAATTTGGAGTAAGAAACATGGAAAATAATTTTTATAATATTATCGCAACTATGCCAGACAACTCTTTATGGTCAGCAAAGATTGGAATAATAATGGTCTTCTGCAATTTACTTAGCATAGGAATTGGTAGATATGCAATAAAAATGCGAGGTTTAGGACCATCTATTCCTGTCTTCGGAATACAAGAATTTGGTTTACCCGAGCTTCTTGCAACTACTAGCCTAGGACATGTTATTGGAGCAGGAACAATAATAGGATTAAAAAGTATTGGAATTATAAATTAAATATTCCAATAGAGAATTAAATATCTGTTACTATTTTATTAACTCTTATCCTAGAATTTCAATTACTAGGATGCTTCATAAAATGTTCCTATTTGACGAAATTTTTGATATCTAAAATATTTACGTCGATCACTAGATAAATTTAGCAATAAGTTAAGTTCTGAGGTTATTTTGGACTTTAAGTTGTTAGCAGCTTCATAAGGATTCTCCTGTGAACCACCTAAGGGCTCTTTTATTATATCATCAATTATACCTAATGCTTTTAAGTCAGAAGATGTTATTTTCAAGGATTCTGCAGCTACAAGTGATTTAGTACTATCCTTCCATAAAATAGCAGCACAAGCTTCAGGTGTTGCTACAGTGTAAACGGCATATTCTAGCATCAAAATTGTATCACCAATACCTATACCTAAAGCACCTCCAGAACCTCCTTCACCTATAATAGTACATACTATTGGAACATCAAATGAGAACATTTCTTTAAGATTTATTGCTATCGCTTCACCTTGACCTAACTTTTCAGCTTCAATACCAGCCCAAGCTCCAGGGGTATCAATGAAAGTTAGAATCGGAAAATTAAAACGATTTGCGTGTTTCATTAATCTTAGTGCTTTACGGTAGCCACCAGGAGAAGCCATTCCAAAATTTCGCACAACATTATCTTTAGTATCTTTTCCTCTTTGGTGACCAATAAAAACAACTGTTATAGAATTTAAGCGGCCGATACCACCAACTATTGCAGGATCATCTGTACCTCCTCTATCACCATGTAATTCTATCCATTCATCCATTATATTAGAAACATAATTAAGTGTAGTAGGTCTATCTGACTGCCTAACTAAATGAAGCCTTTGTAAAGGAGTTAAAGAACTAAAAATATCTCTTTTCAGTTGCAATAAATTTAACTTTAATTTGCAAATTTGGCTCTGAATATTAGGAGATACTGTTTTGGAGTAAGTTAATAATTTATCCAATTGATCTAACTGATACTCAAATTCAATAACAGGCTTTAAAAAATTTAATGATAAAGCTTTTCTAACAACCATAAATGTAAAATATAAGTAAGTAATAAAAATTAAATAGATTGTATAAGTAGCAAATTTATAGTAGATATTTATAAACTATAAGTGGGACTAAATCAGTAAATGAGTAAATTAGATAAGATAGATTATGAAATAGGAATGTAATTTCACCAGAGATATCAATACTATTCTGTAGTAACAAATAAAATAAATAGAAAAAGCGAGGATCATCAAATCTTTGAGAAATTCTTGTTACAGACCTAACTAAATCATCATAATTTAATCCCTTGTATCCCTTAATGTAAAAATTTGGACATAGAAATACTGATTTTATGCAATTATTAGACATCAAATCAAATTGTTCCAAGTCATACTGAATTAAATCTAAAGGTACTATATCAAGAATTACATCATTAAATAAACCAGTTTGACTTGCCTCTATAACAGAGTTTCGAGGAATCAATGTACTTAACGAATCAATATGCAAAAGTATTATTACCTTATTTAATCTAAGATTAATATCATGAACATGGCCAATTTTAACACCTCTCAAGTTAACATTAGTACCCTTTTTCAAACCATATGCGTTATTAAATTCAATAAATAGTGTATAACCTCTTTTTTTTTTTATACTTAAAAAAGAAAGTAGCAAAATTATAATAAAAAAGATAAATATAAAGATATTTAATAATTTATAAAAAAATTTATTTAAATTATTATTGTGAAACAAAGAAATCTTGTTCATGTAAAAAACTTAATAGATACCATTAATTATTCTAATTATATTTTTAATTTCTCTTTAGGTGTACGAGAACTATTAAAATATGAGCCACCTTCTATACTATTTATACTACCTAAAGATGACAATGATCTGTAAATTTCATTAATATAAGCAGACATTTGAAAAATATTATTTTTTTGACGAATACATGAGCCAATACCAACACCAGAAGCACCAAAAAATATAGCTAAAGGACTTGATAAACTACTTACAGAGGAAGATGCAATAATTGGAACTTCAACTTGCTTGGATATAGCATAAGTAGATAAGAAAGATAAAGCAGCTAAACTAATTGATTCATAAATACTGTCTTTATATAAATCTGAAATATATTTTTTATTTTTGATAAATAAACTTTCGGTCTGAAGAAGACTAACACCTAGTTTTTCCAAGTCTTGCGCTAAATTAATTTGGTCTTTTAATGGAAGATAGTACGGAATCGTAACACAAATATCAATATTACCTACCAAAAATTTAACTTTTTTAGCAATCTCCAATATATCAGAAGAACTAAAATAAAGACCTTTTTTATAAAAGGGATCAAAATTACCAATCTCTACTAAATCTGCACCAGCTAAAACACAATTATATAAATCTATAGGGTTAATCGAAGACACACAAACTGTTATAGGAGATACTGATTTTACTAGCCGAACAATATTAGTATTAGCTATTATATCTACATAAGTATATGGATATTGTTCTGCTGCTTTCGTTATTTTTAAAATCTGATCAATATTAGAATTATTTATACCAGTTATAACTTTAATAGCACTTTTTGATTGAAAAATTTCATTTACTTTAGTATTAAACAAATTCATAAAAAAGAGTAAATTTTAATTTAATTTACATAAAACAATAACACATAAAACAAAAAAGGTAAATAAGGAATCATTATATAAATATTATGAATAATAATATTCAAATATTTATATTAAATAAAAAATTATCTATACAACATTAATATGTTAATCCCATACTACGAGTTGTTTCAGCTCCTAAATAAACACGTACACTTAGAAAATCCGTGGGGCAAGCCGTTTCACATCTTTTACAACCAATACAATCTTCTGTTCTGGGAGCTGAAGCAATTTGTCCTGCTTTACAGCCATCCCAGGGAACCATTTCTAAAACATCACAAGGACATGCACGAACACATTGAGTACAACCAATACATGTATCATATACTTTTACACTATGTGCCATATGGTTTTAACTATTCCTTTTTTAATTCTTAAAAGTAAGCAAAAAATTAATCTATAGCTAAAATATTACTATAAAAATAAATATTGGTAATAGATTGTGATAATATATTACAAACTAATTTATAAACATACCAAACAATTAAATTATTGCTGCAAGATACTTGAGTAGGAAGAATGTTCTAAACTAGTTAAAGCAGTATTTTGTTCTGAAGGAGGAACAACTTGCCAAAATTTTGATACATATTGGCTCCAATCAGATAATATTTCCTTTGCTTTCAGGCTTTTTGTTTTAATTTCGTAGAGTTCAATAAGATCTTTTAACTGCTCTTCAGCCTCTTGTGTAATAAGTTTCTGGACCATAACTATTTCATTGTTAATTTTTGAAATTAAATTATTGTCTTCATCTAGGAAATAAGCTAATCCACCTGTCATTCCTGCACCAATATTACGACCCGCATTTCCTAAAACTATAACAAGCCCACCTGTCATGTATTCACAAGCATGGTCACCTACACCTTCTATAACTGCTTGAGCTGCAGAATTACGAACAGCAAATCTTTCCCCAGCTTGGCCATTAACAAATAAATAACCACCGGTTGCACCATATAAGCAAGTATTACCAATAATTACGTATTTTGAAGCATTATATTTATTTTCAGAAGGAGGAGAAATAATAATTTCTCCACCATTCATTCCTTTACCTACATAATCATTGGCTTCACCAACTAGCCTTAAATGCATTCCGTTACAAATGAAACAACCAAAGCTTTGACCTGCTATACCAGAGAAATTAATTTGCAAGTTACCAGCAAATTTATTTTGTCCATACTTTTTAGCAATTAAACCTGAGATTCTAGCTCCTACGCAACGATCAGTATTAGCAATATCAATTGATTTAGTTACATTTAATTGATTTTCAATAGCATTTAATAAATTTACTTCGCCTAACAAATAATCATCTAAGACTTGACCGTTTTGGTGAATTTCACGATGAAAATTGATTAATTTACCTTTAGATACATTATATAATAAAATATCCAAATTTAAATTCTTTGTCTTGCTTAAGTTACTAGAGTCAAAGCTAAGTAAATTCTTTAAGCCAATAATATCTTTCAAACTTTTATAACCCAGCTGAGCTAAAATCTGCCTAACTTCTTGAGCTATAAAGCTAAAAAAGTTAACTAAATCAGCAGGAATTCCAGGATAGCGATTTCTTAAGTCTTGTCGTTGTGTCGCAACGCCAACAGGACAGTTATTAGTATGACAAATTCTAGCCATAACACAACCAGTAGCAATCATAGCAATAGTCCCAAATCCAAACTCTTCTGCTCCCATAATAGAGGAAATAATAATATCTTTACCTGTTCTCAGACCACCATCAACTCGTAAAACAACTTTATCTCTAAGCTCATTTTCAACTAACGTACTATGTACTTCGACTAAACCTAATTCCCAAGGTACACCAGCATGTTTAATAGAACTCAAAGGAGAAGCTCCTGTACCACCATCATGACCAGATATTTGTATAATATCAGCATTACCTTTAGCTACACCAGCAGCAATAGTACCTATACCTACCGATGCAACTAATTTGACAGAAACTTGAGCATTAGGATTAACTTGATGCAAATCAAAAATTAGTTGAGCTAAATCTTCAATAGAATAAATATCGTGGTGGGGTGGAGGAGAAATTAAGGTAACACCTGGTTTACAGTTTCTTAAAGTAGCAATGTATGGACTAACTTTTTTACCAGGAAGCTGGCCTCCTTCACCTGGCTTAGCCCCTTGGGCTATTTTTATCTCTAATTGCTTAGCATTAACTAAATACTCTGGTGTAACACCAAAACGACCAGACGCAATTTGTTTAATTGCGGAACTTGCAATATCATCATTCTTAAGTCCCTTCAAGTGAGAAAAACTTTCAGAAAGTCCCAAATCATTAATATCAGATATTGTGTTAAATCGAATTGGATCTTCACCTCCTTCACCTGAATTAGATTTACCTCTAATCCTATTCATAGCAATAGCTAGAGTTTCATGAGTCTCACGTGATAAGGCGCCTAAGGACATTCCTCCAGTACAAAAGCGTTCCATTATTAGATCAACCGATTCAACTTCATTAATATCAATTGGTTTTCTATCACTAGAAATTTTCAATAAATCCCTTAGATTGGCTGGACCTCTATCCTGAAGTAGAGATCTATACTTTTCATACAAGATAGCATCTATATTACGAACTGCTTTGTGAAGAGTCTTAGACATTTCTGGATTATTAACATGATATTCAGCACCCGGTCTATACTGTACATAACCTAAGTTAGGTAATTTTTTAGGTAAGTCAGCAATAAATGCCAACTTATATTGAGATAATGAATGCTTGAAAAATTCTTCAGAGTTAATACCTGCTAACCTAGATGTTGTATTCAAAAAAGATGTTTCCACAATATCATTACCTAAGCCCAAAACTTCAAAAATCTGTGCACCATGATAACTTGAGATCAAACAAATACCCATTTTAGATAAAATTTTCAGTAAACCTTTTTCTATTGCACTACGATAATTGTTCTGAGCCTTCTGAATACTAATTTCAGCTATCTTACCATTAGACATTAATTTCTGCGTCTTAGGATTTTGCCACCATTGTCTAACAGTTGAAAAGGCTAAATAGGGACATATTGCACTAGCTCCATAACCAATTAGACAAGCAAAATGATGAGTATTCCAACATTGAGCAGTTTCCACTATTAACGATACCTTATGCCTCAACTGTTTCTTAATTAAATAATGATGTAAAGCACCAACAATTAACAAAGGAGGAATAAAAATAGCATTACTATCTATAGAATTAACACGATCTGTTAAAATAATTAACTGTGTTCCTTCATTTATATCTTCAACACACTTACGACAAATTGCTTGTATATTTTTGTCAAAACTAGATATAGAATCGTCTAATTTTAAAAAGGTACTAATTGATGAAACATTAAATATACTTTGAGAAATTAATGCCAATTCATTTTCATTAATAATAGGCGAATTTAATTGTATAGATTTAGCCATATATTCATTAGGCTCAAGAAAGTTACCTTTAGGACCAAGATATGTAACTAAAGACATAACTAAGCTTTCACGTAAAGGATCTATAGCCGGATTGGTAACTTGAGCAAAGCGCTGTTTAAAATAATCGTATAATAAGTGAGGCTTATCAGATAAAACAGCTAATGGTATATCATCTCCCATACAAAAAGTTGGCTCTTTTGCAGAACTCGCCATATGTTCGATTACTAATTCAACATCTTCGTTTGAATAACCAAATGCAGTATGTAAACGAGTTATACCTACTAGATCTGATGTAACACTAGAATAATATAATTGAGGATCAATTTTTACTTGGTACTTCTTAAGCCAAGATTTGTAAGGCAATGCTTGGGAGACAGTTTTTTTTATAGTTAAGTTATCTAGAATTAAATTATTAACTAAATCAACACATAACATTTGACCAGGTCCCAACCTTCCTTTATCTATAATAGTAGAATAATCAACATTTAATATACCTGTCTCAGAAGACAAACAAACAAAACCATCTTTGGTAATGAGATATCTAGCCGGTCTTAACCCATTCCTATCTAAAGTAGCTCCAACCTTTTTACCATCACTAAAAACAACTAATGCAGGGCCATCCCATGGCTCTTGTAAATGGTTATAATATTCGTAAAAATCAATTATTTCTGGAGCAAAATCTAAGGTTGGCTGGTTATTATAGGCTTCAGGAATTAAAATCATTAAAGCTTCTTCAGGACTCTTACCTGATCGAACTAATAATTCTAATATAGAATCTAAATTTGCTGAATCACTATTATATAAATTTGTGATAGGAGTTATTGTATCATTATAATTACTCCAATCACCTTGTTGAAATAAAGGTTCTCTAGATCTAGTCCAATTAAGATTACCTAATAAAGTATTAATTTCTCCATTATGTGCCATAAAACGCATTGGCTGTGCCAAGGGCCACTTTGGCATAGTATTAGTACTAAATCTTCTATGGTACATAGCAAAATTACTGATATATAGCTCATTACTTAGATCTAAATAGTACTTAGGCAAAGCTTCTGAACGAACCATTCCTTTATATACAATAATACGAGCGGAAAAGGAACAAATATAAAAGTTTTTATAAATTTCGGCATCAGCACTACTAATTACACTTTCTATCTTTTTTCTGATGATATAAAGAATTCTCTCTGTTTCATCTTCATTTAAGATTGGAGATTCTACTATACATTGGATAACAAATGGTTCATTTTTTAAAGCATTTTGTCCTAAAATACTAGAATTAACAGGAACATGTCGCCAACCAATAATAGATAAGTTGTATTCTTTTAAAACCCATTCAAAAACCTTCTTTACATAGTCTATGTAATTTGGACTAATAAAAATCATTGCAACAGCTCTACAGCACTTTTTATTAACTAAATTGCTAGATATAGAAGATAATAATAAATCCCAAGGTATTTGAGTTGTAATACCAGAACCATCTCCTGACAGAGAATCAGCACTACACCCACCTCTGTGCTCCATACAGCTTAGAGCCGTTAGTGCTTCATTAACTATATAACGCGAAGGCTTTTGATTGATTTGAGTAATAAACCCAACTCCACACGCGTCTCTTTCATCAACTACAGAGGGGACACCTGAAAATTGATTCAATCTATAAGTAAAATTTTTAGATGCTTGCATATTATATGTATAAATTAAATAATAAAGTATAATTTTAATATATCTATATAACAAAAAAGTATTAAAGGATACTTATTACTAAAACTAATTAAAGTAATAATCTATTATAGTAAAATATTAAATTAAAGTATTATTTAAATAGTATTACATAGATTTCAAAAAAACATACATGAACAAAATTAGAAAAAATAATCTTTAGTAAAGGTAGAAATTAACTAATAATGATGAGTAAATATAACGAACGATTATCAGCCACAGCACGTTTAGAGTACATAACATATAAAACAGAAGAACTACTTGAACTAGCGCAAAATAGATACAAAATTACAATCCAAGTTGCAAATAGGGCTAAACGGAGAAAATATGAGGACATAGAAATTATTGATGACCCAGTTAATAAACCTATTATAAAAGCTATTATAGAAATGGTAGATGAAATTACAGAACCAGAAATTCTGAATGACTAAAATTAGTTAATAGAATAAATAAATTTTAATATTTATTAATAATAAAATATAAGTCTTATTATAATATTATATCTAAGTACATACAAGAAAGTAAAAAATTATTCATACTTGAAACAAAGAAGGAGAAATCAATATGCTAGATGCATTTGCAAAAGTTGTAGCACAAGCTGATGCAAGAGGAGAATTTTTAAGTAATACACAGATTGAAGCACTTGAAAAGATAGTAAGCGAAGGAAACAAAAGGCTAGATACAGTTAACAAAATGAACTCTAATGCTTCCGCTATTGTTACAAACTCCGCAAGAGCATTATTTGCTGAACAACCTCAACTAATTCAGCCTGGTGGCAATGCATACACAAGTAGAAGAATGGCAGCTTGCCTAAGAGATATGGAAATTATTTTAAGATATGTCAGTTATGCTATGATGGCAGGGGATTCTAGTGTCCTAGATGATCGCTGCTTAAATGGCTTGAGAGAGACATATCAGGCCTTAGGAACTCCAGGAGCTTCAGTAGCCGTAGCAGTACAAAAGATGAAAGAAGCATCTATTGCACTAGTTAATGAGTTAAATGGTGTACCAACAGGAGACTGTAGTTCACTAGTATCAGAACTAAGCATATACTTTGATAGAGCAGCTGCAGCAGTTGTATAAAATCACACTTAATATAAATAAAACGACAAAACACCTAATAAGGAATATAAATTTACTATGAAAACACCGATCACAGAAGCAATAGCATCAGCAGATAGCCAAGGTAGATTCTTAAGTAATGCAGAACTACAATCAATAAATGGACGTTACCAAAGAGCATCTAAAAGCCTAGAAGCAGCAAAAGCTTTAACAAGCAACGCACAGAGACTAATAACAGGCGCTGCACAAGCTGTTTACATAAAATTTCCCTATGTAACTCAAATGCCTGGCCCTAGTTATGCTTCAAGTGCAATTGGTAAAGCTAAATGTGCACGCGATATAGGCTATTATTTAAGAATGACAACATATTGTTTAGTCGTAGGAGCTACTGGACCTATGGATGAATACTTAGTTGCAGGACTAGAAGAAATTAATCGTAGCTTTGAATTATCTCCAAGTTGGTATATAGAAGCAATTGAACACATTAAAAATACACATGGATTGACAGGTCAAGCAGCAAATGAAGCTAACACATACCTAAACTACGCAATAAACGTACTAAGCTAAATCCAATCAAAAAATTTTTTAGAATATACATAAAATTAGAGTATATTGGACTTAAACTTATTCAAGTAGTAACAAAACTAGAAATCAGAAAATGTCTAGTTTTGTTTTTGTTTATAAATTATTAGATCATTAAGTTAAATAACATTCAATATTTTTTCACTCTCATAAAATTTAAAATTAAGAAAATACATCAAAATTTTTGCTTTATATGCATAATCAACCTACTAATCCTATTATATTAACAATTTTAGACGGCTGGGGTTACTCAGAAGAGAACAAAGGAAATGCAATTAGACTAGCAAATACACCTACCATAGATAAAATATGGAAAAAATATCCAAAATCCTTACTTAGTGCTTCAGGAGAAGACGTAGGCTTACCAGAAAATCAAATGGGTAACTCAGAAGTTGGGCATACTACAATAGGAGCCGGAAGAGTTATTAACCAAGATTTAGTACGAATTCATAAATCAATAGAAACAGGAGAATTCTTTAGAAACGAAGCAATACATACAATATGTAAAACAGTTGAAAATAAGCAATCTAAGTTACATATTATAGGACTATGTTCAAATGGTGGTGTACATTCACATATAGATCATCTAAAAGCAACAATCGAAATAGTTAAAAACTATAATCATACTGTATGTTTACATCTAATCACAGATGGAAGAGATACTAAACCTAAAGTAGCTATTGAGTTTTTAGATGATATTTATAAACAAGTAAATAGCTATAAAAACATAAATATTTGCACTATAAGTGGCAGATATTATAGTATGGATAGAGACTGTAGATGGTCTAGAACAGAACAAGCTTATAAAATGTTGGTAAATAATCATAATATAGAAGAGAACACAAACTATAAGAATCTAATTAATAACTACTATAAAAATAGCATTTCAGACGAGTTTATTCCACCAACACGAATTTACAAGGGCAACATATCAGATAGTGACGGCATATTATTCTTTAACTTTCGACCAGACCGTATCAGACAATTAATACAGTGCTTAGCAAAGAACAACTTTAAAGGTTTTTCAACTAAAAAAATATCAAACTTGATGTTTACAACGTTTACAGATTATGATCCAAATTTAAAATTAACCACTGTTTTTCCTGCGCAAATTCATAAAAATTTCTTAGGCAAAATAGTATCAAGCAAAAACTTAAAACAATTTAGATTAGCTGAAACAGAAAAATATGCGCATGTAACTTACTTTTTCAACGGCGGTAACGAAGAACCTTTTCCTGGTGAAGATAGAGAATTAATACCAAGCCCAAAAGTAGATACATATGATCTGAAACCAGAAATGTCAGCTTATCAAGTAACAGATAGCTTAATAAAAGCTATAGACAAAAAAATATATAAATTTATAGTAGTTAACTATGCTAATCCAGATATGGTAGGACACACAGGAAATCTGGAAGCAACAATAAAGGGAATAGAAGTAGTAGACAAATGCATAGAAAAACTACTAAGTAAAGTAAATTCAGTTAGTGGAACTTTAATAATTACAGCTGATCATGGTAATGCAGACTATATGATAGACTCAAATAATCAACCTTGTAAATCGCATAGTACTAATCCTGTCCCCTTTATTCTAATCACAGGCAGTAAACTAGAGCTATATTCACTAAAACCGAATGGTAACTTAGCAGATATAGCACCAACAATTCTAGAACTATTAAAAATTAATATACCAACAGAAATGAATGGTGAATCTCTAATTAGCAATAATCATGTACATACACTCAATAAAACTAATTAGACTTAAATCAAATAAAACAAATGAAAAAAGTTATCATATATAATGAATCTCTATATAAATAAATTCACCAAGTTTCATTCTATATGTATTTTACCAGTACAAAAAATGAAAGATTTAAAAAGTAAGCTACCCGATTTAATAAACAATAAATGGCAACTTATTTTAATAAACGAAGGATCATTAACAAATAATATACAATATTTAAGTAATAGTAAAATATGCATTAAAGCATTACAAAAAGGATATAAAAAATATAATGATAAAAATAGAATAATAAGATACGTTTGGATGGAGACATCAATCTACACAAGTTTAATATTTGCTAGATCATTATGGATCCTAACGTGTAATAACTTATCATTAATTAATATAAATTCGAATCATCCAATAGGATTATCTTTTATTACAAGACAAATTGACATTTATAAAGAAATGCATGAGATATATTATGGGTATTGTCAAAAGATAGAAAAAGAAATAAGATTTAAAGAACCAATATGGGGAAGAAAATATACTCTCCGCTACAAAGGGGAATCTTATATAACAATACAAGAGTTTTTTTCTCCTCGAATAACCAATTTATTTAAATAAGTATAGAAATGCTAAATCTTTTATTAGATCAACCACTGAAAAAATATCAAAGGGTAATAAATGAAATCAATAATGAATACAATAAAATATCTAAATATTCTGATAAAGACCTAAAAGAACAAAAAAACAAACTTAAACTTAAAATAAATCAGAAAAGAACCAATCTAAATCTAATATTATCTGAAGCATTTGCTACAACAAAAGTAGCTATTTTCAGGGCAACTGGCATGGTACTATTTGACGAACAATTACTTGCAGGAATAATCTTGCATAAAAGAAATATAGCAGAAATGAAAACGGGAGAAGGCAAAACATTATCAGCTCTACTGCCAGCATATTTACATGGTTTAAGCGGCAAAGGTGTTCATATAATAACAGTCAATGACTACTTAGCAGAAAGAGATTCTATACTAGCTAAGAAAATTTTTGCCTATTTAGGACTTACAATCGGAATCATTACACAAAATACGGAGCATTATGCAAGAAAAAAGGAATATGAGTATGATATAACATACATTACAAATAGTGAACTAGGTTTTGATTATTTAAAGGATAATATGGCCGTTAATAATAATGATCTTGTACAAAGAGGATTACACTATGCAATTATAGATGAAGTTGATTCAATATTAATTGATGAGGCGAGAACACCATTGATAATTTCTGGAGAAACTAGTATTAAAAGTAATTTATACGAAAGGTCAAAAGATATTTCTAGTATATTAAAAAAAACAATACATTACGAGGTAGATGAAAAGTCTAGAAGTATTACATTAACAGAAGAAGGGGTAACACTCTGTGAAGAAACTTTACAAATCAAAAATTTATACGATGTCAATATACCATGGATCAAGTATATTATTAATAGTTTGAAGGCGAAAGAATTATTCTTAAAGAACAAGGATTACATCATCAAAAATAATCAAATCGTCATTGTTGATGAATTTACAGGTAGAATTATGGAAGGCAGAAGATGGAGTGATGGCCTACATCAATCCATTGAAGCTAAAGAAAACGTAAAAATAGAAGCAGAAAATCAAACACTAGCTTCGATAACATACCAGAATCTATTTTTGCTATATAGCAAATTATGTGGTATGACCGGTACAGCAAAAACGGAAGAGTATGAATTTTCTAGCATATACAAAATGTCTGTCATAGAAGTACCTACACATAAAAAGTGCATAAGAAAAGATTTACCAGATCTTGTATACCGATCTGAATACTACAAATGGGAGGCCATCGCGAATGAATGCTTTGATATGCATCAAATAGGAAGACCAACTCTAATTGGAACAACAAGCATTGAAAAATCTGAATTACTAGCTAAGATGCTTAAAGAAATAGGAGTACCATATAATCTTTTAAATGCTAAACCTGAAAATATTAGTAAGGAAGCTGAAATAATAGCACAAGCAGGCAAAAAATATTCAATAACTATATCCACTAATATGGCTGGCAGAGGAACAGATATTATATTAGGAGGAAATCCTAAACAAATTACCAAACTAGCAATTAAAAATTATCTAAGACGTAAAAAAGATAATCAAACTATATACAATAATCCTACTGAAGAGATAGAAAATATTTTAAATATAGAAGAGATAAAAATATTGAAAGACTGTTATAAAGACACAGGAATTAACAACGATAGCACTGATAAATTTATTGAAAATATAACTAACAAAGATAATTACAATAATTTATACAACACTTATTGTCAATTGTTAGAGAAATATAAAATAAGATGTAAGCAAGAAAGAAATGATATTATCAACCTGGGCGGACTATATGTAATTGGAACAGAAAGGCACGAGTCAAGAAGGATAGACAATCAGCTAAGAGGGAGAGCAGGCAGACAAGGAGATAGAGGAAAATCTCGTTTTTTCCTAAGTTTACAAGATAATCTATTTAGGATCTTTGGTGGTAATAGCATAGAAAATATTATGGAAAAACTTAATATTAGTGAAACAACTCCCATAGAATCAGTTATTTTAAGTCAAAGCCTAAACTCTGCACAGAAAAAAGTTGAAGGCTACTTTTATGACATTAGAAAAAAACTATTTGAATATGATGAAGTAATTAATAATCAGAGAAAAGCAATATACAAAGAGAGAAAGAAAATATTAAACTTATCATTTACAAGAGATTGTGTCATAGAATATGGGGAGTATACTATTAGTGAAATGCTAAAAGAATATTATAAAAATAATAAAAACGAAACTATTTTAAAACAAATTATACAACTTTTAAATATTACTGATAACTTTGATAGCAATCAAATTAAAAAGATGAGATTTGATGAAGTTAAAAACTTTTTATGCGAACAATTCAGAATTAGTTATGACTTAAAAGAAAATTATTTAGAGCAGTTAAGGCCTGGATTAATTAGACAATTAGAAAAATATTACATTTTACAACAAATAGATAAAGCGTGGCAAGAACACATCAACAAAATGAACATACTCAAAGAATACATTGGATGGAGAAGCTATGGACAACAAGATCCATTAATAGAATATAAAAATGAAGGATTTCATTTATTCATCAATATGATTACTTATATTAGACAAACTGTTATCTATTTAGTAATGAGATCAAGACTAATAATAGAGATATCATAAAAAATGTAAAAGTATCTAAGAATATTCTAATACGCTGAATTTCTCTTTAAGAAAAGAAAATTCGTTATAATACATATTGGCAAGACTCTTCATATCATAATGTAGGAAAAAGATAGGAGTTTCTAATATTGGTCTAAGCTGTACATTAATAGTTGCTTCTACACGTCTCTTTTATCTAAGAAGGGAAAATAAAACTGTTGATATTCTGTGTTAAATTCTACAGGTAGATACAAATCACAGCGGTCAGTAAAGGACATTTTTTTTATTCTTTCCTTTTATAAAACATACAATTTATAGTAAAAAAATAAAAGAAGCAAAGTATTAAGACCTTAATACTTTGCTTCTTTTTTATTCAGAATCACTTTGATAATCCTGTTGAGTTTGTACTGGTGTTAAGGAAGTTTTTGAAACTGGTATTTGTACTTCTTTAGTTATTATTTGTTCTTCCATTTGGCTCTTTATTTCTTGCCACTTACTACTTGGTAATGTGTACTTAGAAATTTGTCCAGAGCATATTAATATAGCATTATCAATTAAATGCATGATATGTACTGTATCTTTAATTCTATATCTCCTATTAGGGATGGTAGTAACTAAGAGATGATGCATTGTACCTATCATCTTCTTATCAGTACTTGACACAAGACTTAAAGTCTCTTCTGTCTGTCCATCTGTAGGTGGATTAAGCTTCTTAATAAAAATAGCTTGATCTCTATTAACACATATATAAAAAGGTTTCTGCGCTTCTTTATTCAATATACTTTATTCAATATAATAGAAATATTATATTCTAAATACTCTCCTTCTAGAATTTTTATACTAATTATATTCTTATCACCTGCAAGATACAAACCTACAGGTATCAGTATGTTAGGTATAAAAGCTAAAAGCAATCGGAAAACATGTTTTTTCATATTTTAATGGAGTTTTAGCTTAATTTGGCAAAAGCCATTATAGGGTGAAGAATATCAAAAGACTTAGCTCCTTTGTTCTGTAAAGGAAAAACAATATTATATATAACACCTGTATCTTTGATTTTATACTGTGTTGTATATAGAAGACCACAAGCAGCTACCAAATTATCCATTTCAGTAGATTCTTCGTAATCAATACCATAGACCTTTACATTGGTAGGTAAAGGTCTTCCTTCAAACCGAATAGAAATGCTCATTGTTTTCAAAAAGGTATCATTTACATCAGTCTCTGCTAATCCTCTAACACATATAATAGGTAATTCAAGTAAATCTAACTTAGGACTTTTTTCAAAGGATAAGTAATGTTTACAGTTTCCCAATAAACATCTTTACTCTGTAGTAATAATAATGGTGTTAATATATCCTCCATGAAAGAGATAAGAAAATCATATACACTAAGTTGTTTTGACTGTATAAATTTAGTATTTAACAAATAATTCAGCACTTTAACTTGTAAATTAGGCATCTTATAACAAAAGCGTAATTTTATTAGTATTGTTGGGTATACAAAAACATGTTTCAATTGTTCAAACATTATTGTTTATCTAGGTATCTTTTTATGAATTTTGTTTTTTTTCACTAACAGAACGCGCTTCAACATGTATAATAGACTCTTTTCTAAGAGTTTCTTGCAATTTACGAAGAAAATGCCTTGCAACAACGACAACACCTATACAAACAAGGACAGATCGTATCAATATAACGATAAAACCTATATAGTTAATTGCTTTGTCTGAGACACGAATAATAAAAGTTTGTCCTTGCATGTTGTTAATTATGTGTCGAGAATCTATTTTACCAGCTAATAAATCAGGCATTTTATCAGGTTGGACTTGATTAGGATTCTGTCCATTCCTTCTAGAATAACCAATAGAGGAAACCAAAAAACTTACCAAAGAAAAACCGGTTTTAAGAAACCAATAAGTTCTATTATTAGTAGCAAGATCTCTATTCTTTAGAAATTTAGATACAAAGTAATTTGCAATTGAAAAAGGAGTAAAACGTCTAGCAGGTTCATTTACAGATATTATAGTGTTACCAATTTGGTACGTAAAGATAGTAGCAATAACCATCAAGCCAGCATTAACAACAGGATTTGTTCTAGCAATAAAAGGTAAGCGTAAAAGGCAAAGAAAAAGGCTAGTTGGCATAATAAAAAAACGTTAAAAGGGAAAAAATCAAAGATTTTGACTGGAAAAAGCAAAAAAACTACGTGAATTACCATCAAAAATACTAATTTTTGGGGACACGCAGTTTTTTTCATAAGTAAAGGGCTAGAAAAGTGCACAAAATCAACACTAATGGAGAAGGCCCCATTACATACATATAAGTTTCTCTTTTCGATACTCCTCTATGTAGTTTTTCAGCATATCAAATTTCTGTTTTTTTGAATGTTCTGTGATATTTCTTTTTCTCTTTATAAATTTATTTTCTCCCTCATCAATTTTTTTCTGTATATCACATACCATTTTTTTGTAGTTTAGAAATCCTTCTTTATCTGTATATATAGCTTCATATGATTGCCTGAATTGTCTCTTTAGATTTTGATGCTCTGTCTCCCAAGATTTATATTGGCAATGCCTCTTAAATAAAAACATAGATAAAATACATTCGTTTAGCAGCCTCACTCTATAATCAATGTCACCAACAAATTTGTTATTCTCCCTTAGTCTTTCATATTGTTGTTTATAATTGTTTGTTTTAATTATTGTTTCCTCTACAAAAGGCTCTTCGCGTCTAACTCTGTTAGGGTTTTTGTATATAGAATCCAGCTACCCTACAACCCTATTGCTACTGCCTTCAAGCTTTTTCTTCTCTACATTGAAAAGTAGGTATTCTCTATTCTTATAAGACCTCATTTTGGTTTTTAGGATATCTTCTTTAAAGTATATTTGGTAGTTAGATGCACCATGTGTGGAAAGTCCTGTAAAAATAGCTTTTATTTCTAGTTTATATTGGTTAACTACCTTAATTCTTGAAAAACACTTTTTAATGTGGCTTTCTATAAACTCTTCAATTTTCTTTTTGTCAAGCATGCAAATATCATTCTCTTTTGTTTTTTTTCCTAATAGGTATCCTAGAGAAAGGTCCTTCATAGGTCCTATTTTCTTTAGACGGTTGTATTTCGCATTTGTAAGAGAATATCTAGACTTCACTACATGATTTAACTCGAAGCAACATCCATCTGTAATGGTTTGTGTACCGTGTAGTGCTTCTTCCATATACCAAGCCATTGCTCTTGCTCTTGATGTTATGTTATAGTATTACCGATGTAAAAATAAGGACTTACGATGTCTCCATAAACAGTATTGACTACTAGTTTAATAAACTCGTTCATAGGTCTTTCATCCGCTTTATTTTTATCATATATTTTACGTAAATCGAGCAATTTCGTGATTAATATATCACCTAAATTACAACTAAACCAGTAATGGTTTTCCATACTGATAGTTTTTATAATGCATTTCTGTTATGTAATATGTGCTTTACAACTGTTTCTTCCTGGTTTTAAACTACACTTTTCCTTGTAGTTTTCTAGAGAGTTACACCGGAAAGATTTAGGATAAAAAGCTGCTGCGATAACATAACATTTAGACATACATTCTTCTCTTTCGCCTTTGTTAAGGCTATAACGTATCCATTCAAGGCCATCGGACTGGAGAGGTGCTAAATGTATCTGTCTGCTATAGATTCTCGTGTGATCGCCTTCAAGTACTTCATCTAATTCTTCTATTTCTAACTTATCTGTGTCTGTTTGTAGTATGTCATACACATTATCAGGAGGAAACCAACTGATGAAAAAGTCTTGGTCAAAAGATAAATCTTGAAAGGTAGAGATACGGCAAAACCATAAACCATCTACAAGCTCTTCTTCATATCGTTTCAAAAATTTTTCTAAAGTATCATATTCATTTATACAACTATCTATTTTATAATCTATAATAACAGGACGTCCTACAGGATAATCTTGTAGTTTTAGTCCCTTGCCATAACAACCATTTATGTCTATATCTACTAAAACTTCAGATAGAGAAGGTTCTGTTGGTCTATTATTAAAGCAGCGTCCTCCATTTATTTTTGCTAGATAGATTTGTGTGCTACTAAAGTTTTCTATTAAAGTATTATGCGAAGCATGTTTGATTTGTCGTCTTAGTAAATTTGTGTTATTAATTTTAAAATAAGATAAAAGTGCTGCTTCTAGTAAACAATGCACACTTGCTGCTATTGTTGGTTTAGGAGGTATATAATACTCTTCTAAACCTAGCAATTTGTATAATTTTGCAAATAGTTTGCTATGGCCCTGTAAAGCTTCGTAATTCATTAAGTCACCTTGGGCATAATTTACGAACTTATGTGGTGATTCTCTAAAAACTTCCAGCATATAACGTTTTTCATTTTCTTGTATTAGGCTCTTGGTTGCGTTTTTTCCTATTGTCATAATGTATTGTAACTAATTTTTCCTTGTAGGGCACAATTATCACAAGCACCAATAAAAACTTCAAAAGGACCTTTATATATTAGTACAAACTTGTTCATGTTTATGTATGACTCTAACACTCTAGATTTCTTACTTTAAAATCGCAATCTTCTATCGTGCTTAATACATCCCTTCTTTTTATTATTACTTAGTACACCCTTTTTAATGACTTCTAATCAATCGTCTCTGAATAACCTGCCTATATCAGCAACTAAAAAGAAACCGTAGAGATATACATATAGTTTATTATATTTCTTGGGTTTACTTTCTAAGTAAGTAATTTTAAAACCTTTAGATTTTAAAAGGTATAATAGAATCCAACAATAAAGTTAAAAAAATAATATTGACATAAACAAGAAAATTGTTTAATCTATTCATATATAATTGTAAATATCAATTATCAAGCCTTATGAGAGCCCCCATCGTCTAGAGGCCTAGGACATCTCCCTTTCACGGAGGTAACGGGGATTCGAATTCCCCTGGGGGTACTTAGAAAAAGATCTAGATAGTTTTTTTAATTACTATAGAGTCCTTCATTTGACTACAGAAAGATCCTAGGTAAGAAACATCATCACTATCAACCTCATTAGAAAGAATACGAACAAAAGCACTACCTATAACTAAACCGTCTATATCCCATTGGGAAATCTGTGACACTTGAGATGAATTTGAAATTCCAAAGCCTAACATAACAAGTTTATCAGTCTTAGATTTAATATAACTAGACAAGCGACTAATTTCATAGTTAACATTTTTTCTAATTCCAGTGACACCAGTACCACTAACTAAGTATATACAACCAGGTGCCTTAGAGAGAATACTAGTAATTCGATCCATTGAACTAGTAGGAGCAATAAATAGTATTAGTTCAATATTATATTTAGAACATAGGTAATTTAAATAATCGGTCTCTTCTATAGGAAGATCAGGAATAATTAAACCTTTGACACCTAAATACGAAATCTCTTTGATAAATCGATCTATTCCTCTCACTAAAACGGGATTATAGTATGTAAATATAACAATAGGTGCAGTTAATTTGGGGTTGATCTGACTTAGTAGATTAAATACTTGATCTATATATACTCCCTGTTGTAATGCAACTTTAGAAGATTCTTGTATAATTGGACCATCTGCTAAAGCATCAGAATAAGGTATACCTAATTCTATTATATCTGCACCTTTCTGATCTAAAGTATAAAGGGCTTTCAACGTTGTCTCTAGACTGGGATATCCAGCAGTAATAAATGGTATTAATGCACAAGTGGATTTTTGGCGTTTTTTTTGTAAGATTTGAGAAATTAAGTTCATAGCAATCAATTTAAAATAAGTATATAAAATCTAAATAATATTAAAAAAAGTAAAGTGGGATGCCCGGGACTCGAACCCGGAACTAATCGGTTAAAAGCCGAGTACTCTACCATTGAGTTAGCAACCCATATATAAATAGATAACATAATAACATAATTATTACAACTCATAAATCAAAATTTTATTAAACACTTAATAATTATATGAAAAAGAATGTACTAACTGCTATTTCAGGTGGACAAGATTCTATATATCTGATAGAGATCTTGAAAAAACTTAGAAAACACCAAAAATTGCAAGCATATAATCTACATATTATATATATTTATATTGATCACCAATGGAGAAATGACAGTAAAACTAATGTAAAACATATTATTAACTATATTAAATCTATCAATGGTAATATTCATGTATACCAAGACAAATATAAAATACTTTCAGAAAGTGATTCGAGAATAATAAGGTATCATATTATTTTTCAACATGCTTTAAAAAATAAATGTCAACTAATAGTTACAGCTCATAACAAAACAGATAAAATCGAAACATTTTTACAAAACTTATTAAGAGGATGTGGAATAGAAGGAGCAACAAGCCTAATAACACATTGTATCAGTGATACAGATTTAAATATATTTAGACCATTATTAAATACAACAAGAAATCAAATATACTGGAAATGTAAAAGATATAATTTACCTATATGGTCAGATATGACTAATTATATTTATAATATTCAGAGAAATAGAACTCGAAATGAACTAGTACCATACTTAAAAAAATATTTTCATAACAATTTAGAAAAAAATATAGAGTATTTGCTAAAAAGCTACTACTATGATAGTGAGTATATTAGACAAAGTGTTATAAAAGTTTACCTAAATATAATACATAATAAATATATATCTATCAACTATCAAAAACTAAAGAAGCAGAACATAGCATTGCAATTTAGAACTATACAATTATTCAGTTTCCATAATCTTAGGATACAACTAGATCACAAAATAGTAAATCATATAGTAAAAACTATAAACAACAAATTGAGTATAGTTAATATAGACATAAAATATAAATATCTCATATTTAATTTTAATAGAAATTGGATGTATTTAAAAATACAAAAATATTAACAAGGATATTAAAATTTGTACAAAGTAATATACTATAATTAGTATATAAAAATATAATTAATTAAAAGGTAAATAATATATGATTAACTGGCAGGTTATTGGACAACTAGTAGCATTAGGTATAATAGTCGCTGTAGGACCAGCAATTATTATTTTACTATCTCTCAATAAGAGTAACTTATAAAGAAAATCTGTTATGAATCACAATATTAAATTGATTAACTAAAAAATAATAATACAATAAATAAGTAAAAAACGATACTGTTGATAGAAAAACAGTAAGTTTTTTTAATACAAAAAATCCAATATAAGAATAAAGGTAATTAAAATATATTTTAGATTTTGGTACATGAAAGTTAAAATTTCAACATAAACTAACATAATACTATAGTCTAAAAATAAATTGCAAAGTTAGAAAATTTGATGTACAACATAAATATGATAACAATAATAATAAAAAATCAAATATTTATTTTTTCTAATTACAAATAGAATCTTTTTATTCACAATTCACAAATTAAGTAAAGCAATAATAATAGATAATGTCAACACTAAAAAATAAAATTGATATCGATATTAAATTACATACAAAATATTTAGCATTTTATAAATAAAAACAATTATTTAATAGAACTTAACAATAAGTCATTATCAATAACCTGATGTTTACCAGCAAACTCATTATCACTTGTTAAGAAAAGCATACAATGACATTCTTTTCTCTCTCTCATTGGAACACATGGACAATTCCAGTAAGTATTAGCAACTTCTTTCATTTTGTCATCATAATGACGACAAGGACATAAAGGAGCACCATATTCATCTTTATGTTTAGCAAGACCTTCTATAACTACAGCAGTAACAGTTCTATCTGTACAAAAGAATGTTCCTGTTCTTTTGGCATAAGCTTCGGAAAACTTACGCATTGCTTCAAGACTCTCAGGTATTTTTCCAAACTTAGAATTAATCATAAGATATAAAAAGATAATTTTATATAAATATTAATACATATATATTTTAATATATAGCAGTTAATAGGATATTATAACAACAAAAAATAATAGATTAAACAAAATGTTAACATTATGAAAATAAGAATAAGAAATAAAATAAAATATACTATATCAATATAAGAATCATTGCAGGCAAATTTAAATGACAGCATCATATTTACCATCTATTTTAGTACCTTTAGTCGGAATACTTTTTCCAGGCATAACAATGGCTTTACTATTTTTATATATAGAACAAGATAACATCTCATAAATAAAACTAAATAAACCATTATATATAGAAACAATATATAAATGGTTTATAATAAACGAACAAACTAACAACTAAGTGAAAATCGTAAATGTTTTATAAAGAAGATCCTATTCCAGAATAAGAACCATAAATAAAAATTCCCAACACTGTAATAACAGCTATACCTCCAACAGTTGCAACTAACCACAAAGGAACTCTACCTGTATTTGACATATTGCTTAATTCTCCAATAAATCGTTATAAGATTTAGTACACTAATATATTCAATAAATAATGAACTTTTTAAATTTTTTTTAATAACTACCAAATAGTATTTTAGTTAAAAAAGTAACTAGAAAACAAAACAGCTAAAACAAAAATCAATAATAAACCCCAAAACAAAGATGTACGATTTAATTCAACGGGCTCTTTATTAGGATTAGGACCACTCATAAAAATAAAACCTCCTATCTTTGAATAAACTGCATAGACGTAATGGCACCTAAGAAAAATACAGTAGGTATAGCTAGTCCATGAATAGCCAGCCATCTAAATGTAAAAATGGGATATGATATTGGTTGATTTGAACTTCTTTTAGTCACAATATTTCTCCTAATTAAATTCCTTTTGTTAAATCTTCAAGTTCTTGTTTAGCACTAAAACGATCATTGACTAATGGTACCTGCTGACGATCCTGAGTAAAGTATTCATTTGGTCTAGGTGTACCAAAAACATCATAAGCTAAACCTGTACTAACAAATAACCAACCAGCAACAAATAAAGCTGGAATAGTAATACTATGTATAACCCAGTAACGGATACTTGTGATAATATCAGAGAAAGGACGCTCACCTGTTGATCCTCCTGACATAAAAATTACCTCCTCACAAAAAATAAAAATATATTAAAACTAATAATAAATCAAATTAAATATGAAAATATATACTTAATATGTATGATAATATTGTAATATATATAATATTTATTTTAATACATAGTAAATATTCTTCTCAAATATAAGCAAATTAATTAAGTTAAATAACCAAATAACTTCACGACATTTGGAATGAGCTAACAAAGTTATTGAATAAACAGTAAGATAAAATAAAATTTAATATAAAAATAGAAATTAGACATGTAACTACAGACGAAGTAGTAGAAAGACCAACACCTTTAGACCCACCTTGTGCTGTTAAACCCCAAATACAACTGATCAAGGAAATAAAAAAAGCGAATACTAAAACCTTAATTAATGATTTAGATAGATCTATAATAAGAGAAGAATAAAATAGTGACCTAATAAAAAATAGTGGATCAATACTATACAGAATAAAACAAATAAAAGAACTAGTGATTAAACTAGTTAATATAGAAAAAAGATTTAACAAAGGCAAAGTAACAAGAACAGAAATTAGTCTTGGAAATATTAGATAATTAATAGGGTTAATGCCTAATATAAATAAAGCATCAATTTGCTCCGTTACTAACATTGTCGCAAGCTCCGATGTAAAAAACGAACAAACTTTACCGACAAAAATAATTGAGGTAAGAACAGGAGATAATTCACGGATAAAAGCAATAGAAACTATCGAACCAATTAGATCAATAGCATTAAGATACATAAATTCCTTAACAACTTGTAATGTAAATACCAAACTAATAAAAAATGATGTAATCATTACTATAAACAAAGAATTTATACCAACTAACTTAATTTGATCAACTACATTCAATGCTCGACAAGTCTGCCACCATCTAAAGTCGTACAATAAATAAAAAAGTACTTTAATAAATAAAAGGATTCGCCTAACAAACATACATAAAAAATTTATTAAAAATTTTAAATAATGTTACATATAAAGAATACAAAGATCTAAAGCAAATAATCGATTAGTGTTGATTTTTACAAAAAAATACACTATACTTATGTTGTACAAGTAAATACAAATAAAACGGGCGGTTAGCTCAGTGGTAGAGCGCCTGCCTTACAAGCAGGTGGCCACTGGTTCAAGTCCAGTACCGCCCAATACATAAACTATAAAATTTTAAGTGTATAAGGGCTTATCGTCTAAGGGATAAGGACAGGGACCTTCTAAGTCTCTAATGTAGGTTCGAATCCTACTAAGCCTATATCTAAACACAAACAATATATGCTAGCCTAAAATATCATTCACTACTTGTTTAACCTTAGTTCCAGAATCTATTGTGTCAAGAGGATCTTTGCGTAGCCTATGCCTTAAACATAATGTAATAACAGTTTTAACATCTTGTATATCAACTTCATCTTTATTCTGATAAGCAGCAAAAGCTTTGGCTGCTCTATTAGTAACAATATCTCCACGCAAACCATCTACATCCAACAAACCACATATTTGAGAAATTTTCACTTTTAAATCATAATCAATCATTACACTAGTAAGTTTACTTTGAGCAAAAATAATTGACGATTTCAAACTATTTTGCTGCTCTTTAAATTCTTCTATGCAGGCATATGGGTCTTGATCAAACTTTGTTCTCTGTTCAACAATTTGAACACGCATTGAAGGATCTCTGACTGTTCTTATTTCTGCATGCATACCAAAACGATCTAGTAATTGAGGACGTAATTCACCTTCTTCAGGATTACCAGAACCAACTAAGACAAATCTTGATGGATGTCTAACAGAAATACCTTCACGTTCAACAGTATTCCACCCAGAAGCAGCTGAATCAAGCAAAATATCTACTAAATGATCATCCAATAGGTTAACTTCATCAACATACAAAATACCTCTATTAGCTTTAGCTAACAAACCGGGCTCAAATGTTTTAATTCCTTCATTTAGAGCCTTTTCGATATCAATTGTTCCGCATAAACGATCTTCAGTTGCTCCTAAAGGTAGATCGACCATTGGTACTTTGATAAAATGCGTTGAAATACTAACACTGTCCTCTATTTGCTGCTTAGTAAAATCTGACATTAAATCATAATCAGACACATGAGAGTTAAACATATCATCAGTCACTACCTCTATTTCAGGCAATAGATCAGCTATTGCTCTAATGGTCGTAGATTTACCAGTACCACGATCTCCCATTATCATTACACCACCTATTTTAGGATCAATCACATTTAAAATGAGAGCTAATTTCATTTCCTCTTGACCAACAATAGCTGTAAAAGGAAAAACAGGACGAGTTTGATTCTGTATTTTATCCACAATAAATTTTAATTTAAGTTTGATATAAAAATTATTTCAATCATTAGAATAAATTTAACTAACTTATAATATCATAGTTATACTAGAATTATTCACTAAAAAGATGTAAAACTTAATTACCATAAAGTAAATTAAGTAATACTTTAATAAAATAAAAAAATAAAAAATTACTACAGATTATATTATTGGTATAAATCAGTTCCAAGTCTTATAGCTAAAATAGCAGAGACTAAAGCGAATAATAATGCAATAAATATTTGACTATCAGTAATCATATGCACTCCCATAAACTTTATAAGTAGTTGATCAAAAAATCTAAGCGTATTGCAAACTATATAAATAACAGAAGCAATGTAATAGTAATATTAAGTAAAATACTCTATAAAATATATGATATTAAATTAAATTAATATATGTTAATAGAGTGTAAATAATTTTGACGTACAGTCAAATAACGAACAATATTATCGTTAAAACGCATAGACTTTTCTAAAAATTTTATTAGTTCGCCATTTGCTTGATAATTCATTTGAACATAAATACCATCATAATAATGTAATACATTATAGCTTAGATGACGCCTACCTCTATGCTGAACAACAATGTTTTTGGCCCCTCTTTCTTTAAGAAAACTTTTATAGAAATTAACCAAAGATAAATTAATATTATCTGTAACATCAGGCTTTAAAATATAAATTGTTTCATAATTATTCAATAACATAAAATGTAAATTCCTTAAATTTATAAAATGTAGAAGAAGTAAATAAGTAATTGATTATCAATATGGACTATCAATTTGTATCTTAACAGCTTGAGAAATCACAGGTATTTTAGCATATTTGCCAGCTAGGGACTTTAAAACAGAATATGTAATAGTGGATAAAACAAACCAAAATAATGTATTGCACAATATTAGACCACATAAACTGACTTTAAATTCCATAGGTAATGCCCTAAACGCAGAACCTAATAAAGAATTAATTAGAAACAACAGTATAGATTGTAAAACATTAAAACGTATAAAGGGACGATTAGGTATAGGACTTTTAGCTCTAACAAATAAATAATATAGTACAAAGAAAACAACAAAAGCTAATTCAGGATGAGTAACATAAAAAATTACTAAAGGCATGAAAGTCTTTTTATATAAACTCATCAAGCTAAAAGGATAGTCAGGTAGTATTGGTTGTCCAAAATTCTGTAAACCTTCTAATAATGGTAAACCATAGGGCAATATAGATCCAAATCGGTCAATAAATGTAATGCTGCTATTTCTCTTAATATAGAGATTTATAATAGCTGAATATAATTGATAAAATAATAGAATAAACAACAAAACGAACAATATACTAATTATTAAGTATAAAAAATAACTCAACATCATATTAATATAATAAAAGTATAAAAGTAACAATTATAAAATAAATATACATAAGAAATAAGAAAAGCTAATAAAGATCTTATTCTCTCATGAATAAGATTATTATAATTGAACATTTAAGAAAACAAAAGTTACATTCATTAATTATCTTAATAAATACAAATAATAAAGAGACAAAAAAATGTTAAATAGAAAAATTAAACAAGATCAATTAATAATTGGAAATAGAAAGTTTGATTCACGATTAATGCTAGGTACAGGAAAATATAAAAATTTAAAAGAAGCACAAGAAACTATTGAGATGAGTAAAGCATCAATTATAACAGTAGCTATTCGTAGGGCACAATATGCTAAAAATATTGGCAAGAGTAATTTAATAGATGGATTAAATTGGAGAAAATTATGGTTACTACCAAACACGGCAGGATGTGAGACGGCAGAAGAAGCAATAAAAATAGCCCTATTAAGTAAAGAAATTAACAAAAAAATAGGACAAATAAATAATAATTTCATAAAACTAGAAGTAATATCTGACTCCAAGTACTTATTACCTGACCCTGTTGGAACACTAAAAGCAGCTGAATACCTAGTTAGTAAAGGCTTTAGTGTTTTGCCTTATATTTATCCAGATCCTATATTAGCAAAACAATTAGAAGATATCGGATGTAAAACAATCATGCCTCTAGGATCACCTATCGGATCAGGACAAGGACTAAAAAACTTAGATAATTTAAATATAATTATTGAAAATGCAAAAGTACCAGTTATAATTGATGCAGGAATAGGTAAAGCAAGTGAAGCAAGTCATGCGATGGAAATAGGGGCATCTGCTGTTTTACTTAACACAGCAGTAGCAAAATCTAAAAATCCTCAAACTATGGCAGATGCAATGAGATTAGGCATTATATCTGGCAGAAAATGCTACTTAGCGGGTATAATGAAGAAAAGAAAGCTAGCATTTGCAAGCTCTCCAAAAGAAGGAATAATAAAATTAATATAATCAAGTAAGGAAATTAAGTCAATGATTATTATTATAGATAATTATGATAGTTTTACAGAAAATTTATCACAATATATTGGAGAACTAGGATATGAAATCAAAGTAATTAGAAATGATGCAATATCTATGGATAAGATCAATAAAATGAAGCCAAGTCATATTATCTTGTCTCCAGGACCAGGCAGACCAGAAAAGTCAGGAATTTGTTTAGATATAATTCAAAATTATGCAAAACAGGTACCAATATTAGGAATTTGTTTAGGACATCAAGGAATAGGGTATATATATGGTGGACAAATTAAGAAGCTTAACACACCTATGCATGGTAAAATAAGCAAAATTATACATAATAATGAGGATATTTTTCAAAATTTACCTAACCCCTTAGAAGCAAGTAGGTATCATAGTTTAGTTATTGATCAAAATAATCCACCTCAAGATTTAGAAATTACAGCATGGACAGCTAGTGGTTTAATTATGGCATGCCGACACAAAAAGTATAAAAAATTACATGGCATCCAATTTCATCCTGAAAGCTTGTGGACAAAAGAGGGCAAAAACATTCTAAAAAACTTTTTACTACTTTAAAATATTATCTACAAAATAAGAATGAATTAGTTGATTAGAGTAATAATTATAAGTAAGATTGATATCTAAAATATCTTCTTCAAAAAATAGTATAGCCCTATTTGTAGAAGCTAAAAAATCTAAAAAGCGTGAATCTTTGTAAATCCATACTTGAGAATAAGATAAATAGCTCACTATGGTACTTAGCATAAGTACAAAAAAACCCAAATAAACAAAATAAACACCCGAATCAACTTTTATTTGTAAACCTGTACTGCTAATAATATTGGAAATACTAACATGAATATTATTGATGTAAAAGACTTGATTAATATATACTGAACCAATTATTAATCCATTAGAGTTAGATAATAAAATAGGCTTATTTAGATCAAATATAACAAAAAATATTTGTTTAGTATCATCTATATAAAAATTAGCTAACCAACAACTTTTATTATTAATACTAGTTTTTAGTAATTTTTTCTGAAAAGTTTGCTGAGAACCTAGATTAATTCTCAGAGCATTTAATTTCCAATTAGTCTGATAAAGTGTAACTTTATTAAATCGCAAGGGTTTATTTACAGACATTAAGTAAGATTTTACGCGATGTGAATTACGGTAAAAAATAGATATTTTAGAAAAAAATTGCTGTATAGAACTATCAGAATTATATTTAATATAAAATTCTTCAACTCGGCCCCAAATATCTATTGGCAAGCGACTAAAAAAACCCGAATGAGTAATGTTTTTAACATGGAAGATTTCTCCATCAGGAACTATTTCCTGAACAACAAAACCAAATAAAAAACTAATCATTGAGCCTAATAATACTGTAATTATACTAAAATGAACAAAAATAGGAGCAATTCTTCCGTATAATCCTTTGTAAGAATAAATTGACGAGCCTTGACAAAAAACGAAAAAATTTGAACGAATTAATGAATAAATAAAATTGGCTAATGAATTACTCTTATCTATATAGATATCTGTAAAGTAGAAAGAACTATTAAAGCTTTTTCTTTTAGATATAAACTTCCAACGCCTAGCATTCTTTAAACTAGGTAATTGTGTGGAAAAACTACATGACATCAGGCTAAAGATAAAAATTAATAAAATACAGATAAACCACCAGGTTTGAAAAATATGATCTAACCCTAAATTAATAATTAGCTTCCAATCTAAATATATAAGATTAGAACTATTATCAGGATAGTTCATCTGGTAATACAATAAATCTTGGTCCTGTTCAATAATAGAACCTAATGTACTAAAAAAAGCTATTATAAATAAAATAAGAATAGAAAAGCTTAAATTAGATAGCTTTTTGACGAAGCTCCAGAGTAAATTTTTAAATTTCCAAATTAACATTTCAAGTAAAAAAGTATAAATTCTTTCATGAAATAAACAATTAAATACAATAACAAAAATTAAAACTCAAAACCAATAAAATTGCAATTAAAGTATTAAATTATTATAACAAGATATTTCTTAGCAAGGAAAACAACGAAAATGTAAATAGAAAAGAACCACTTAAAGGAAATATTAACTTCCAAGCTAATAGTAAAGCTTCAAAATTTATAAAACTAAAGTTAAATAATATAAAAAATGGAAGAGATAATCCTAATAAGTATAGAGATAAGTAAAACAAGAAGTTAAAATTACTACTTAGATTTGTTAGCCAGAAGGAAACAATAAATATGATAGAAGTATTGCAAGGAAGAGAACTCAGACCAATAACAAAACCTATGGTATAACTATTAGTTTCTACATGCAAAATAGAAAAAGACATCAAATGATGGCTAAAAAAACTAAAAATAAATGAAAAGTCAAGTATTTGCATCAAGTTTAAAGAAATAAATACTAATATTAAATAGGATACTATTGGTAATTTATTAATAAAAATATATAGGCTCAGAAAATTACTAAGTATAATTATAAGTAAAAAACTACTTATTATACCAAAAATAAATGCGTATTTATTAAAATATTTATTTCCCTTAGAATTAGAATAAGATAATACTAAGGGCATTAAAGAAATAAAACAAGGAGTCAAAATAGTTACAAAACCAAGGCAAAACAAAAAGATACTAAATAAAAAATAGTTAGAGCCAAATGAAGAAAATAACAATCTATACAGACTTTGGTAGAGAGTATAGATTAGTACCTCATATTTATCAAATAAGTAAGTCATTATATTTAAAATAAAATAAGTTGAGACTCCCCAGGAAGGATTTGAACCTACGACCAATCGGTTAACAGCCGATCGCTCTACCACTGAGCTACTGAGGAAATTTAATTTGACAAAATTATTATAACATCAATGAAAATAACAAACAAGTAATAAGCAATAATAGAAAACTTGTTTTTATTAAAATAAAGTGCTAGTATATTTAAAACATATTACATAAACGATTAACAAGACAAAGCGGACGTGGTGAAATTGGCAGACACGCTAGATTTAGGTTCTAGTGAGAATATCTCGTGAGAGTTCAAGTCTCTCCGTCCGCATAAAGAAACCAAAACTTTGAAATCTAACAAGCATAATTTGTAGACCATCTTTGTAAAGTAATTTTAATTGAACCATCTTCGGACACCTTTTCACTAATTTGGTGAAAGCCACTTAAATTACTTGTATTTAATATAACATTATAAGCATATTTTTGAGATAAAGAATCTAAGAAATAGTTAACATCAACATCTAGATTCCATAATTGCAAATCAACAATAAAACTGTATTGATTTTCATTCCATAAAAAACTAAATAAAGGTTGACTTTTATCAGAGAAATCATATACGACAATATTTTGAATCTTGACTGGGTCATTATCCGTATGAGAAATAATTTCATAATTAAAACCTAACTGAGTAATCGTTTTCTTAAGAGCATCTAAATTAGAAATATTAGTTTTAATCTTACTAAAGTGTGACATAGTCGATAAATAAAATAAATAATTGATTAGCTAAGTATATTATAAGATAGAACAAATAACAATAATAAAAAATGACTCATTTCTTAATAAAGAAAACTTAGTGAGCTCAAAGACTTATTTTTTCAAAAAAGTCTTTACATATAAAAGAAGATCTTGTAATAATAATAGTAACAAGTATTAAATCTTGGGAAGCATCCCTTACCAATCCTAAAAATAACATATATTATTATGACTGCTACTTTAGAAAGACGCGAAAGCGCAAGCCTGTGGGAACGTTTTTGTACTTGGATTACTAGCACTGAAAACCGTCTTTATATCGGTTGGTTCGGTGTGGTAATGATTCCAACACTATTAACTGCTACATCTGTATTCATCATTGCATTCGTTGCTGCCCCCCCTGTGGATATCGATGGAATTCGTGAGCCAGTAGCTGGTTCTCTACTATACGGTAACAACATTATTTCTGGTGCTGTTATCCCAAGTTCTGCAGCTATTGGTATACACTTCTATCCTATCTGGGAAGCTGCATCTTTAGACGAATGGTTATACAACGGTGGTCCTTACCAATTAATCGTTCTTCACTTTTTATTAGGTGTACTATGCTACATTGGTCGTGAATGGGAATTAAGCTACCGCTTAGGTATGCGTCCTTGGATTTCAGTTGCTTTCACAGCACCTGTAGCAGCAGCAGCAGCAGTATTTCTTGTATATCCAATTGGTCAAGGAAGCTTCTCTGATGGTATGCCTCTTGGTATCTCTGGTACATTCAACTTCATGCTTGTATTCCAAGCTGAACACAATATCCTTATGCATCCTTTCCACCAATTAGGTGTTGCAGGAGTATTCGGTGGATCTTTATTCAGTGCTATGCATGGATCTCTAGTAACATCTAGTCTAATCCGTGAAACAACTGAAAATGAGTCAGCGAACAATGGATATAAATTTGGTCAAGAAGAAGAAACTTATAACATCGTTGCAGCTCATGGCTACTTCGGTCGCTTAATTTTCCAGTACGCTAGTTTTAACAACTCTCGCGCACTACACTTCTTCTTAGGTTTATGGCCAGTAGTAGGTATCTGGTTCACAGCAATGTCTGTAAGTACAATGGCTTTCAATCTAAATGGATTTAACTTCAACCAATCAGTTGTTGATAGTCAAGGTCGTGTAATTAACACTTGGGCAGATATCTTAAACAGAGCTAACTTAGGTATGGAAGTAATGCATGAGCGTAACGCACATAACTTCCCTCTAGATTTAGCATCTCAAGAATCTTTACCATTAGCGCTAACTGCTCCATCTGTTAATGGATAAACTACTATCATCAGTTAATCTATAATAAACAAACTAAAATTCAAAAGCTATAACAATTCAAACTCAATTGTTATAGCTTTTTTTTTATTGACATCAAACAACAAAACTAAGAGAAACAAACAAAATGGAGTTTAGTTTCATGATATTTCATTAATTTAGCATAATAAACAATAGGGACTAAATAATTAGCTTTAGTATTGAACAAATAAATAGAATATAAATGGTCTATGAAAATAAAATACTTCTGGTACATTACTAAATCAGACAAGAAATATTTATTCTCCAATACTTTATTATTATGAAACTTTTTATTAAAAAATAAAGAACGAATATTCTTATTAATCAATAACTTTCGTTCTAAATATTGATGAGAAAGTCTAAAAAACAATTTAAAATATATATGATTAGTAAAACAGAAGCTAGGATGATTTAAATTAATTATACCATTATTACTAAATATCTCTTTTAAACTTTGTCCCCTACGCATACGTGTTAGCTCTAGCAAACCAAGTTCAGACAGTTGCACTATTTGGGGCCTAGCTTCATCTAATATTAATAATTTGTTAAAATGTTCAAGTAATTTTAATTGATCTCTTTGATAGTGCATATCAATGAAATCAATTATAATAACACCATTAAGATTCCTTACTCTTAATTGATAGGCAATTTCAATAGCTGCATAAAAATTAATACGAAGAATAGTTTCTCTAGAATTATCAGGTCTGTTGAAAGAACCAGAGTTAACATCAATAACAGTTAAAGCTTCATAATTTTCTATTATTATATATCCACCATACTTCAGCTTGACTTTAGGCCTTAAAGCTTCTCTAATAGCTTGCTTAATATAGAATTTATCTAGTATTGAATTCTGTCTGTTATATAACTGCAATTTAGTTGTAGTTAAATCAGATATACAAGACCACTTTTTTAAATAATAGTAAGCAAATTTTAAACCATCCTCAGAATCAATAACTATTTTTTGAACACTATTTTCATAAAAATCTCTTATAACTTTTTTTATCAAATCTTCATCTTTATAAATTAAAGAAGGAGCAGAAGTTATAATAATTGTTTTCTGTATAAAATACCATTGATTAATAAGTAAACTTAAATCTTTCAATATAACCGATTCAGAAACACCTTGAGCAGAAGATTTGATTAGTAAACCCATCAATTTAGGTTTCATTAGAACAGCTAAGGAATGTAAGTATATACGTTCATTATTATCATAAATACGATGAGAAATTAAAATAATATTACAAAAAGGCATTAAGACAATATATTTACCATGTAAATGGATATTGGCTGTTAGACGAGGCCCTTTATTTAAAGTAGGCTCTTTTATTACTTGGACTAATATTAACTGGTTTATTGATAGTACCTCTGAGATATGAGTAATTTTCTTATTTCTTCTTAAAGGTTTAATATCATTTAAATGGATAAAACCACTCTTGCCATATTTACCTAATTTAATAAATGCAGCATTGATACCAGAAAAAATTTTATGTACAATGCCAAAGTATATATCATTTACTTGATAGTCATTATTTATAATGACAATTTCTTGTATTCTATTATGATTCAAGATTGCAGCAACACTATTAAAATAAGAAATTATAATTTTTTTGACCATTCATAAAATAACAAAAATTCATCAGTATGAATTTATTTTTAACTAAAATAATATTATTATAACACTTGAATATGTGAGCTATTCTCAAATAGGATAAACACTTATTTTGCGATTTTTTTTATTAATTACTTCAAATTTAACAACACCATTAATTAAGGAAAAAATTGTATAGTCTTTACCCTGTTTAACATTAAAACCTAATTTAAATTTATTTCCCCTTTGACGTACAATAATACTACCAGGCTTAACTCTTTCGTTTCCATATTTTTTAATCCCTAATCTTTTAGAATTAGAGTCGCGCCCATTTTTCGTGCTTCCACTACCTTTTTTATGTGCCATATACTATATATTGAGATTAATGATTTACAATTTATTTAAATTTAGCTAAAGTAATTTCTTCTACTAAAATTCTTGTCAACTTTTGACGGTGACCTTTTTTCAAACGAGCATTTTTTTTAGGTTTTATTTTAAAAATAGTTAGTTTTTTAGCTTTAACATGCTTTAAAATTTTCACTCTAACTATAATATCTTCTAAACAAGGCCTACCAATACTAAATCTATTAGATTTAGCAAGAAATAGAACTCTATTTAAGTTAATTATGTCTCCAGGGTCAGCGCAAATATAGTTAATATCATAAAACTTACCTGGTTCCACAATAATTTGATTACCGCCTGTGTCTACTACTGCATAAACCATAATATTTTCACTAATGTTTAAAATTTTTTATAAATATTATATATAACTTTGATTGCATAATAAAATGCTTATAAAAGAAAAACTATTCTAGAGTGAATAGCATTTTCTAGAAGAGTTCTATTATAGAACCCTGTAGTCAAGAGACAAAACTGGTCACCCAATAAATTAGATGAAGTTAAATTATTACCATTAAGTACAAATCCATCTGGCAGTAAAAAAATAGAACCCTTTTTTAATTTACCATATAAAGGACCTGGAACAAGATAATTCTTTTTTGCATATTCTAAGAAAAAAGTACCGCTATGTTCAGAATGAATCATTATAAATTCATAGTAATTATTTTTATATAATGAATAAATACGATAACCTTGTTGATTAATCACCAAACCTGTTTTTAAAATATGAATATAAACAACATAATTAAAATTGGTTCGAGAATACTTCTTACCTAAGTCTAGATAATACTTTAAGTCATGAGGACCATATATATGAAGAGATTTAACTCTTCCTATCAGATTTAGACTAGACAATAAACCTAATAAACCTGAAATGTTCTTTATATGTAAATCAGTAATAATAATTTTAGATAAGTTATTGATTTTAAAATTTTGATTAACAATATTAAATTGGCAACCTTCAGTACAATTAAATATCCAAATATCCTTTATAGCAGGAAATTTAATAAGTAAACTTATGTTAGATTGATTGATAACATAAGTACTAAAGTCAAGATAACGAAATATCATATAAACACTAATAATTATTCAACAATAAAAATTTAAATAGTTAAAAATAATCCATTAAATCATTTTGCCTTGATTTATAATAGATAAAACTAGTCGATTTACCACTTAATAAAGACTTAGCTAGAGATAAAGATCTTTGGCTAACTAAAGATGCTTTTTTCTGCCAATAAAACTTACGAGACTTAGATTTTGAAGTTCTTTTTTTAGGAACAGCCATAAAATGAAATAAAATTTTAAAATAGCAATACTAAAAAGTAGAAAAAATGAAAAAAGTCGAAATTTTCTACTTGTGATTTTTCCTACAAATTCATACCTTTATTATACTACATACTACGAAATTGCTGTAAAGCAATCCTGCCAATATTATATATTGCCCAAGAACCTGCTGCTATAACTGGTAGAAATACAATTATTAATCTAATATCCATATAAATATTCCTTAAATATAAAAATTTTCTTATAAAATGAAAGATCTTTTTTTTATATATATTATAAATACTATATTTTAATCATAACTAATATATAAAAAGAAATAAAATTTATAGTATCAAATAAACTTTCAACCAAACAACAAGTTTTATCAACACAATGAGAGATTTACCATTTACATTAGATCAACTAAGAATTTTAAAGGCAATCGTTAGGGAAGGCAGTTTCAAAAGAGCAGCAGATAGTCTTTATGTATCTCAACCAGCAATTAGTTTGCAAATACAAAATCTAGAAAAACACCTAAATATACCAATCTTTGAAAGGAGTACGAAAAAAGCAACTTTAACAGAGGCAGGAAGCTTATTATTAAGGTATGGTGGGCGTATACTAGCTTTATGTGAAGAGACATGTCGAGCTTTAGAAGATATACAAAACCTTCAAGGAGGTTCTTTAGTAATTGGTGCTAGTCAAACTACAGGGACATATTTAATGCCCCGGCTAATAGGACTATTCAGACAAAGGTATCCTCAAGTACATGTACAGCTACAAGTACATTCCACACGCTTAATATCATGGAGTGTAGCAAATGGGCAAGTAGACCTAGCAGTTATAGGAGGAGAAGTACCTAACGAACTAAAAGATGTACTACAAATAACATCATATGCAGAAGATGAACTAGCATTAATACTACCAATATCTCATACTTTCTCCAAAGTAGCAAATATTCAAAAGGAGGATTTATATAGACTAAGGTTTATAGCATTAGATACTCAATCTACTATAAGAAAAGTAATCGACAAAATTTTACACCAGCACGATATAGATAGTAGTAGATTTAAAATAGAAATGGAATTAAATTCTATAGAAGCAATAAAAAATGCTGTTCAGTCAGGACTAGGCGCTGCATTTGTATCTGTATCTGCTATAGCTAAAGAATTAGAATTAGGTATTATACATTGGGCAAAAATTAAAAACGTAACTATAAAACGTATGCTATCAATTATTATTCACCCAAATCGTTATAAATCAAAAGCAGCTGAAACATTTAGTCAAGAAATTTTGACTTTATTTGTTACACCCAATCAAAATTAATATTTTTTAAATATAAATAGTTAATCACTGAGAAAAATAGATTTAGATCGGAAACTACCAATATAAACAAAACTAATTCTTAACTTTAACCATCGTATAAATTGCTTATCTAAGGATACAATAGCAGCAAAAGAATTAGAAGTATTTAAATAATTATGACCTTTCATTAAATTAATAAAGCTAGGATTAATAACAAGCCAAAAATCAATTTCTTTATTAAGATCTTTATAATATTGAGTTCTTTCACGTAGAATTTCTTCTACCGGCTCTTGATTAAGAAGAAAATCTTGGCTAGCAATAGCAAAATAGTAATTGTACATTAAACTGTGTATCAAATATTTTAATATAATATAACAAGTGAATTCTCTTATAAGATTTATTTTAATATAAAAATATTACAATGAAAAAACTTTTTTTAAGTTTGTGTGAAAAGATATAATATAAATCCTCAATAGTAAAACTCAACTCAATTATTAATGATGATAAAATATTGGCCTAATCAACAAAATATAAATTTGAATAATGCTATAGTAGAACTATTTGTTAATACAGAAAAGAAATTAAACTTTAACTTGTCAAATCAAACTAAAAATGACCTATATATAGATATTCTAAGTGAAGCAACTAAATATAGATTATTAAAGATAATAATAGACGAATTTAAAAAATTAGTCTTAGAGCTCATAGAATTAAATTTAAATAAAAATTATTTGAAAAAGATTAATAAAAAAGTTTTAGTCATCTTTATAAAAAAAGTATCTTATAATTTTTTATTAGATCATGAATATAAGGAACAAAACCATAAGATTGATGATCTAGAGGAAGAATGCAATGAAATCATGGAATATTTATTAACTTATTTCATCTCAGGATCATCAAAAATAAACAAAAGAACTTTTTTATTTGATCCAACTTATACACCATATAATCATGTGCAAATCTTATTTGAAAGCTTTATTATTCAAGTAAGCAATAATATTATCAGAATAATTATCAGTAGATCAAGAAACTTACAGGAAATTAACGATTTTCTAAAGACAGATTACAAATGTAGCCCTTTATATACATCAAGTAGATCAGCCGTTTTACTTATCAATAATCTCAAGTTGCAACACTTAATAAGTTCCTATATTTATGATACAAAATGTCTGTATAATGAACGTCAAAAGGTATGGCTTATTAGTTCAAAAGGTATAATATGCAAATATATTTATAAATCAAAGTTAGAGAAGGTAGAGCAATTAAATCAATTGCAAGTTACATTTCTATTGTGGCTAGAAATAAAAGACATCATCATACCTAAAGTAGAAAAAATATTAATACAAACAGGAAAGTACTTTATATATTTATTAGTTAATCTTTTTAGTAATATAGTAATTATATTTATAAAAAGTGTTATTTTTTATTTAAATAGATAAAAAATCTTAAGTCATATAATTTATAAAAGCGTCTATAATAGACATTATAATTATATCATTATTAGAATTAAAAACATTTTAGATTTTTTTATGCAAGAAGATAAGTCAACCAATTTAGTCAGTACACAAAATATAGAAAGCATATTTAATAAAAAATATTATCTAATAAATAGTAGTATAGAAAAAAAAGTTGACGAGATATGTAAAAATGGACAACAAGGGCAAAATTTATTATTGCAATCAATAAAACAAAAGATTGTAGTAAATAAAGAAGATCCAGATATAATAGACGGATTTATATTTCAGGCTCTAATGAATACAAATACAAAAAGTAAACTCATTAGAATAATGCCCAATGGTGTATTAAATTTAAGACAATCTTTAAATATGAATTACCAACCATTACAAGACCTGTTGATAAATCAAGAGTTTAAGGAAGCAGATAAAATAACACAAAAATACTTATGTCATCTAGCTCAACTTGAAAAAAAAACTATAAGAAAATGGCTATACTTTACAGATATTCAGTTATTACCAATAGAAGATCTATTCGCTTTAGATAAATTATGGAGAATATATTCAAAAGGAAAATTTGGTTTCTCTGTACAAAAAAAAATATGGATCAATAGTGACAAGAACTGGGACAAGATGTGGGAAAAGGTATATTGGCAAGATAAAGGAATAATGAGAAGATATCCTCAAGAATTTATCTGGACAACAGAAGCACCTGAAGGTCACTTACCTTTGTTCAATCAACTAAGAGGAACCCAAACTTTACGCTCTTTATTTAATATTATCAACTGGTAGGAACAACTATTTATAGTTCTCACCAAATTAAATGAACTATTAATTAACAGATCTAGTAATGTTTATAAGTTTGACAAAAGTATTAAATAAATATCCAGAATCATGAGGACCTGGACTTGCCTCAGGATGATATTGGACAGAAAAAATTGGCTGGATTTTATGACAAGTACTAGAAATAGTAAGATCATTAAGATTCAAGTAATTAATTCTCAAAATGTTTATTAATTCGTTATCTAATAAAGATTTATTCCTTACAGCAAAACCATGATTTTGACTCGTGATTTCTGAATAGTTCTTAGTACCAGAAGGGTGATTTAGACCTCTATGACCAAATCTTAATTTAAAAGTTTCTGCTCCTAGAGCTAGATTGATTATTTGATGTCCCATACATATACCAAATATGGGGATACTAGCAAAATAAATTAACTTTTTAACTGTATTAATAGCATATTGATATCTGGAAGGATTGCCAGGACCATTAGATAAGAGTAAACCATCTGGTTCTTGCATAATAATATTTTTATAACTAAAAGTAGCAGGTATAACACAAAGTTCACAACCTAAAGATAACAGTCTTTTCAAAATATTCAATTTAAGGCCAAAATCAACTACAACTATTTTATACGAATTTATACTTAATTTTGGAGGTTCATTATAATAAAATAATGAATGAGATAAAGACAACTTATTACTAACATAGTAAATTCTCTTAGTTGTAACTTTACGAACTAAGTCTAATTGATCCAAAACCACTATTTTTTTGAAGTTGACTAAATCAGAATCATAATTTGAATTACAAATAGCAGCACTCATTACCCCAGAGGATCTGATACGTTGCGTTAGAGCTCTGGTATCAATACCAAAAATATGAGGAACATTTTTTAATACAAGGAATTCTTTTAAAGAAATTTTAGAACGCCAGTTACTAGATAAAGATGAAATATTTTTGGCTATAATTCCTTTAACATGAACAAAACTAGATTCATTATCGTGCTTATTTAAACCTGTATTACCTATTTCAGGATATGTAAAAGTAACAATTTGGCCACAGTAACTAGGATCTGAAAAGATCTCCTGATAACCAGTCATACCAGTATTAAAAACTATTTCACCAATATGAATAGATAGTTTAAAGAAAGACCATCCTTTATAACATGTACCATCTTGTAAATATAAAGTTGCCGTATGTAAGTTATTTAACATTAGAAAAACAATAAATAAATGAATTATATTAATAAAAATCCAAGAGCAAAAAGCTAATTTTTACTCTTAGATTACTAAACAACTAAAAATTACCAACTTTGATTTTTAGCTTGATTCAAAACATAATTTGCAACATTTTGAATTTGATCTTTAGATAAAATATCACCAAAGGCAGGCATACCACCTTCTGCTTTGCCATTAGTAACTTGAAGAATTATAGCATCAACATTATCCTTTTCATATTTTTCTAATGCATCTATCTTTAAAGTTTTATCTGGATTAATTGCATTATTACCTCCTGAGTGACAGGCAGTACACCTTTGAGAAAAAACTTGGGCACCATCATCTAAATCAATCTCTTGACCATAGACTAGATCAAAATTAAAAGATAATATTATACTAAAGATAGATAATAGAGACAAGAAAAATTTCATTATTTAATTCCTATAATAATTAAATTTAATAAATCATATAAAAAATAATATAATTTTATTATATATCTTTTTTTATATATATTAGTATATTACAAACAAAAACTAATAGTAAATTTTTCCACCACCCCATTTTTCTGGAGCAATCCTAGGTTGCAATAAGATATAACCAGCAACAGAAAGTAAGTCCTCATCTGTCAAGTTACGCATTTTAGGGAATATTTCTGCACTTTTAATACTTGGATGTAATTCTGCAATTGAATACTGTCCATCGTAACTAGTCGGCTTTTTAATATAATCAACTAAACTATCCATACTATCTCTTGCAGGGGTAGCTAGACTTAAAGACTCTAAATCTAAACTCACGTTTGGATTAGTTTTAGTAATACCTCCATTATGACACTGAGCACAAGAATTATTAAACAAGCGTTTGCCTCGTTTTACCTGCTCAGGAGTTAAAGTAATAGTTTTGCCAGAACTATCTAATGTAACTGTTCTTGTTGCTTCATCTAGTTCAATAGATAAAGTTGGCAAAACATATATCCCAAAAAATGATAAAAAGACGACAAAAAATAAGAAGGATACCTTTTTTTTAAACATAATTAACCTATTTAATATTAAATAATAAGAATTTTAGAGTACTAATAAATAGCTAACTTAAAGTAAGTTTTAAAATTTAAACTAAGTTATTGTACTTTAATTATTGTAGTAGAAATTATACAATAAATAAATTGATTAAAATTTTCTTAATATTACTATGATATATATATTACAATATGAGTTAAAAAATATACTTTTAAATCATAAATTAATTAACATATAAAGATAGAAGCTTGAATAATTGTGTACGCAAATTTGTTCGAGCAATAATTAAATCAATAAACCCATGCTTAAACAAATATTCTGATGTTTGAAAGTTATCCGGTATATCTTCTTTAATAGTTTGTTCGATTACTCTCCTACCAGCAAATGCAATTACAGCACGAGGTTCAGCTATGATCAAATCGCCTAACATAGCAAAGCTTGCTGTCACACCACCTGTAGTAGGAGAAGTTAGTATAGTAAAGTAAGGCAGACATGATTCACTATGTTTATACAAAGCAGAAGAAACCTTAGCCATTTGCATTAAACTCAACATACCTTCCTGCATTCTCGCACCACCAGAAGAACATAGAATTATCAGTGGTAGCTTCAAATCAGTAGCTCTTTCTACTAAACGTGTTAATTTCTCTCCAACAACCGAGCCCATACTACCGCCCATAAATCTAAAATCCATAATTCCACAAGCTACCGAAATACCATTAAGAGAAGCAATTCCTGTTTGTACAGCATCAGATAAACCAGTTTTAAGCTTCATTTCAATCAATCTTGCACTATAAAGCTTCCTATCAGCAAATCCCAATGGATCTGTTGAAGATAAATTATTATCAATACCTTGCCAACTGTCTTTATCAAAGATATATTCTATTCTATCTTGACTAGATGCAGGAAAATGATAACTACACTTAGGACAAACTTTTAAGTTTGCTTCTAGTACTTTATGATACATTAAAAAACTACATTGATTACATTTTACCCATAACTTCTGTGATAAATGAAGATCGTCATGTTTAACGTTATTATGTAGTAATAAGTTACGTTTTTGAACCAACCATTCAGATAAAGACATATAATAATATAATAATTAATAAAAATCGTTAATTTATTTGTTAAAAGAAAAAACAATATCATTATAAAAGACAATAAATTAGTATGATCTAACTTATCGCCATAAAATTAATTATAGAAATAGAAACTTATCAGCTTTAACAACAAATACTAATTACGTTGTGTTTTATCTTTTTGACTAACAAAAAGAAGAGCTAATCCAATAGGTATTACAACAATTATAGAGCCTAAAATTAAGCTATTAAAAAAGCTAGATAATGATGCAGTCATATGAATATCCTTTTCTTTAAATATATATAAATCTCACGCAAATGAAAAATGTATAAGATTCTAACCAATATTATAGTTATATTTTAATATATAAATAGGTAAGTGATATTTATTTTAGTTAAAAAGATTTCCATCTAACAATAACTGTTCCCCATGTTAAACCAGCTCCAAAACCAGCAATAACAATAATATCATTATCAGAAATTTTATTTTCTTTTAAGGCCTCATCTAATGCTAACGGAATAGAAGCCGCAGATGTATTACCGTATTTACTTAAATTAGATATAATTTTATTACTATGTATAGATAATTTTTCTGCAACAGCTTTCAAAATTCTCTCATTCGCCTGATGTAACAACAACCAGTCAATGTCATTAACTGACATATTTAAAGAGTTCAGACACTGAAGAATACTTAAAGGAACTTGAGAAACAGCAAACTTATAAACTTCTTTTCCATTCATGGAAATATAGTTAAAGGAACCTTGATGTAACTTTAAAACAGGATGCGAATTAACTCTTTCTTTATATGGAATAGATAAATGATTAGCATATTGTCCATCTGTATTTAACTGGAAATTTAGAATAGAATTGTCATCTTTAGAACATGATTGTAATATAGCTGCACCAGCAGCATCTCCAAACAAAATACAAGTACTACGGTCAGACCAGTCTATCCATTTAGATAAAACATCTGCACCTATAACTAAAATATTGCTATAACTGCCATTTTTCAAAAATTGAGAAGCTGTAACTAGACCTAAAACAAAACCTGAACATGCAGCAGTTAAATCAAAAGCTACGGCATTAAATGCTCCTATACTAGATTGTATTTGACTAGCAGTACCAAATAAGTCATTAGGACTAGAAGTTGCCAGAATAATCAAATCTATCTCAGAAGGATCCATAGAGATTTTATCTAAAGCTTTCATAGATGCTATAACAGCAAGATCAGCAACAGACTGATTAGAACCTGTTAATAACCTTCTTTCTTTAATACCTGTACGATTAAATATCCACTCATCAGAAGTTTGAACAATTTGACTGATTTGATCATTATTCAGAACTACGTGAGGAACAGCAGAACCTGTAGCAAGGATTTTAGCTCCTTGAATCGTCAATGATTTCATATTCCCTATAATAGACTTGAATAAAAAATTAATACTTGAAATATTAGCTAAGGATTAGTTTTATATTAAACAAAAGATTGTCAATAGATTAAATAATAAAAACCCGAAACAATACCCAAATACTACAAGTTTTATTGCTGCTACTTTTCAGTCCTGGCAAGATTTATTGAGTATTTATATATTGTTTCGAGCTTAATAAAAGTATAACACTAGAAAAGATATGAAGCAACTGCATATATAAAAATAGATTATACAGACATGCCTTGAATAATAAAATCAAAATAAGGTACAACTAGCCTAGCTTGACTTGAAGATAAAAATTCCAGTGAGGCATTTTTTAAGCACTCAATAGAATCTATCATACCTAAAATCGGTACACCCAAAGAATTGTACATATCTTTAACACCAATAATTCCAACTTGTTCTATAATATCTTTATCACCAGCTAACACACTATAAGTAACTAGTCTTAAATACCAGCCATAATCACGCAAACAAAGAGATCTCTTACGTGCGCCTTCTGCATTACCTCCAGGTGCAATATATTCTGGATGAATTTGAAAAATAGCCTTACTAGCTATTTTTATTATTTCTTGTTCTTGATCTCTTAAAATTTCAATAATAACAATACGCTCTTCACTAGTCCTAAAATAACTTTCTAAAGAATCTAATTCTCCTATACTAGGATATCTCAATTCGTTATCTGCATCTGTAATGATCTTAGTTACTACACTCATAATCAAATAAATAAAATACTTACTGTATACATAATATATTATATATTATCAAAAGTCATATAAGAATTAAGTAAAAAACAGTGCTTATTATATATAGTTAAAGTATTTCATAAACAATAAATATAAATTAAAATGAAGTATAAATAACTAAAAAGAGAAAGATAGAATATCTGGAAAGAAGCGATTAATCTCTATAATTAAGCCAGCCGTAAAAGTTATCCACAAAGTTGCAACAACAGGGACAGTAGATAGATATTTCATAAAATTATTTTCCATAAGTAATATCCTTTATTTTACATATTATATAAAAATTAACGCGGCGAAATAGTAATATCATCATTAGATGCTAGTAAACGACCACTAGTAAACTCCTGTATTGCTGCTAAAGGCCAAGTAAAACCAGATAAAGAAAACTTAACTGCTAATGGTACATCAATAATAATTTCCTTTTCAGTTGGTTTATTAGAGGCTGAAATGGCCTGCAAATAGCCTCGTCCAACCCAGCCAATCCAACCTGTAATATAAATAAATAATAAACCTGGCAAAGTAAAATCTCCTGCATGATCCCAACTACCATCTGCAATAAGATGAGGCAAACCTTCCGAACCACATAAAATACCAGATTTTTTATATTTATCAAAGCGATCTTGAGTTGCTTTAATTTTACTCTGTAGAGCTAAAGCAGGTGGAGTAGATGGTTCATATTTAGATAAGCGAACTTCTAATCTATTTATACTATTTTTCAACCTTTTGTCAAAAGCTACAGAATCTTTACATGGAACTAAACCAGATACATCTGCATAAACAAAATCAGATGTTAATAAAAAAAGGCAGCCTACAAGTAATAAGATAATTTTTTTCACAATTTTTTTTCCTTAAGTTTCGAAAACAATAAGTATAATAACAATAAATTACAATATATAAGCCAAACAAATAAGTTATAATAAACAATAATAATATATAAGTATAATTTATTTTACAAAAGTAACATTTTTTGAACATAAAAACACATTAACCTAAAATATTAAAATCATAAATTAAAAAAATAAATCAAATTATGACGTTTTGGAACTTTTTTTTTAATACAAAAGATAAAGAATCAATAAGTCATCAAAAGTCAGATCAAAAAACACTTTTACTTATAAAAGAATTGAATAAAGATAACAGTAAATTAAATATTTACTTTAGTATTGACAAAAATATTAATCTATATGACTTAGAAAAACTATGCGATGCTGTTGGATGGGTACGTAGACCATTAAAAAAAGTAAAACTAGCAATTGAAAATAGTTTCTTAACTATATCTCTTTTTTATTATAATGAAGATAAAAAACAATTGATTGGATTTGCCCGAGCAACTTCAGATAACTCTTTTAATGCAACTATTTGGGACGTAGCAATACATCCAGATTTTCAAGGAAAAGGTCTAGGTAAGGCTTTAATGAATGAAACTATCAAACAACTCAGATATTATGATATTAGCACAATTACATTATTTGCTGACCCAGAAGTAATAAAATTTTATCGACACTTAGGCTTTATGATAGATCCAGACGGAGTAAAGGGAATGTTTTGGTATCCAGCTTAATTATAAGGATAATGTTCTAAAATATTACTTAAGAAGTAATAATTAATTTAGTTTAATCACACAACTAGACATATAATTAATTATTTTATAAGATATAAGTAATACGTATATATAATAAACGGGATATAGCGCAGTTTGGTAGCGCGCCTGCTTTGGGAGCAGGATGTCGCAGGTTCAAATCCTGCTATCCCGATTAGAATTAGAATATAAATCAAGTTTCACGGAGTATTTTAATATATCAAGAATTTAACTTTTGAATTTGAGTATATAGTTTAGAAGCTCTTTCATCATCACCTAAATACTTATAAGTTTGCCACAAGCTAAGAAGAACATTAAGATTTTCAGGAGAAGTATGGAGCGCTTTTAAATAATAATACTCTGCTATCCTATAAAAGGAATTACTCTGATAACAAGATCCTAAAGAGCCATATAAAATATCTTTATTTATTAAATGTAAGCCTAAAAGTAACTCAGATAAACCAATCACATTTAACCACTTTCCCTCAGCTAAATACAAATTACACAAATTTGTATAAATATTATTCTTCATTATACATGAAAGATTTTTTTCAAAACTGCTAGTCAATACATAAATTTTTAAAGATACTTCAAGTATAGAATATATTTGAGATGTAATAAATGTAGCTAATGGTATTAAAAAAAATAAAGAAATTATTAGATAAAAACGAAACAAAAAAAAATTACTATTCATAAGAATCAATACTAATAAAGTAATGTTATTAAAATAATATACAAGAAACAATAAATCAAGATATAATTAGTAAAACAATAGTAATAATAGTAATAAAATATAAGTATATGAACACAGGCACTAAAATCAAGAAGAAAAGGAAGTCTGGTTTTCTAGTAAGAATGAGAACCAAAAGTGGACAAAAAATAATTAATGCAAAAAGAAGTAAGAAACGTAAGTATATTAATAAATAATAATAAATCAAACTCTATCTATTCAGATAGAGTAAAAAGATAAAAAGCAAGAAAAAATGACAAAAACAAATAATGAATTTTGAACAAGAGATAACATTAATGTTATCATCTAATAATTTTTTAGTATTTATAGAAACAGAAGAAGAAGAAAGACTAGAATACATACTTATGTATATAAGTCAAAAACTATTTAGGGGGAAAATATGCATTTGGAATTTCATAGATGGATATATAAATAACCCTAACTATTTAGGATATGGAAAAAGAAATCCACTGGAAACATTAGATCTTATTTCAAATAACGACAATAATAATACAAAGATTTTTTTACTAAAAGATTTTTATCAATTTTTAAGTGATCTAAGTATAATTAGAAAAATTAAAAATCTATGTCAATGGCTGAAAAAAAACAATAAATATGTCATTATAAGTGGAACAGAAAAACAGACTCCTAATATACTCAAAGAGTATATAACTCATATAAAACTACCACTACCAAACAAAAGTGAAATAGAGATTGAAATTGAGAGATTTTTAAGGATTAGTGACAAAGGTAATAATGGAAAAATAGAAAAGTTATGTAACACATACAAAGGATTTACTATTAACAGAATACGCAAATCAATTTCACAAATAATAGTAAATGATAAATTAAATACTAATATAGTTGAACAAGTAATAAAAGAAAAAGAGAAAATAATTCAACAAGCAGGAATATTAGAATTTTATCCAAATGAACAAAGAATATCAGATGTGGGTGGACTCAAAAATCTAAAAAGATGGCTCAAGATTAGATTATCGGCATTTACCAAAAAAGCATATAAATATGGACTTAGAAACCCAAGAGGCATTATATTAGTAGGAATTCAAGGGACAGGTAAGTCATTAAGCGCTAAAGTAATTGCTAAAACATGGAATATATCATTACTAAAATTAGATGTAAGTAAAATATTTAACAGCATGCTAGGAGAATCAGAAAATAAAATTCAAAATATTATTAAAACTTGCGAAAGCATGACTCCATGTGTTTTATGGGTAGATGAAATTGACAAGATTTTTACAAAGCAGATAAATATAAATGATAGTGGCACAACAAATAGAGTAACAAATATATTTCTTACTTGGTTATCAGAGAAAACTAAAAAAGTTTTCGTAGTTGCAACAGCAAATAACCTAGATAAACTGCCTATAGAAATACTAAGAAAAGGAAGATTTGATGAAATTTTTTTTGTAGATTTACCAAATTTTAAGGAAAGAATAAGAATTTTTAAAATACATTTAAAAAAAGTAAGACCCTTAACATGGAAACAGTATAATATATATTACTTAAGTAAAATTAGTAAAAAGTTCTCAGGAGCAGAAATAGAGCAATCAATAATTGACGCAATGCATTTTGCATTCTATAAAAATAGAGAATTTTCTACAAGGGATATTATAAATTCCATCAAAAATGTTATTCCATTGGCTATAACTGAAAAAAATAGCGTCGTTAAAATGAGAGAGTGGGGAAAGTCGGGAATAGTAAAAAAGGCATAACACTAGTATTCAGTAAATTTATCTCAATGATATAATTAAGATTACAATTTTAACAAATTGCTCTGATATTGAACTACTTTCCCGGAGAGTGACCTCTCAAGTATCATCGTCGCTGCATAGTTTAACAACCAAGTTCGGAATGGTTTGGAGTGGGTCCAATGCGCTATGAATATCAAAGCATAAATTGTATTAATAGTATAAAAAGTATAAATCAAGTTTTCGATCTATTAGTACGTCTCAGCTGAATATATTACTATACTTACACTTAACGCCTATTAAACGGTTAATCTTACCGTGATCTCAAAAGAGTACTCATCTTGAGGTAGGCTTCCCACTTAGATGCTTTCAGCGGTTATCCAATCCATACTTGGCTACCCAGCGTTTACTGTTGGCACAATAACTGGTACACCAGAGGTATGTTTCTCCCGGTCCTCTCGTACTAAGGAGAAGTCCTCTCAATACTCTAACGCCTGCACCGGATATGGACCGAACTGTCTCACGACGTTCTGAACCCAGCTCGCGTACCGCTTTCATGGGCGAACAGCCCAACCCTTGGGACGTGCTACCGCCCCAGGATGCGATGAGCCGACATCGAGGTGCCAAACCTCCCCGTCGATGTGAACTCTTGGGGGAGATCAGCCTGTTATCCCTAGAGTAACTTTTATCCGTTGAGCGACAGCCTTTCCACTCAGAACTGCCGGATCACTAAGGCCGACTTTCGTCTCTGCTCGACTTGTAGGTCTCGCAGTCAAGCTCCTTTTTGCCTTTACACTCTACGACTGATTTCCGACCAGCCTGAAGGAACCTTTGCACGCCTCCGTTACCTTTTAGGAGGCGACCGCCCCAGTCAAACTGCCCACCTGAAACTGTTTCTTGGCCGGATAACGGCATCAAGATTAGAATTTTAGTTTATTTAGAGTGGTATCTCACTGATAGCTCTTCTATGCCCGCAAACATAAAGTCTTAGCTTCCCACCTATACTGCGCAAAATAAACCCAAATTCAATTCCAAGCTACAGTAAAGCTTCATAGGGTCTTTCTGTCCAGGTGCAGGTAGTCCGCATCTTCACAGACAATTCTATTTCGCCGAGTCTCTCTCCGAGACAGCGCCCAAATCGTTACGCCTTTCGTGCGGGTCGGAACTTACCCGACAAGGAATTTCGCTACCTTAGGACCGTTATAGTTACGGCCGCCGTTCACCGGGGCTTCAGTTACTAGCTTCGCTTAACACTAACCAGTTTCCTTAACCTTCCGGCACTGGGCAGGCGTCAGCCCCCATACATTGTCTTACGACTTCGCGGAGACCTGTGTTTTTGATAAACAGTCGCTTGGGCCTATTTATTGCAACCCTACAAGGGTACCCCTTCTTCCGAAGTTACGGGGCCATTTTGCCGAGTTCCTTAGAGAGAGTTATCTCGCGCCCCTTAGTATACTCTACCTACCTACCTGTGTCAGTTTAAGGTACAGGTATTTATTATTTAGGATATGATAAGATTTTCTTGGAAGCATGACATCAATCACTTTGATACCGTAGTATCTTGTACTCACTTCTCAGCTCAAAGTGTTTTCGCCACTTCTCTTAACCTTGATAGTTTAAACCGGTAACCAACATCCGGATGATTTAGCCTTCTCCGTCCCTTAATATCAATAATAAACAGTACAGGAATATTAACCTGTTATCCATCGACTACGTTTTTCAACCTCATCTTAGGCCCTGACTCACCCTTCGCGGACGAACCTTCCGAAGGAAACCTTAGGTTTTCGGGGCATTGGATTCTCACCAATGTTTTCGCTACTCAAGCCGACATTCTCACTTCTGATTCGTCCACACCCACTTTCGTTAGTGCTTCAAACTACAACAGAACGCTCCCCTACCGATGTAAACATCCCACATCTTCGGCAAACTACTTAGTCCCATTCATTTTCGGCGCAAGATCACTAGACCAGTGAGCTATTACGCACTCTTTAAAGGATTGCTGCTTCTAAGCAAACCTCCTGGTTGTCTAGGCATTCTTACCTCCTTTACCACTTAGCAGTTATTTAGGGGCCTTAGATGGTGGTCTGGGCTGTTTCCCTTTTGACAATGAAGCTTATCCCCCACTGTCTCACTGGTTGACTACACACTTAGTATTCAGAGTTTGCCTTGATTTGGTACCGCTCTCGCAGCCCGCACCGAAACAGTGCTTTACCCCTAAGCTATAGCATCAACCGCTGCGCCAAAACGCATTTCGGGGAGAACCAGCTAGCTCCGAATTCGATTGGCATTTCACCCCTAACCACAACTCGTCCGCTGATTTTTCAAC